CCCCCGTTACAGCATTCCTTTCTATTGCGCCTAAAATCTCTATTTTTGCTAATATTTCACGTGTTTCTATTTATGGTTCCTATGGAGCTACATTGCAACAAATCTTCTTTTTCTGCAGCATTGCTTCTATGATCTTAGGAGCACTGGCCGCCATGGCCCAAACGAAAGTAAAAAGACCTCTAGCTCATAGTTCAATTGGACATGTAGGTTATATTCGTACTGGGTTCTCATGTGGAACCATAGAAGGAATTCAATCACTACTAATTGGTATCTTTATTTATGCATTAATGACGATAGATGCATTCGCCATAGTTTTAGCATTACGGCAAACCCGTGTCAAATATATAGCGGATTTGGGCGCTCTAGCCAAAACGAATCCTATTTCGGCTATTACCTTCTCCATTACTATGTTCTCATACGCAGGAATACCCCCGTTAGCCGGCTTTTGTAGCAAATTCTATTTGTTCTTCGCCGCTTTGGGTTGTGGGGCTTACTTCCTAGCCCCAGTGGGAGTAGTGACTAGCGTTATAGGTCGTTGGGCGGCCGGAAGGTTGCCACGAGTAAGTCAGTTTGGGGGACCGAAGGCAGTTCTCCGTGCACCGGACACGTAGCTTACCGAATCAGTTGCGACACGGATGGGAATGCATGCTACGAAAGATAGGGTCGAGTCTGATACATCAAACGTCTACTCAATATCCTTGTACGAGTCCACAATCACTACACGAGATGAACCTTGGTTTGGTGAATTGAAGTTGGCCTTAGGTGTAATAGGACTCCCAGTTACTGCGCGCGATCGTATACTGAGATGCTCCCCGCCGGTTGTTGGAACGACGCGAGCCAGGCTGGGCCTCGATTCAGAAAGATGAAGGGCCAAAAATTAGAAAAGTATAAAAAGGGGGTTACAAATTCCCCATCTCATTGGGGGCGGAAAACGAATCGACATCTCGATTTGAAAATACCTTTTCTATTTTAGTTGGGAAAGAACGGCGAAGTCCATCCGGACCGTCCAATGAAGAATAAGAGGAGAACAAAGCGCCAATGGCGCGCGAAGCGCATGCGGAACGGGCACGGAGAAAAATAAGTGTGGAGGAGAAGCAGCCGAGCTCATTCCCTTCGCTTCCTGGGCCCAAAGCAGTGCAGTCTTTCCTGGTCAAATCAAGGATTTGGGGCTTCTTGCTACGCTACTTAACTATATAAATCCATTTTTTTTTAGTAATATATATGAATAGAAAGATAGATCCATCCATCTATCCTATCCGATTTATATTTGAATATCTAAAAAAAAAATCGATTTCATTCACCGTTTGATTCAAAGAACTGCGCTTAGCCCCCCCGCTCATGAAACGGCTCTGCTGCAATGGATGGCAGAGGGTCCGTAGTACCCAAAGCACTGGAGTGATCCAGTAGCCGGGAAGGGGCCTAGAAGTGCCTACTACTATACCACACTACACTTGGCTCTACACATTTACAGAGCTAACCCCTGTCCAGTGCCTGGCAGAGCTAAGGGGCTTCAATCCTTATTCCTTATCCCCCCCAGGCTAAGGAGGCCTTACTTATTCAGGGGGGAGAGTGGAGCCTCGAGAAGCACTGTTGAGAGGAAGATCCTTGGCTCCTCTTCATTCTCTACAGGTTCTTCAACATAGGTGACAAGGAGCGAGGCAGAGATGGAAGAGATCGAACACGGGAATAAGAAAGACTACGTTCCTTTTTGATCATTTTGATAGAGGGGGATGGAGAAAGTTGACAAAACAGACTCGCATTTCCCGGTCGAAAAGATGGGTTCCTTTTTCGTCTCGCATTTTTTCATAGAACAAATACGGGAAAAAAAATCATATTGAAAACGTTCCTAACCCAACCCCTTCCTTCGTAGAGCTGTGTATTGTAAGTGATCCGAACCTGCCCGGAGCGAGCCCCCCATAGAGGCAAGTGAAGTTGGTGAGCCGTATGATGGGCAACTATCTCTTGCGGTTCGGAGAGGACTCAGCTGTTAGTTAGTACCCCCTTGGTTTCGGGGTGGACTCTTTCACTCTATTTTATTATATACGCTTAGCGAAAAGAATGTTTTTTGATACACCTAGGACATGGATTCTATATGAACCAATGGATCGTAACAAGTCGTTACTACTAGCAATGACTTCCTCTTTCATTACTTCATCCTTTCTATATCCCTCTCCCTTGTTCTCAGTTACTCATCAAATGGCACTCAGTTCATATCTTTAAGTTCGATCATTGACAAGGTTCAAAGAAAGGGTGGGCCATTGATAAAGAATCGATTTCAAACCACAATGCTAGCAGATGGCGGGCCTCCGCTTTTCTTTTCATTAATGAAACCTGCCAGTCATTATGGACTCAAATCAAAAGGACAAAAAATTAGGATTATTCAGGCGTTTGCCTCTTTGTTCAAAAGAAAAAAAAAAGACGTGGGTGGCATTATGACTGGAGTGTCAGTTAGAAAGGTTCTTACAATGTTCGAAAAAAAAGCAGCATTCTTCTTTTTTTTTTACTTAAGGAGAGGGAGGAGGGCTTTCTAAGAAGGGCTTGGGACCTATAAACGGAACAACACAACAAACATGATGAAATGAAGAAGAATGAACGGGAGGCGTCGGAGGAAGGACTGACGAACTACTTACTTGTGTTTGGTTAACTACTTTACTGACTTGGGGTTCTTTCTCGTAAGTGGTACACCTACACCCTGCACGCACACTCACTCTATCTATATACGTATACGTTGATAGCCTTTCGAAAAAAGCCCCTCTCTGTCTACTAAATTAAATACAGTTTTTTCAGGCCGAACAATAGCAAGGCCCGGATCCAGCTGAAAAACGGAATGGAATACTCTAAGATGCTTCATAGCTTCAACAAGCCCCTTTCTTATTATTAGTAAAATAGGGTTCCAAACCTGCGCTCCAGCGAAGAAAACTACAGGGCGATTGGTTGGTGGTTGGCTCTTTATTCAGGTGCTCTTCTGTCTTCAGGTGGCTACTGCTTAGTTAGTTCTGTAGTTCTGTCTTGCTTGAGTTGCCTACCCCATCTATGCCTATGCAACAGAGAAGAGAACAGCAACTACTGTGCTGTGCCCTACAACTGCTATTGAACTGCCTCTACTCCGCCTACTTCTTGTGCCGACTTCGCCAGCCTCGCGGGGTACCGATTTCCTCCTGCTTCGTGCGCCGGGCCGGGCCTGTACCTCCCAGATTGTCTACTCCTCTTTCCCATATTTCCCATACTATTATATTAGCCGGCCTGTATACCAACAAGAGCAACAGTTTTTATTCAAAGAGCCACATGTACTGCGTGTGCGCGCCGTTGACTCCTCTACTTAATGGGCTATTTCATTTCGAAACCTACTTAGTTCAAATTTCTATTTCGTCTATACGCCCATGGGATATATAAAATGAAAAGAAAGATTTGTGTTTAGCGTGACAGGATCACCGGGAATGGAATAAAAAAATTAAAAAAAGAGAAGTGTGTACCGTTGACCAGAAAAAAAAATCTAAAAAAAAAAATGGAAAGCCTTTTTCTTGCTTCGCTTACATGCTTGTTCTATGAGTTGACTACTCCATTGGGGAATACTCCTTAATGTCATATACTGGATGCTCGAGGCTCCCCCAATCGAAAGCTGCGGCAGTTGGGGAGTCTCAAGAAGACCAATGAGCACCCATTGATCGAGTTGGGGAGTTTACCTCTGCCTTCTTCTTTTTTAATATGAATATGAACTACGACAAGGAAAATCAATCCTTAGAAAGACAAACATTGGATTGTTTTTTTGGTAACATATTCTTTTTTTCTTTGTCTATTGACTGAGTTGCCCTTTTCTTTTATTTTAAGTTTACCTTTTCCAATATGTGAGATGCGAGAATGAAGCTCCAAATAACTCGCCTTCAAACGCGGGTGGAACTGCACTCTTTTTTAGGAGATAGAAGGAAGAGCATGAAGAGGTTTTTTTTTCCTGAGGTCGGAAGCTGAATCGAGAACTTCTATTCATTTTGCTACTGAGCCAATAGCTCAATAAAGGACAATAAAGGATCTACACCAAAGAAAAAATGCAGGTTGGTTCCTGTTGAATTGAAAGGGCGGTGGAAAGGGTGCTGCGCTAACAAAGAGGTAGCTTACCTACAATCAAAAAAAGAAATCCCAATTAAACTGTTAGGGAAGGGATTCTAAACATTTGAATTCCCCTATTCAATACTATGCTTATAAATTATAAATTGACTATTTAGATGTTATATGCTAGGATATTAATCCAAGCCTAAGCCTAAAAAGATTGTGAAAGTCCGTAAGAGATAAGTATATTATTGAAGTGAAGCTCAGTTTTAAACAGTCATTTGATACTTTTTTTATGGCAGTTGGAGTGAATTGACCAACATTTACATATGAAATTATTCTGTTGGGGAAGATTTCACAATATTTTTTGCTAGCCTGCCTATCCCGATAAGAACAATGGCCAATGGCATTACATCCAGTGACATCCTATCCTCTCCATAGGAAGAGTATGGGCTACTTATCCTGTATATATCTAGCTGGGTTGACCCTTTTCTTCAAGCTTAAGTAGGTTAAAGCCTTCGCCTCATCAAGAGAATTACCCCTCTAGTTCTAGGGGAACTTTCAATCTACAACAGGTAAATCCACTCGAAAAAGAGAGAGCCCACTTTTAACTCCTTTATAAAAAACTCCTTTGCTTGGAGAGAGCGCGTAAGCTGCTTCGGGATTCACTCAAAAAAGACTAGGCTGAATCTTCTGCCTATTCTTCGCGGGTGCCCTATTTTAGACTGGACTTAATCTTAGAGTTCTAACTCTTAATTAAAAAGCGCCCTTTACTTTAATTCAAATAAAGACCAGGGAAATAAAAGCTTAAAGCAAAGTTAGCTATTCTTACTTCTGGCCTTACTTCACCCATGAACGGTAATGCCCCGAATCCCTTTATTCATCTTAAACTGAAGGAACGCATTATTCAATTTCAATTAAAATTGGGACTAGTTCAGTACCATCCTCGCCCCCGTGGAGGAAATAGCTTAATTAGAGTTATTTAAAGACTGGCGCCATCTCCGCCCCTTATTATAATTATGAGTCAGGCCTTTTTTCATCTTCAAGCACTCTTTCCGCGTATGCAAAGGTTAAAATCAAAGTCGGAGGCTGGGACCATTCCGCTTCTGCAAGTGTGCCACGATACTTGCACGTGCTTGGGCACGAATATCCTCTGCTTTCGAACAATAGCAAGTCGACCTTATTGATCTCTGGAACTAGCTACCAGCTCGTCCACAGAAATGTTCCCTAGCTAATCCATCGCCCTTCTCATTCCTAGCCGCAGCTGCTCTTGCGCCGAAGATGTGGACTTCACTGCTTGTTGTGTGCTCTGACTCAGTCCTAGTGAAAACTATAAGACTAAAGGAGAGGTATGGTAGCCGAGTCTTTGAATCTCTTTCCAAACCAACTCTGTTCTGATAGTAAGGCTAACCTAACTTCATATCTGTTGAATGCACTGCTTATTCTATTGTTATAGGAGCTCCTATCCTAATTAAAACTAGACTTTTTTTTCTCTGTAATTTACTAAACTGGAGGCTCGACACTTTGTGATTTGATTAATTAATGAATGCAGGTGAAGTCTTTTCCATATGTCATGCTTAAAGAGTAGTTGGATTACCCACCCTCTTTGTAAGAAGATTTTCTACATGCCTTTAAGGAAGTGAAAAAATGGTACAGAAAAAGGATATTACTTTTTATTTCCAGGAGGGAGGTATGAATCCTATAGCCTATAGATAGGCGATAGGCTCTACCGCTCATACTATCCAAGGTAGGTGTAAGAATTCGAAGTCTTCTGGTCGAGCTGGTTTGATTCCTCTTCCTATTGGTTAGTTTGAAACGCCTATCTATGAGTCTGGTTCCCTTTCTATCCTTGTTAGCTGAGATCGAGTAGCTCATGCCACGCAACTCATTCCATTCCTGGCTTTTACATTCCATCTCCGGCTTGGTATCTTTTTTAGAATCTTTAGAATCACTTTCAGCGTAGGGTTAAAGTGAAAGGAAAGCGTTACAACTTCATTTAGTAGTGATTGAGTGAATTGAATGTTCTCAGCGGACGAAGCGCTAGGCAAAGCTGTAACAGAACACGGGTCGAGTAGCAGATCCAAAAGAAAAGGACTAAATCCTTGGCTAGACCTAGCCCTCTTTTTCAAAAATCATTAATTCCACTCTTCTTTCTCGGTGCGGTGGCATCAACAATTCTCTCAGTTCTTGGTTCTCCTGAGTTCTCTTTGCTCTTACTTAGGCTTATAACTCGAGATGGCGGTTAACTAAAGCTATTAGAAAAGAGTGTATAGGTTCTAGACTCTTTACTTTCACTGTTGAAGAGTAACGATGGAGGCGAAGATCAATACTCAAGTGGCTCGTCAGTTTTCTGGGTTCTATCCGCAGTTTAATTGCTTGGACCTTCACATTGATCTCTGTTATCCAACTCCCTTCCTCCAAGACAAAAGGAGTAGCGGGAAAAGGAACTAATGAAAGTCTATCTCTCCTCTAGGGACTCTAATCTTTCTATCCGCTAGGAAGACATTTATTTCGAGATACCAAGAATAGAACTAGTTGAGGTGCGTAGCGCATGGATTATCTTAGAATACCCCCTATAGTCTATTAAACAGCAAGCTATTACCATGAATGCTCCTGGGAAGATAGTGGTTGACCTTTCTCCCAATAGATTGAGCAGCCTGAACTCTGATATAGAATATAATGGCAAGCAAGACTCTTTTGTTGAGGCTCTTTCTTTTCTACTCGTTGTAGAGTATGTCATTACTGGTCTTTCTTTGGCTTTAGCTATTCAGGAGTCTTTCCCCCAAGTTTCTAATTTGCTATTTTACTAGATCGAGATGCTTAGTAACTCGAAAGATAGGACTTTCTCTCTTCTACTTCGTATAAAGCCTGTGCTGACTGTGTCGCTACTGCAAGGGATAAATGCCCAGAATATAGTGACAATATGGGAGTTGTTCCTTTTGTATAACTTCGGGTATAAAGGTAAGATCTCTCACGTGTCACTATTAATAAGGAGCACCTGAAGGTAACCCGATCCTAATCCGAAGCTTGTCCGTATGAGTGGTATGGGTAACCCCAAGTATTACGATTAGTTCTTTTACCAATGTCTGGTGTTTGTAAAACCTTTTCGTAAGCCAATGGAGCGGGGAATAAATTCATTTATCTTTTATCTTTCAACGAAAATGCGCACCATAAGCTCTCGTATCAGCTGTTCACGAATCGAATGCCCTCTTAGGCAGCTCGATAAGGAGCTCTTTGGTTTGCTCGAATGCCTTATCTTTTCTCTCGTCCCTTGCTGATTTGATTCAACTCCTGAATGCCATTCTATTGTTTGCAAACGAGTTAAAGGCGGTTTAGGCTTAGGCTTTGGATTCGACAGTTGGGATAGGAATGAAGCCAATGATGTCCCCAAACGATAAGGCTGATCTTTATTCGTATATAAAAGAGAGCTGGTTACTCTCCACTCCAACTCATTGGGCTCTTATTTTAAGCAGTGTAACTCATTGTCGATGAGGAAAAACCTGGTGCCCACTCTATCTCTGCCAATAGAAAAGAATGCATCTCCGACAAAGTAGTTATTAACAAGTTCACCACTATCCTAAACTGTGCGGGTGTGGTAGGCTGATCTTCCTTATTCCGATGTTTTTGTTGCTATCGATCAAACCCTGTTACCGTTCTCGAGAGGAGAAAGATAAAGATAGATAGGGCGCTAGATGAGATCTGTAAATAACTTAGTGCTTTAAGGACGACGAGTCACGCCCTGTAAGGTCAGACCGTCAATCATCGGTTCAATTCTGCTCGTACCCTTTCTTTTTCTTTGCTTGACTCTTGTGAAACGATGAATGAGCAGCGCCGTTTGTTAGGATCTTCTTTCTCGCCGTAACCAGTAATGTAATAGAAAAAAAGAAGAAAGAAATAGAAAAAGGATCGAGACAGGACTGTCTTATCATAGGCTTGAAGCCCTCATGCCCTATTTGTTAGGTATAGGAAGTCAGAAATCCTATCCATCTTATCTTGCCAAAAACCTTTTCACGAGTAAGAAAGCAGTCTAGGGCCAAGGAGAGAGAGAGAATCGGACAAGGAACTGAACTGCTCTAAGGCATGGCATATTCGTTCTAGAATGAAGACCATTTTCGGCATTCGGCATATGACTCACTAATCTCGGGCAAATGATGGGCTCTTAGTGGGCAAATCCCCTGTTTGCGACGAATATGCTGCGGGTCTTTTACGCTACGCACCATCGAATCCAAGTGTGAAAGTGACTTTTGGGGAATCCCCGGTATTAGGAAGAATGCTTCGAAGAAGCTATTTGACATATCTATTATTCTATATAGACTTAGATTCCAATAAGAGCAGGAGAAAGCGTAGCAAAGGACGTTAATCAAAATTATAAGGAAAATGCCCACGAACAGATTCAAGGAGCCGAACGACGAGATGGCATCGATTCTCTTCTTATAGGGATTCCTAATAGCCTCTTCCTGATACTAGGGGCATTGGCTTCTTTCTTACCTAGAATCTTACCAACTGCTTTTCTTCCGCGAAAGCCAGGAGAACGTCTAATGAAAGTGGAAAAATCGTCTGCTAAAGCGGATGTCCGCGAATCTTATTGAAGCTGGACGTGTACCCTTCCTACGAAAAAGAAAAAGGAGTTCGAATGCCTATTGACATTCTCCATTTTCCACGTGAAAGCTTTCAAGCAAGATTCGCAAGACAGTTAGAAAGAGAGGTATTCCTTCAAAGAACCGTTATCCCACAGGGTTTCTCCCGCTAAACTACTTTGAGTCCGCACTTCTATCGTACATTCTAAGACCGTGCCAGCCTAAAATAAGAAGAGACTCCTCTACCAAGAGGTAAAGGTCAAGCGCTCCGTCCCTGCTGCTCTCATTGCTGCGTCGAAAGGGGTAGGGAAGGTTGAAAGTGAAGCCGAAGGAAAGAATCCGAGGGGAAGAGCCAGTGATGGCCTACTGTACTTTATCTCTACACCGAACCGAACCTTAGGGTTACTTCACTACCTTTCCATCTTCATTGACCGAGTAGCTGGACAAAGAACAAAGGAGGGGATCAATCTCACCAATGGGGAGAAGACTTGCTGTCATCCCAGAAAGTAATCAAGGAGCGGAACAGAGCATTCAAGATCGAAAGAAGTTGATGATCGCTTACCAGGACGTGACAGGCTATCGAATTCAAAGATAGATTGATGGGAAGATCGAAACTTCCATAGCCTGAACTGATCAAGTCTGATCCTCTGGAATACCGTCCATCGCCCCTCAAGGCGGAATAAGCACTTTCGGAACCTAGAAAAAGCATCCTATTTTGGCTTCTTTCAAAGGCCTGAAGGAACGGAGCCTTTCTTTGAATAAAAAATTCCTCACTCATTAGGAATAAGAACTAAACTGCATATTTGCATAAGATAAGAGGAAGAAGGTGAGGCCACCTGCTTTGGTAGGAGAGAAAAGTCGAAATGAAATTACTCGCAGCTAGATATGAATTGAGACGAAAGCTTGACAAGCCCATTCATTTAAGAAGGAAAGCGAGAAGTTAGTCGAGCACAACCTTCCAATTAAGCAAGGGGAAAGCCCTTCAAGCAGCCACCAAGAAGAATGGTGTACATTGTACTTACCTACAAAAGCCTGAATGCAAGGCCAGAGTGAGGGTTAACTGATTTAAGGGGTTCCAGGCTCCAGGCTTAAGAGCCGAATTAGCCATTGGGATTGGTGTACAGACAAGACTGATTTAGATTCGTAATTAGCTGCACATGAAGAATGGCAAGACATTGAAAGAAGGGGTTCTGCACGAATGCCCTGTTGAGGAAGAGAAGGGGGTTGTTTGCGGGTATTTCATTAGCAGAGGACTAGTCGTCAGAGCTAGTAATGAAGATGGCATGAAGATCGGCATATAACTATTACTCTTCGAGACGAGAGCATGACGAGCAATGGCTAGTAACGGAAGACTATTTTTCCCTCTCTTTGGACTAAGTGAAGACAGCCACTTTCAAGCACTCCCGCTAAAGCTAAAGCAGAAAATGCGGCTTAGCCAGCTGCACTCTTTGATCGAACCGTTTGTTGTAAGAAGAAGACAAAGGCCTTTGCATTTACTCCTGGCAAAGAAGCTAGAAGTGACTTCGCTCCGCTCCCTTTTCAGGAAGACGAGGATTGGGATAAGTTGAACCCGTTCTCTTTAGTTCTATTTTCACTAAGCCGAATCTCTGTCCTGAGTGGCTAACTATTAAAGGAAAGTCTCACCCCTTGTTGGGCTTGGGTACTTAACTACTCAAAGCATCTCTCCAGAAATGGTTGAATAAAATGCTACTGACCTTGGGTTATTTTACTCATAAATCCATTCCCTTTCGCCTTCCGCTCCTAGTCCGCTTTTATAGAATATCGCTTTGTCATTAAATTCTTCCTATCCCCTTACTGGTTTAGCTGGTTCTAACTACTTGCTAGCTTGTTTGCTGACTATCCCAATCTTTACCTGGGACTGACAATCTCATTGGCTTGCTTACCTTCTTCTTAGGCTGCTTCTTTCCATACCGCCGAGTTTAGGAGCTACTGCCTTCCTTCCAATCGGTTCTAAGAGCAAAGTTCACCTTTATCGTTTCCAATGCTACACTGTTCTTGTCTCTTCTTTCAAATAAATTCCTCTAATTCGATAGCATTTGTCCGGATTCACCAAGAGCTTTTTCTTTCTAAGAACAGCAATCCCTTCTTGAACAAGCCATTCAAAGAGGGCATGAGATGCAGAGGTTATTCCCACATCTGATTCAATAGGACCGCTTCGGTTATAAACCAACTTGACTTCAATACTAAAGCTGTCCTTTTTGAAAGAGACATACCGGAGGGACAGACTCATCTGACTGACTACTAGCTTTGGCTAGCAGGACTGGGATAAATCTCGCCTACACGCCGACTGGGTTGGGTTAGGATTAGGTATCACAATTGTCCTCTCTTTCTTGTCTATAAAATAGCATTTATTGGGAGTCAAGCTACTGCCCCAATAGGGGAATGGACTAACCCTCTGACAGAGGAAGCAGCTCAGACATAAGCAATTGGAAGTTGAAGTAAAAAAAGAAGTCGCGGCTTTGGAAAACTCAATCATTGTCTTGTCAGCTTCAGATCTCATCAAGCAGTGCTGCGATAGGGAAAGGGCTATAAAATAAGGTCAAGATCAAGTCTATTGAGCTCCGATTAGTTCACTCTAGCTGTAGGATCGGTGCAACAAAGCAAATCTGTAATTCTTCTTTCTAGGTTGTTCATGCCAGCACGGAGAATGCCCGTTTGGTGTTCAGTGAAAGAAAGCTACACAGGCCTAGTTGGAACAAAGTCAGGACCGTGGGCATTCCTCTACGATCGATAGACCGACCAATGAATAACATAGAAAAAGAATATACATTTCAGTAGTCCACCTCCTCTTCTCTTAGAAAAGCGGGACTCTGTCTTAGGCAGACGAAGAAGGAAAGGCGATTCCATCCCGATCTCTGTTTCCGATTCTGTTTTAGTCATGGTAGAAACCATAGATGAGAAAAGCAGCGAGCACGAGTCCCTTTCTTATTAGAAAAGGTTGCTTACTCGGAGATTGGTGAATCAGGACTTCGATCTGAAGCTGGACGGAGTGAGCCTTTAACGTATTCAAAGAGAGCTCCCACCCAGTTAATCCTTTCTAACCCCCAGACTTTTAGCTACATCCCTGAGGGTGAAAGGTCCAGAAAAGAAAGTCACTTACTTACATCGCCAAGAAACCTCTCCCCGTGCATGAAGGAAAAGCCTTAACTTAAGGGAAAGTGCATGAAGCAACCAAGGGGAATCATAAAGCGCTACGCCCGTCTATAAGCCATAGATAATCACTTCTATTCCGTCACATAGAATCCTAACCGCTTGCTCCACGCTAGCTATTTATGTAGGATCACCATCTGTTTCGACTCGTTCGTTACCTCGCGATGAGCTTTCCTGCTCGAGAACTCCATTTTACTTGGCAGGGTTACTACTGCTGCAGGCGAGCTACTTTATAAGTGGACTACTACTACAGGTATTCGGACTTCTTCACTTATCAGTACAGATCTGCTTTGTTGCTTTCCTTGACTTATCTTCCCGAAGGCACTTATCATACTTCTACCAAAAGATGAATACTGACTGATTGATTCTCACCGGGCCTATTATTAGATATCCTTGACTTCCCTTTGGTGCTTCTTAACCTCCTTTCCAGAGGTATAACACAAATAAAGGCATTCAAATAGCAAGTAATCCCTTGCTTCCCACCTATCGCTCCCCAACTACAGAGGGTTTACCCTTTCTATAGACCGGGTCTTAGTCTAAGTATAGGGTGTTCCTAGAGATGATCTACTCACAAGCAACATTTTTGATTGATTTACCCGCCTTTTTTAGGTTTAGGCGCAATTACGAGTCTTCGAAACAGCCATTCCTTTTCTTTCGGCTATGTAAAAACTTCCGCGCTCTACTTTTAAGATAGACTAAAGCAGAGGTTTTTATTCGTTTGCGCGTCTCTTCTCTGTCGTCGCAATAGAGCAGTTCCGATACTGCTTCCAATCCTACATGGAAGGAAGACTCATTTCACCATAAGACAAAATCCCTTTCGTGGCCGGAGGAATATACACGTATCTACAGTCTGAAAAGATAGTTGGTCGTGTGCTAGTGATCAACCAGTTTTATAGAGCAGGGGAAGTCGCCATTGGGCATAGCAGCTCACTAAGTATTGAGGCAGATTCTCCAGCTCAGAATTCCATTATTTTTCTCGGGAAACGAAGAAGTTAGGCCGTACTTCACTTATTATTATAGTATGATTTCATAGGCCGAAGAATTCAATGGATTCAAAGGCAAAGGCTGGCCCTACTCCCGGAAAGAGGGAACCAATTCCAAAGAAAATCCAACATGGCATTCATTTCGCTACGTATTCATAAAATGACATGGATCGCACAGGCTTTCTAGAGTTTAGTTCCGAAAAACATCTATCACTTGTAGACCTAGAAGGGAATCCAGAAAGTCGCGCTTATTTGAAAAACGGAATTTCCCACTCATTCATTCGGAAAACCAATACCCTTAGTCGCTAACCACTCTAATACTATTAGCTCTATTTCTATTAATTATCTTTCGAGGAACAATTGAATAGAAGCATCAAAAAGATCGAATGCCAGCATCCTTTCTTGATTCGTAACAAATCACGTATAGTAGTAGTAGAGAATACCGACATCTGATCTCAAGTCGCGTTTAGAGAGTGAGCCTTTGCAGGACACTTAAGTAAGAATAAGAAAATCCCCCTTGCTTGCTCTCGTAAGCGGTGCTACAGTTGGAATAAGAGCTGCTCGAGAAGAAGCTGTGGTGGAGCTAGTGCTTCATACCTTACTGGACAAGGAAGGAAAGGAAGAGAAGTACGGGAGAGAAAAGAAAAAGGAAATTGAAAACTTTAACAAGACTCTCAGACCAAGGAAAGGAACTGAACTGCTGGAGGAAAACTACCTCAGGCTTACACTAAGGCTTACAATAACATAGAGTAGGGGGAATCTCATGCAAACTGTGAGGGAGGTGCAGATGAATTGAATCAAGAGTAGTGATATCCAGGAATGGAATTGATGCCGAGAATCTGCTCTTTGACACAGAAAATAGCCTATCTAATCAAGGTATCCCAGGCCAAGTTGGGGGCAAATCTCCTATTACAGAATACGCTCTTCTTGTTTGAGAATCAGCTGCGCATGAAGCAGTACTTGCTGCGAATACCTTCTTCCTCTGCATAGGGGAATGGCATTTGCTTAAATAAAGCAACTAACATAGTTGATGCATCTCATGCTCTCTTTGAATGACTTGAAAAAGAAGAGATTGACTAAGCCAATCATGAAACCTATTCGAGTTCACTTCTTTCTCCTTACCTGGAAGGGGCTAGGCGGAAGCAAAGGCCGAAGGAAGACCTTCCACACGACTGCTCTGATTTCCTCTTTGCTGTAGCCAATTTGCTTATTCAACAGCGGATCTGCGACATCCTAGATAAGAATAACTTTTCTTACTTACTTAATCCTAAGATTGGCGGGTTAGCTTCATATCCAAGGCTGACATTTTCCAATTCCCCCTGGTGAAGACAGCAAAGGAGATATAGAAAGGTAAGAAAGAGAAAGATAAGAAGAAGAAGGAAAATGGCAGACGCTAAGAAAAAGGTAAGAAGCCGGCAAAGAAGATTTCGCGGTCAGGTTCAAAGTCTTCTCGATTAGAGGCTTCCCCAACTGCACTGGTTTTTCAACCTCCATGGGACTTCTTTCCCGGGAAAGCGAAAGCACAGCTTTCCTTACTTCTTCTTATACCCTTGCAGGCAAAATAAGGCATACCTTTGTCTTTTCTCTAACAAACAGAAACAGGAAAGAAATGCTAACCCGGAACAACGCCCAAAGAAAGCAAGGCAGGATCCTGTGCGTAAATAACTGGCCGAGAATCCTGGAACGTAAGCTGTGACTTTATTAAATATTATAGTAAACCAACTCACTATCCACATTCCCTAATACATATATGCAAAAATCCGCTTCCGGAATAGCTTTGATTGTCATAGGCTTCCACTAGCATTGACTAGCTTTCGTAGCTTTCCATTAGCATAGGCTTCCATTGTTTCGACAGTCCTAGCCCCCAGGGGTTTAGCTTATCACACGAAAAAAGAAGAATAGGTTAGCTTTTTCTTTTGCTTCCCCTATACTTATATTACATAATATCTCCACATTCCGGGCCTAAGCCCTTTTGTTTGTTCACGAGATGCTTTCACTAACCGACCCGCCTTTGGGAGGTCATAGATCTGAGGTTTCTTTGACACGCTTCGGACGGCTTTCCATGCTTATCTTCTTTCATTGCATTAAAAGATGTACTTTTTACGGCTGAAGCTTCCGTCTCCGGCATAATCACTTGTAAGGGCAGGGCTTTTAAACCATACATTTCCCTTTCCAGCCTTACTCCGTTGGCTTACTCTTTTCGAAGGTTTAGGCGGCCCCAATGAATTTCCCTGTGTTGCTGCCTGGGTTTGCAGGGTTAGCGATCCCGGTGGGGTGTAGTTTTTAAATGCCGAAGAAGTCCGGCCTCCAGTTGTCGCCTTCAAAAGCGTCCTTTGATTCAAAAAGTATCTCCCCGCGGCATTATCATAAAGTAGATGTTCTCGTCTAGGTCCCAGGAAGGGCGGGGATTCCTTTCGCCTATCGGATAAGACTAAGGGCCCCAGATAGTGACTTAGACGTTCTTTTCTACCTATCCTTAAAGCCATTCCCATTCCTAAGAATGTGAAAAGATCTAAGCTAAGTAGTAATCAAAAGAAGCTACTCTGAGCTTAAGCAATCGCGTTTTATGTAAATGAGACGATACGGGCATGTTTTTATGTATTTGAATAAGAGTAGTAGATAGGGGAAAGGCCCCCAACTGAATGGGTTTGAGCAAGGTGGTTTCGGGTTCATCCCAAGTCCAAGCATTCAGGGTCGAAGCCCTTCGTTTTCTAATGACTATCTCCGCTGCTTGTTCGTCTTACGTTAAAGTAAATAGTCAGGGAATCGCGCTTAGTTCTTTCCGTACGGCTTAGGTTAGGGGCCTTGGTCTTTTTTGCGTATCAGCTCAACTACATCCGATTCAATAGTTGCCCCTAGGCCTAAGAAAAATGCCCTTACTCAAGCACCAAGACCGGCACCAGCAGCCGTTGCTCATTCTATTGGCTTAGAAGCGGCTTCTGTAGCAGCTTCTGATTCAACTCTAAGACAAGGTGCGACTCTTATCACTGGAAAGTAAAGCTTCAACTAGAGCGTACAACCTTTGAGGATTTCCTGCTTTAACCCAGAAAAAATGGAAAAAGAAAAAGGAGAAAGGAAAGGAAAAAATCAAACATTAACTTATCAACTTGACTTACTTCTTGCGATCTTCTCTTCTTTAGCGATCCAGTACCTTCGGCAAAGGAATTATAGCGCTCGGGTGAGGTTCAAAAGGAAGGGTTCACAGTGTACTTTTATTTAAAGATATCCGTGCGGGTTGAAGGGGCTGAATCAGAAGCATCGAATAAAAGCTTTGACTTTCTTCTTTTTTCGCCCGTAGGAGTGACTCCTCGAGTTTCAGAGTTAAGGAAGCTACTAAGCTTAAGCTAAGGCAGCTCCCTGAGTTTCAGAGTGAAGTCAGCTGTTTAGCAGAGAGCAGCTTTCCCGGGATAGAACTCTCAGGATGAATGCAGGGGCGGTGGGCTAGTCTGATTCAGAGGCTGAATGCTTACTTCTTTCCATGCAAGCATAGAAGGAAGCAAAGGCAAAGGGAAGTATGGTTTCAAAAGGGGTTTAGTTTAATTAATTTAAAGCGGTTTTCAGCCGTTTGGGAAGTTAGCCTATCCCATGGTTCAAGGGCTAGGCAGATTCAGATTCAGGGGCGTTGAGACGCTAGTACCCATTGGTAAGGCAAGCGACGAAGAATCACTTATTACATTGCGAAAAAGTCTATCACTGGAGTGAAGTCGTAACGTAACAAGCAAGCCTTAACGGAAAACTAAACCCTTCTCTCGGTAGGGTCACTTCTTAGCGAAAGATTCCTTCAAATAGCTCATCAATTTCCCTTTGAGTTTTAACAAACAAACAAGAGGAACCGCGAACAGCTCTTTGCCTTTCTGCTTCAAAGAAAGAGGTGGGGAGAACCATCAGTTGGAGCACCCATAAAGCTTGGGAAATGCCTTTTCTGAGCCGCCTACCTATCCGCTACTCGAATTCATTCTCTCATAATAAGGTGATCAGACAGGCAAGTCTAGCTCACAAGCAGCTGTGGAACGGAGAACTTCTCCGCTGGGACTTAAGATTTATACTAATTCTTTTCTTCCAAAGCCCTTTACCAGGGAATTCGAACATTTGGCACAAAAGTCCCCGCTTCTCCTATTCCATTAGTTGGTTCTGCAAAGAATGTAGGAGGGTAGGCTGGTTGTCTAAATCTGCCTCTTGGAAGTGATTGTTCGTGTTCGTGAGACATGGGAAAAAGCACGGGAAAAGAGCAGAAAAGAAGATCATAGAATAGCGCGGGTGACTACTAAACTGGATAAATTGATCTGCTTACACTCCATTTATCGATGCTTCCTCGAATAAGAGTTTAGAAAGGATCGAAGACATCGATAAAAAATATATAAGGAAAAACCGTCGATAAAGGACTACAATGGACTTTGTATCATCTAAGGCAGTAAAGCAAGCTTATTTGCGGGCGGCCAAACAAAGCGAAATCTTTAATTTCGCATGATAAGAGATCAGCAGAACAAGACTTTCAAGATTCCATTCCTTTCTCTTGCATCAGCCCGGACTAAAGCTTTTATTAGAAATTGATCCGCTTAGCTTCCCGCTTTTCTTTTAGGGTCCTTCCTTTGCTTAGTCGATTTCTGTTCGGTCTTCGGGGTCAACCCCTTGTTGGCTGATACGCATAGAAGTGCTCAGATCATCTTTTCAATGAGTAGATTACTGCTGGTTCAGTCTTGGGAAAGCGACCCACCCGTGGACCAAGCACCTTTAGAAGCTTTTCGCCAGCTTATAGAAAACCAAAGGCTAATCGCAGAAAAAATACAGGAACTCTTAAGGGACCTAGGCACCAAGGTTCCTGGGGGCTATCAGGCGGAGCGTCTAAGCGAAATGCTGGAGGAACGGCATGGAGGGCAAGGCTTGTATGATATCAGCCATAGTCTCCAAACTGAGGTTTACCTTATTCCGGTAGGTGCAAAACGACTTCCTTCCGGCGGAGTCGAAATCCTCTTTTTTAAAGGCCTACTTTTTTTCCCGACAGCATCAAATACTTCATCCTCGTCTTCATCATACGAAGAAAGCTCGCTTCTGCCCTTTCACCATAGACAAGCCTGAGATCTCCACAGGAGAGACCAGACCGACCTTACCTACCTCTTCGAAAAGAGCACACTCGCCTGGAACAAAACAAGCTGAAGCTGTGGCTTTTGCCTGCTGCTTTCGAGTTTGAAGGTCAAGACCGGATCCTTTCCTCAAAAGTAGGTAACCGATTCCTCAACATAGGGGATGTAAAGGAATTCAGCCACTGCTGGTATTCGATCATAGGAATCCCAATCCTTTGACATTCGAGGGAACTTTCTATGGGGATGACTACCTCAGGCTGGCGCGGGGGTGACAATAGGACTTCGTTTGAGTGCTGCTTGAGTGAAGAAGCCCTGGGGTGGGATTATCTTATTTTAAGAACGAACTTTCTTTGACTGCTCTAAAAAGACCCCTTTAGGGGGGCTAAGGTAGCGATCAGATCAAGGACAAAGGCTTTATGCCGCTCTCAACGAGTGCTCAGCAAGAGACAATGAACAAGAGCTTTTACAGGCATCTGAGATTCTTCAATAGGAATCAGAACTCGCTTGAGAAAGAGCCCTAAGCCTTCCATACCTACCAAGTCTCACTGATCGCCCTAGCGAACTAACTCCTTCTCCAAACCGAGAAAAAGCCCCTGCCCTGACAGAGCATTTCAAGAAATAGACGTACGAGGGGTCAATGTCAAAGACTTTCTTTTCACTTTCTTTTTTCGCTTCGTTACCCAGCCCGGGAAGAAGCGCATTGACATTTTGGTCAGGTCTCTCTATTCCTGCTAGAAATGTTCGATTTTCTTTGGTGAAGCTGTAGGGCGGTAAGCCCCATACGTGGCAACTGAATAAATACCTGTTAGACTAAATCTTTTACCAAAGCCCCCACTCCTTGAAAACAAGATTTATTTCCTTAATAGCAATATCACAACGAGTCTATAATAGGCGAATTCCAATGCCAGCGCTGATAGCTAAATAGGATAAATATCTGAACCCAGTAAGGAGGAGGCAGGGGTAATCATGGCCGAAGCACATTCTGGTATATGTGGTACGCATCAAGCCGATGATATGGCTGATTCACAGGCATTCGTATTACTGGCCAATTGAATTTTCCTAGCTGATTGCATGGAATACGCAAAAGGATGTCAGGCATGTCAAAACACAAGGATGGACCGATCCAGGATCAGCTATACCTCTGAATCCCATAGTCAAGTCTTGGCCATTTCGGGGATGGCATGGATTTGATTGGGAAGATTTTGACCCCTTCTTCAAAAAAAGGTCACTCTTTCCTGCCCTCGTGCTTCTTTATTTCCTTCGCTTGTTAAGGAGTTGGAGCAAGTCTTTTCTGATAAGTTGCTTCGGGACATGAACACAAACTCACTTCAGACAGAAAAATCCAATGATGGCACAAAGGTCCAAAGCGATAGGCCCTCGTAGAACGTTCACTAAGGCAAGCCTCCATGGGCAAAGCTTTTAAAAAAGCGCCTTTGGGCGGACAAGTAATCCACGGCCTGTCTTTGGTTCCGCTGGAAGTTCGGGGGCGGAGAAGGAATGGTCTTTCCGAACAGTCTTGATAAGAGCCACCGACTGAGACACTCCATCTTCTTGGATAACCAACTGGTCGATGCTTTCATGATTGATACATCTTATCTGATGCACCTTCTAGATTAGAGTTGGGCTATCCAGTTACCCAGAGAAGACTTTTGATTTGTACGATTCGTCGCACTCACCTAAAGGCCTGGCCTTATGATAGGAAAAAAGAGCTTTAGTCACAACTGAGTAAATTCCGAAAGTCTGTCTCAGAAGAAAGATTATATTCTGATTTCTCGAGTTGAATGAAACTAGAATTCTTATATTTTAATAATCTCGATGTTTACGCGGGTTGGCCCAACTCCAACCCCTCGCTCCTCCTGTTTCTCTACTATTTTGCTAGTCGGACTTGGTCAGGCTTTCCCGCTTGTGACTGACTTTCATTCATTCTATCTCCCCAGGATCCGCGATGCCCTATCCGACAGCCGTTAACTGTCTTGCAGCATTGGTTGTCTGGACCTGGGTCTTCCAATTCCAACTATCTGCACTTGGATTTTTATAGCACTGAGTAGGTGAGGCGACTTTTCAGGAGTTATTCGCTAGCCCCATAGTAAACTTTCCCTGAGACCAGGAGATTGCCTTCAAGCAGCGAACTCAGAACAGACATTAAGGCAATAAGGGACATAGAAGAAAGACAATTAACAGAGGGGAGAATGGCCTCAAGCAAGAGGAACCTTTCCACCCAAAAGAGAAAGAAGGAGAAAGAAAGCTATTCTTATCTAGCTTTGAAAACGGCCTACAAGCACAAGTCAAAGACAGACAAAAGCACTGACAGACAATTAGAGGGGTTGGGGTCTTGGTGGCTAGTCCTAAAGGTAGTGGAGCTACTGGTAGTCTTAGTTCTTTCAAAACCTTAAGCCAGTAGCACGCTTTTACTTACTTTTGTATGTAGAAGAGAACTAGGTAGGGAGCTTTTCTTAATTCTAATCTAATTGAATTGAAGGTTTGAAATGAAAGTTCCCCACATAGTGATCCCACCTGTCTGATTGTTATGTTATGAAATTTTCCTTTCTGTAACTAGAACTAATCTAGCTCCAAAGCTCCCCGTCAAAAAAGAAAAGACAGAATAGTCAGAAAGGGTTGTTTTCAATCATCGACATACAAGTCAGCAAAGTTCTCCCGGCAAGGGGAATCCCAGAGTAGCTAGAAGATTCAGCCTATTTCAGAGGAAAGAGGGGGGACACTGGGGTTGAACTCCTTTCTTTGACTGTCACTGAACGAATCCGTGGTGCCGTAGAACCCTTATTATTATTTATTATAAAAAGAAAAGGAGCATCCCATCCCTTCTAAAACATCTTATTTCTCGTCTAGCCCTTTAGCTACCTAGCTTCTTGGCTTGTTCACATTCAGATAATCCGAGGGAGTCATTCTACATAGGGCGAGTATCACACTCTGTGAAGTGCCTCTCTATAGGGCTAAGCCTTGCTATTTCACCTGTTGGCTTGAAACGAATTGGCCGGGCATTCTATTAGGACTTAAAGGGCTTAGCATAGGAAAAAGCGAGTATATCTCTTGATTGCGCTCTGTCTCTTACGCAATTTCCAGTGCTTCGATTGAGGACTTTCGGGCATGGCTAGCTCTCCTTCTGATTTACTGAACCGAACCATCGTTGCCTCAGTCTGGGCTCCCTAGATCAGTTAGTCATTCGCATTCAGTAGTGGAGGAAGATTGGGCACTGGACACATTGGTCAGCTGCTCTTATCAGCCCAGATCTGTGGGCTACCTTGGCAATTCAGAATTGGTGGTATTAGGTATGCATGTACTTACAAAGTAAAAACAGGCCTAAAAATAGATAAAATTTTTTGTGGTAAGCATATTGCTAGCGTTCTCGATTCCTTTCATAGTCTCGGTCTATAGCTTGCCCTATGGGCTATCTCTCAAAAATAGGAAAAGCAGGTCCTTGTTCAGAAACCAGGGGAAGGGAGAACTAAGCGCCTTTCGTTCTTTCTCTACGCTAATATTTAATATACTCCACAATCTAAATTTGAAATAGTGGGAACCCTCTGGGTATCAAGCTACAATCTCAGATCGATAGTGCATTCTCCATCCATTCTGGTCTTCTCTCGCCAATCGTGTCAGTGCAGTCTGACTCGTATCGAAAGCTTATCTTATATATATCATTTCGGTCGGATTTAAGTACATGCTTGATTCGCTGTTGGTTGGTCTTGATCCTTTCCCATTGGCCGTAGATTTTAGGCAAGCTGTAACCCTTGGTGAGGGATAATTAGCATTAAAAACTGATGTTTATTTGAGAACACCTTATTCTGTCAGAGACGGATCTTGTGCTATCGATGAGAACGCGGTCAAAGCAAATCTCACGTGAGTGATCCAAATTCTTAGGGTCAGCTTCACTTCAGAGCCCCCCCTACACTTCCCCTTTTGGAAAATATTGGGAGCAAAGGACTTGCCTGTTGTCTTAAAGAGATCGGACCTATAAAAATATTAAGAAATTCCATAAAACATGGGCATTGATTCATACTGTAACGATGGCTATATACGGGGGAAATGGCAGGGACGGCCTCTGAGTCAAGGGAGCGTAATAGTCATATTTCGCACATAGGGGCGAGGGATCTGGCCCTACCAAAGCAAAGGCTGACTTAAGACCACCAATCGATATGAAGAAAGTGTAGGATAGTCGCTTGAAAGCAACACTTTTAACCGTCTATTCCACTCGTAGCTACTATCTCTCTTTCAAGAAATAGATTTTCATTTTTGGAACTAGCTTTGTCTCCAGCATTGCACCTAAGGGCTTAAACGGCCAATTGAGAATTCACTCCTTTTCCGCGGCTTTCCTTCCCTGACCGGGTAATTCTATTCGTTTTTGTTGATGAGAACGGTGGAAGCAACTACGTTAGCAATCAAGAATAACTGTAAGCTCGAGCGGTCAAGGGAATCTGTATTCCTTGCCTGAGGTTCCCCTCTTTCAGTCTCTTGTTCCATGGATGTTTCTGTCCCATTTTCTTCTTTATTGGTTTTGCGCCCTTATCTCGGATTAGCAAAACAGAAAAGCAAGAATGAATTACTAAAGCATCTTTGCCCTAACTCTACTACCTACCAGAGGTTAAATTGAAAAAGTGAGGTGCAGATGGAATTAATGTAAACACGCCCCACTAACTACCAGAAAGAAGGGGAAGTTTCCACCCTATGGTCAATCGTTTTCTCACCGTTTCAAGCTACAGTAAAGTCTAAATCGCAGACATAGCTTTGTATTCGGCTGATGCTGCTCTTTATCTTTTCTTTTCGCTTGACCTTACCCTTTGCCCTTCACCTTCCAATGCTGTTTCGATACGAAGCGAAGGAAGTTAGTCAACTGACTTCGACGCTAGCGCCAGTATAGGCTTTTCCCATAGTCTATCTCCTCCCCAACCCCATAAGATGCTAGTTGGGGGACTGCTCGCTTTGGCAACATGGAGCTCAGGAACTAACTATAGATATGCTTCGGGCTCCCATCCGAGAGGGACGCGACGCGAGATGATGATGGGTCAACCGCGACAGGAGCTCCTGGGCGGAGGTTTCTCGATCAACTTTAAATTAATAAAGACGGTGAACCAGAGCTAATGATTTTCCCACTCCTTACAATATTCATTGCCTATAGTAACTACTTAATAATTATACTAGAGACTAGGCGATCTATTCTTTCTTGGTCTTCGTTCCAATCTTGAAAGGAAAGTTTCATTAGTTTTTATCCGATGTAAAACTTTTTCGGCTACAACAGCACCAGAACTTATTCCAGCCAATTCAATGCGCCTATGTACAGATTGACTATCCTCCGGATCAGTCCTTCTGAGAGGAAGTTTACCATGCCAGAGCTTCAGTTCTAACTACTTCTTCTCCTTCGGGAGTCTATTCGGGAAAGTCTACCAATCAATCTATTCTATTTCCCATCAAGCCGGCAAGGCTCACCCGCTGAAAGTTCTAGTTCCTATATTCTATCTATTAGACTAGACTTAGCCCTTCTTTTCTCTTTTCCGACAGGTCATTCGGTAAGCGATGAGGTCCATATAAAAGCCTATTCTCTGCTTATCACAGATTCCCTTATCTTATCTTTATGAAGACTGAAGACAGAGTTTAAGTAGTGTGTGTGGGCTGACCAACAGCCCTCTTTGTCATAGACTAAAATGCAATCGAAGCGGATAATTTTACTATAGTTAAGTTTATAGGAAAAGGAAAGGCCGTCCAACAGGAATCTCGGAAAAGCTGGTTACTAAAGCTGCTTGGACAATGGACATAGTACCAACTAGGCCGAAGTCAGTTTGCATCATTGATGAAATTCCCTGATTGATAATTTCCATAATACGGATTCCGAAAAAGGCAGCGGTCACCCTTGACAGAAGAAATCATTACTTGGCTGAAGTCAGGAAGTCCAACTCCCTACCAGAGTTGCTTTGATGCAGATTGTGTGTGGGAGGGGGATGAAGCAAAGGCTGAAGAAATAAGAATTCCAGATGAAGGCAAATGTCCACTACAGCAGATTCACTTAGGTACTCTTACTATCCACGGCCTACTTATGTTAGTGCTTTACTTTGTCTTTATTTTAAGTCTTATCCAGTTACTTATAGAATTTTCTTTGTTTTTCCAATGCCAGGTTTTAGCCGTAGACTTGTTGAGCACCGGCTACCTGTTAAAGAAAAGATAAAGAAGGGTTTCGGCCATTCAAGCAAGCACCACGTAGGATGAGTTCGGAAGTCGTTTTAAAGATAAAAGAGGGGCTTACGAGGCTACTAAAAGCTGGCTTTATTCGGCCCATTTTATAATATAGTAGCCGTTCTAAAATAGAAAGTTGCGTCTCGAAAAGTAGCCTTTCAAAGAAAGCCTTCGATCCAACTCTAACCTACTTCAAACTTAAAGAGTCGAACTCCAAACCAAATAAGTAAGCTGAAATGAAAACTTATACCTCAGACCTCAACTCCCCAGAAATCGTCTCAAGGACAATGCAACTAATAGAACAAAAGCCGAAATTTATAAATCTAAACGAGCAGGTGCCAAAGTTGGTAATGCCTCATATTCTAAGAAAAAGCGACCTCGACCTGTCGAACTGATGCGTAGAGAATACAAGTTAGAATTCCCGTTGAAGCAGACACCGAAACCGGCTTCCTCTTTTATATGATAAATCTTTAAATTAAGTAAAGAGGAAATAATTCTAACTTCCAAACCTCGCCCTTCTCTAATAGGGAAAAGTACAGACCCACGTCTAGGGATATACGAGCGCCATTCTTCAGATGGATCGCTGTTCGATAGTTATTGTAGCCGGGATAAGCAGGCACGAATTTCCGTATAGCGTCCTAGTTTTTTAGTACAAGTAGCTAAGGGGGCTGGGAGGTACGACTTGCGTCAAACTTGTGAAAGAATATTTGCTGCGCACCTGCTGAACAAGGCTCCTTTCAAGTCAAACGGAGATTACCAGTTCCGGAGGGACCAACCATTGTACTTCTAGGGGACGGTCTAACATAGCGGAAGGCCACGGCTTTTGTGAGTGTTCAGCACAATACGGTACGGGATGCCACCAGCATAAATGAGGCGAACAAGAGCCACTGGCACGAGATAGATTGTTTGCCAGCCTGGAAGTGATTCGCTAAGTCGGGTTTTCCAGCGGCCGCCTATTGTAGAATCGTCGATAACCTGGCTGCCACTATCATGTGTGTAAAGACTAACTGTATAGGCATACTGGAAATCGTTTGGCAAGTCAAGGGACCTTGAAATCCGCTCCTTAGCTATAACGTTCCAGAGTACCAACACTTGCGGTTGCCGCACAAAGCTGGTCACCTTAACCAGTCATACCCATACCCATTTATGGAGATTCAGGATCTGAAGCTCAAATTAAAGCCATGAAAGGCAAAATAAGCTCCTACTGCATTTTTCTCGACTCCCCTCTACCAGAGATTCCATGAATTCCGGGCACCTGCAGTAGCAGCAGGGATAGGAGAGACAAATAACCAGCCAACTATGTATGCCTTATTTGCATACCTCTCATCTTCCTTATGGAATGGGTTCCTCCTTAGAATTAACGAAATCTAGAGTCTTGGATGAATCCTCTTGAAACGGATCGATCAACCCTAGAAGACTAGATGGCTTAACAGCCCAGTGAATAACCTGATTCAGAGAGATAATCCGGTCTTTATACACTTTTTTATCCTACTTCTAAGGATAGATAGAAAAGGTTGGGGAGTGCCAGATGCGGAAGCAGTTCCAGTCCCAGCTGCTGAGGTGGCGTAGTGACAGGTGAGAGCAATAACAACAGAAGCAATAGTAATTGCCTACAGTAGTATATTCGGTTGTTTGCGGTGGAATAGATTCAAGCGTCCGGGCCAGTAGATCCAGAGCAAATAGGCGTTGACTTAGTTGCTTTTGCAGTTGATTCTAATCCCGATGTTGATCCGACGCAACTTACCGGTGATAGTCGCAGCACCGGGAGCTTTCAAGGGAGGCAGACATATATAGATAGTAGCTGATAGTGGCATACCTTCCGGATCGAGGGTCCCACCCGGTAAACACCATAAAGGCAAAATATCAGCGGGGGGAGGAGGCCCTTCTCACTCAAGCTCAAGCATTTACTTTTCTAGTTAGAGACCAACGTCTTGGGGCTAACGTGGGATCCGCTAAAGGACCTACTTGGTTTAGGTAAATATCTCATGCGTTCCCCGACTGGAGAGGTCATTTTTGGAGGAGAAACTATGCGCTTTTCAAAAATGGTCGGAAGAACGGGTTTCAAATATATATATAAATATAAATATATATTACCGGCTGGCTGGTTTTTATGCAAAAAAGACAAAACGGGATTGGATTTCCACTCATAAGGAAGGAAGGTGCGTAGCCTTTGACAGGGTTGTATTTTTGGTTGAAATGGGATGGTGTTCAAACTCCCGAAATGCAGTCTAGACAGCGGGCCTTCCCCTTTCTGACTGGACTGACTCGGGGAAAGGTCAATCTCCTCCGGAGCATGCTGCACAGCCACTCATTTGTCCTGACTAAATAGTAGAATCTATCTCTCAGCGATTCTTTTCTCCGCCCCTTCCCAACCAGCCCGCCCAATCGATTTTGTAAGATCGGCTAATTCAAAGGGTTAATCTGGTCCGAAGTTGTCGGAACGAATCGTTTGCTTTATCGAACAAAGCTAGGGGGTCTTGGTTGGCCCCCCTCTTTTCAACCATTATAGCTGGCGTCGACCCGCTTTGCGATACGAACGGACACGAAGAAAGAACGCAGGCAGCGGAAATGCAAAAGAGAAGAGCAAAGATTCCAGACCCAGAGCATGCAATCAAAAATCTGTTGAATGAAGGTATATTCTCAGCCACTAGTTAGAAGGAAATCCCTTGACTTCGCTTATGCCCTTATGCAGTAAAGAAAGCTTTTGAGGCGGGCTAAGATTCCATTCGAAGTAACGTAACAGGATTCGATGTTGCACCATCTTCAACTCTTCCCGGGATCCAGGGTTTTTCGAGAAAAGGTCCCATCCTTCAATATCATGATTGGGTCGACTCGACCAGGCCAGATCATGAGTGAATAGAAAATCGAAAACGTACATAGCTGTTCCAGCTGAAATACTTGGAATAATTCTACCACTTCTACTAGGAGTAGCCTTTTTAGTGCTAGCTGAACGTAAAGTAATGGCTTTTGTGCAACGTCGAAAGGGTCCTGATGTAGTGGGATTGTTCGGATTGTTACAACCTCTAGCAGATGGTTCGAAATTGATTCTAAAAGAACCTATTTCACCAAGTAGTGCTAATTTCTCCCTTTTTAGAATGGCTCCAGTGGCTACATTTATGTTAAGTCTGGTCGCTCGGGCCGTTGTACCTTTTGATTATGGTATGGTATTGTCAGATCCGAACATAGGGCTACTTTATTTGTTTGCCATATCTTCGCTAGGTGTTTATGGAATTATTATAGCAGGTCGGTCTAGTAATTAGGGGGCGGCCGTTCGGTCGCCTATGATACTAGGACCAATAGGTCAAAAATGGGTTTGTGCCGCAGGTGTTGAACGATCTACTCTACACAGGTGTGGGCTTACAAGGGCTAGGGCTTATAAACCCTTTCTTTCATTCATCAATAGGGCCCTGGTCGGTCACTTTTCCGGGCCGGGATCGATAAGTGGAAGTCATAAAAAAGAGATGTTTATCTTCGCACCTCAGATCAAGAAGAAGGGTAGCTTGTCAAGCTGGCCTTCTTCTATATATATATATTTATTATTATTTTGAATATATAAGGATATAAATAAAAAGATTCGCTGTCTTTTAACCGGCTGTTCTTCTTTGTCAACGCTACTAAGGCGACCGGTTAGGGAGCGCCTACTTGACTTATGAAAGATAATGGGGTTATTCAAAAAGGAAAAGGCGCTACTATACAATACATTAGTAGAAGTAAGCGTTAGCCTAGCCTACCCTACTAATGTATTGTATAGTAGGGTGTAGTATAATAGGCGAGCGAGTTAGCGAAGACGCTTAGGCTAATAGATAAGAGAGCGTCGGTGCGTAGCCTTCATTCTACTACGCTACGCAAAGGTTACGAAGTCACTTAGCTCGACGTTAGGAGAGTCAAGAGGGAACGCCATACCTATACCTACATAGAAGAACCGCTGTTCGCTGACTTTCTAAGGTCTAACCTTTCGCTCCCCTACTGAAAAGGGGCAAAGCCGCTTCGCACCACTGATAGACTACTTAAGATTCAATTCAAAAGGCCCTACTTAGTTTCGCAAGCCTTTGTCATTGTCAGTCAACTAAGTAGGGCCTGAGGCCCCCTGCGAATCCGTAAATCTGAAGAGCATGCCGCAACAAAAGGATGGTCCCCTATGCATTTCATTCTTTCCGGAAGGGAAAAAAAAAAGAAGTACCCCCCATCATGGTGAACCTCTCCTTGTGATCGGGATGAGGTAAATGCCTCCCAGCCGGGGGGCGGATCGAATCGGAGTTTCCTTAGGTAGCCACCGACCTACAGTTATCCTTAAACTTCCGTGCTTGGTGGAGAAGAAGCGAACAAAGGTACGCTCGCTTGCTGTCTTGTTCTCTGCCGCGAACTGGGATCGCTCGCCAGCTAGGTCAGATTGGAGCAACATTTTTTGAGAACATATTACCCATCTTCGGGGACAAGGGGCGGAACGACCTCTCGATCTACTTACTGCAGCCCAGGAATAAAAACGTCCGTCTAGGCGTTCCCTCTTGCTCCGATCCCCCCTACGCCTAGGACGTTGTCTGGGCCAAGAGCCATAGTTAGTTGCTGTTTTCATTTGGTTGTTTTTTTCTCGTTGTTGATACCGGCAAGACCCAGCCAGATGATGTCTACTGGTTGGTAGTGAGAGGACTCTTAGTATCTGCATACCCAAAAGGGGACGCTGATTAAAAAACAATCATTTTATTTTTTTTCTTGCTCTCCCTTAGCAGCGGGAAAGGAGTCTATCTATCTGCCTAGCTTTGGTAGATTTCCCCCAACACAATCCACAGAAATTCCACGAATCCCTTGGTGGATAAGTCCGACGACTCAGCAGCAGTGCGGAATTGAGTTTCTCGTCCGGTGGATCTGATCTATAGTTAGGGGGCAATACATACCAAAAGGTTCGAAGAAGGAACGCACATAAGAGTATATAAGAAACCCACCCTTTCTATATAACCTATTCACATTAGTGAAGCGGCTGGATGCATAAGGGAAGTGCACGTTTGTGAGACCTTAGTCGGGATGCATAGGGGAGTCAACCTACGAGCACGGAAGGGCAGCGGTAGTTCGTAGCTTGTCTTTCTTTGCTAAGTCAAAAGTGACGTGGCGTGTAGTGAGCTTTCTAGCGGAAGGCAGACTTGAAACTGACTTACAGCTTGCTTTGCTCTGGAGGGAGCTTCCTGAGTCAGACCAACTCGGCCACCGAATCGTCTGAATGGAATGTATTTATTAGGAAAGCGGCTGTTCACTCACTAAAAGAGCTCAACAAAGTCACTCCTTGAACAGAGGCCCGAGCCCTTGTTGGCAGGCTAGATGGATCAAATAGGTGTTCCGTGGGGTGCTATATTAGTCCTTGCTTTTTAATTGAAATAAATAGTTGTAGACCAATACTAAAGATAAGAAATAGATAATCAACAATAAAAGAAAAACAAAGTTCCGAATCGGTAAAGGCCTTACTCTATTCCTTCCTAAGGTCAGGAATAGCGGCCTTAGAGGCGTTATCTTATCTTTAAAACTTAAAGGCTTCTATAAAGCGTTTTAACGATAGTTTAAAAAAAAAAAGGAATAAAGGGTCTCAAACCTTATTCAATAGTCGAAATCTGTGTGGTGTCAAATCAAAAAGGACGGTTTGTCAACCTATAGTATGAAGGATGTAACTTTGGATGGAATTCATTCCGTTGAGGCTTATGCCAAGGCTTCAACCGACTCTTGAAAGCATTCGCTCTAAAGCTTTTTACGGCGCCTATAAAGCCTATTTATCGAGGCACAAGCGGCTAAGACTCTTACTTTGATTGATAAAGTAAACAGAAGATTTCCCGACACGGCCTTTCCTTTATCCGAGATTTGTGTACATATAATTCTAGACTAAAAGTGCTACTTATTTAGGGTGGATTCCCCGCAAAAGGAACCTACTTAACTGGAAATAGCCTTTATATTATATGTCCACGGTTCGGTTGTATCTTCTTTCAGTTTTAATCTAAAGTAGTCCTCTCTTGCAGACCTTGTCGCAATCAGCCTTCTAGGGAAATCAAGATTCCATCCTCTCCCAAAGCACTTCCCGCCATCTACCCTAAACTTATCCGTCGAGCTTCCTGCCATCCAAGCTCTCCTTTACAGGCTCAAGACCTTCTTCTCTAAGGAGTAAGCAAGCGCCACGCCCCTTGATATCGATTAGTACTGGGAAGAGAGTCTATCTTACTAGTCCGTATAGTCCCGCGCAGTGACTCTCGCACAAGCTAAGAAAGGAAATAAGTTCTTCCGGGCGCCGTGTATTTTATCTCCCAAGAGACTAGATCTTAACTTAACAATCTCTCTTTCCCGCCCCGAAATTTGCCGATATTAATGAATTGACCGTCGCCTTTTCCCCTGGAGGTTGAACCTCACATCTCTGACCCTCTGACCATATATTATGCTATTTTTAGTTTCATGATGGGAAAGAAAAGATGTGAATTAAAAACAGATTTAGAGAATGAGAGTTTTTAGAGTTGAGAACAGACTTAGAGTGATTGGTTTTCTAGTGAAAGCAAAGGACTCTAAGAAAAGAATCAACAACCGATATTACCATAGAGATCCGCCAAGATCCTGCTTTCTAGTCTCTCTTTCAGCCTCATAAGCAAGAGCTGTGCTTACTGTGAATCTGTCTTATAGCCTTCAAAGCGTGGACAAGAAGGAAAGCTTCTGCAAACCTATTGATAGTGGCACTCCCACAGGCTGGCGGGGAACTCCCATATGGATGGCTGAGAATAATTCATATATAGGCTATAGGCTTGAAAAGAGTGCTAGCTTTCGAATCTTGTCTTGCTGGAGTGCTAATCCTAGAACCCGCTTGAAAACGGGCTTTTCCCTAAGGTACTGCTAAAGGCTTTCCTTGAAAGGAACGGAGTTACTCGAACAATAGATAGAGGGACTTAGGCCTTCCAGCCACTCTTAAGCCAGCAGGTTATAGGTCAAAAGACTCTAGGGCAAGCTAGCAAGGAAAGTCTCTTTACCTCTTAGGCAATCCAGCCCATCCACTAGCAGAAAAAAGGCAAGCAAGTTATCAAATGAAATGGATAAGGGGAATGGGGGTAACATTCCTAAGGTCTATTACGTGGATATGGTGTCTATCAGTACTAGGCATCTATTCTTTCCAGTACTAAAGGTTTGAGTGCCAATTTGAGTTGCTTTCGTTCTCTCTTTGATTCCTTCTTGCTAGAAGTGCTAGTGGGATTGCAGATATTGGTTGGGAAGGACCCTGGATACTCTCCCCTTTTGAAAATTCTAACCGCACACAAGCCAGCGGTTTTCATGTCTTGGAAAGACAGAATTGGCTGGCTCGTGCACACACACATGGAACTTCTTACCGCCAGGGAGGGTTCTGGATCTAATAAGCAGAAATTGCTGGGCTCCTTTGAATTGAAAGCGGGGTTGCCTAAGATAAAGATTACCGGGACCAAAGAAAGAAAAAACTCTCTCCAAACCGATTAAACTGTTCTAATTTTAAGAATCTTCCGGAGGCCAAACCTTAATCAGATCAACTTTACGGGTAACTTAAATCAGGTTAACTCAATTAGATTAGCCTTTACGGCCTTGAAATTGAAATGTCTTTTTTGCCGCCAAAGGTCAAGGGTTTTATCTCTTAGCCGTTTATCTCCTGCCTTAAAGGGAAAGATTACAGGCACCAAAGAAAGACTTAACTCTAGAAAAACCAATTAATCAGTTCACCTATCCGAGTAACAAAAAACAGGTTAGCCTTTAATTACCGGGAAGGTAGAAGTTAAATGGCCACTTTGCCTTTGTATCTCAGGCCTCATGCCTTAAATGCAGCTAAGGGTTTTGCGTCCCGCCAGTTCCTTGGGTTTATTTCCCTCAGGCCTTTAAATTAAATGTCCGCTTTTCTTTTATTGCCTTGTTTTGCTGGCTAAGTTAAATGCCTTAAATGCAGTTAAAGGGTTTGTATCTGCCTTAAAAGATAAATTAAAAGATAGACTAATAGATAGAAGAGAAAGGCCTTAGGGTTCACTGGAAGATATATTTTATTTAGGGGACACAAGATTGACTTTCCTGTATTTGTTCATTATAAATAGGGCATGGTGGCACCCTCACGATGTTCGGGCGCGGAATGGCCGCTGCATTAAAAGCTGCCTTATTTATGCCTTTTTCTCCTTTAAGCCAGAGAAGATAAGATAAAAGAGATATCTATTTTAGAGATACATGTTATTTAGGGTTATGTGTTGTGTCATTACGGTTAGGACATTATAGTACCCTCACTCATATCGGATTCTTCTTCTATTGATTCTAGTGCACTATCCTTAACACAGGTAAATCGGTCTTTCTTTTTATCATATGGTATTCATGTGGAAGAACTAGGCTAGAAAAGAATCCCTCTAATGCATTCATTCATCAATTTCATTGCCTCTTTCTAGCGGAGGCGGTGGAAGCGATGTCGGCCCTTCGCAACTTCCCGATCTAAATCTCCCCTCGGCTGAGGCACAAGAAGACTTTGAGCAAAAAGTGACACAGCTGAAAGCCCGGGTGAAGCTTTTAGAATTGGCCAAAGATTTTCTTGTTTGGCAAATAAAAGCTTTGCAATTCTTACAAGACGTTGCTCGGAAGCGGGGGGGCAACTAGCGCTTGAACTTGGGAGCAAGCTACAGCTAAAATCCTATTCATTTTAGTAATGAACAAAACAAATAGGATTGATTATGTGTCACAATTTCATCACTACATCGAAGGCTTTTTTTTTAAGAAAGAGAGGCCTTGTAAGTAGTAAACTCCTTAAGCTGAAGAGTCGTTAAGCCGAGAAAGCTAACAAATTGATTGCCTTCTCATTCAAAGGAGCAGGAAGGGAGTTTGATTAAAAACCTTCAAGGTGTTAGGAATCAATTGACGAAGAAATTTACAGATATTAAAATTTTAAGTCTTCCACGGGCTCTCTCTCTTTCTTATCCCGCCTCTTAAGGTAAGGCGATTTTTATCGAGGATATCAATCATAATAAATATAGTAGACAAAACCAACCATTAGCCCTGTCTCTTGCTGTGATTTCACCAAGCCAAGTTAGCTCGAAAGCAAGTCACAATCAGATCAGTTAAGATAGTTTTCAAGCATTCTATGAGTTAAGGAGGTGACTAAGCAAGTCCTATTGCAGTCCTAAGGAAGTAATAAGTAAACTCTCCTGGCCAGTTAGTTGAAAAGCCAGGAGTGAAGCAGTCTAGTTCTTATCCTTGTCATTTCTATCCTAATGCCTTTGCTTTCGCCTTCCCTTCTTAATCTCTTTCATTTCATGTCGATCCAGCCGAGGCGAGGGAATAGGTGAATACAGTAGATCTATACGAGGGACGTTCAATATCTTACTCGCGCTCGTACTCAAGGAGGTAATAGTTTCTCTAGGAGGGCTAAGGATAATTCCATTGTAGGTTAAAAAAGATAATAGGTAGATTTCTTCCCTTATATCATTTTATTTTATCTCTAGGCTATAGCATTTGAAAGCCTTTACATCAGTCCCAGGCTCTTTTACTATTAAGATGACTTCGTCCCCGGAGTTGTATTTTAAACAAATGAGAGCAGACTCTTCGCATCTTTTTCTAGCTAGTAAGTGAAGTCAGTGAGCAGGCTTAGGAAAGTAGAGAGCAAGGAAAAGCATCCAACCAATCCAGTTTCACCAATCCTGTTAGGCTGTTTTGGAAAGCCAGCGAGCTTTAGGGCAAGGAAGTGAAATTGTTGATGCGGAGAATGCCCTCTTTCTCTTTAAAGGAGAAAGAGTTTACCACGTGCACAGAATCGAATGCTAGTTCGTACCCAAGGGATTAGATATTCCTAGATGGGCTTGTTCTTGAATGCGCAGGGATTGGGACTAATAAGACTGCTGCCATTCCATTCAGGTAATGCAATTGTGAATGTCCGATCAATAGCAATAGTGCTGTGGCACTTCTTAATTACTTTCCTGTTGAGCATAACTTCTGGAGGATTTGATATGGATGTCACTTGCTCTAGAATTATAAGTTTCCTAATCGAATAGGATAGGAATTCCCGGTGCAGTGCCTTCTTTTCAATTGAAATTGAAGTCAGTTCTCCTTCATTTGTCTTTGCTGGAATTGAATTCAAGCTCGGCTGAATACTTTTGTTTTTGTTTTTGCCCGTCAGTCATAATTATGTATGGTCTGATGCTTTTGACTTTATTTTATTAACGTCTTGCTGTGGTATCATAATATAGAAAGCTCTCGCCTCTTTGCTTAGAAAGACTTTGGTGAGGCATTGGTTACGGTTCCTGGAGGTTACTTCGCTTACCGCCTAATCCTAATCTAATCCCCGTCCTTTTTATTAGTGGAATTGGCTGTTATCAAGCCAGATGAAATAGCTTCAAAACACTCATCATGTCATGCCATTTCCCTTAAATCAAGTCCCAATCCCAAGGCATAACCAGAATCAGAAGAGGGGGGCTTCCCTACTTCCATAAATAGGGGTTAAACAGGCTCTTCAAGGAAGTCCTCCTATCAAGAGGCATTATCGGCTTTTCTTTTCCACTCCTTAAGTCATCTAACTGGGACATCTGTCCTTTGCAAGCCCTTCTCGGCAAGGCCAGCATCTCGAAATGAAAAGATGTCTTATTGTGAAGAAGTACTACCAACTTTGAAACTACTTTATCTTAGCTTGTAGCTAGGAAACTCTCTCCAAAGGTTCTACAAATTTACGTGAGAATTCGATCATTTTATTTTCTTCATATGGAGCAGAGAAGAAGGGTTTGAATGAATGGTATTCAATGAATGAGTATCTATTCTACTAGCAAATAGCTAGATGCTAAAAAAAGTAAAGGCAATTTAGTGGATTATACCGATTTGCCATGGCTATAGCTAGCAGCAATGGCGAAGTTTTGGATCTCGGCGAATAGACCGTTAATCTTGAAAGAGAGGATTCTGCCCATGTCTTTAATCTTCCTTGATAACACTCGATAGCATACAATTACTGATTCTTAAGCTAGGAAGCATCAAAAGCAATCTGACGGCCTGGGATATGATTAAGGCCTTTGAATTGAAATTAGAAGTCTTTATGCCTCTAGATTCTAAATTGGGGGGGGGTTATGCATCTTATAAGAAAGTATGGCATCAGTCGAATCGAAGATGGACAGTGAATCAACAGAATAGGCTTCATGCCAACTCGGAAGAGAAGGAGCTGTTGTTGCCTTAAGAGTTTTGGATAGTAAAGCACCAGTCCTTAAGCCGCATGCTTGATTGCCTTTCTTACGTTCTGACTTTCCTGTTGTCGGAATAAACGCTCTCTTGTCGCAATTGAATCTGAAGGGCTTGTTCTCGCTTCTTGCTGCAAGAAAAGAAGGGGTTGCTATTGAATCGTCTGTGAACGAATCTACTCTTATCTTATAGCGAAAGGCAAGGCGATGAATTCAATCCTTATTAAATAAAGCAAGAGAGGTAATAACACCCGGGTTAGATAAATTAAGCCTAAGCCTACCCTTATGCTGAAAGATTCCAATTCAAGGGGCTTTCCTTGACTTGAGAAAAGATTAGCAGTCGATTTGTGACGCTAACTCCAATTCGTGAAATTTCATAAGAGAGTAGAAAAGAATGCTTTTGGCTCTCGCTCAGAGCTAAATGAAAGTTTTGATTTGATGAAAACAGATATATAGAAAGTGTGAAGTGAAAAATCTTTCTAGGTAGTCAACAATTGCGTAAGAGAAGAAAGCTCGTCTTCTAGGGTAGAGTCTCGGTCTGGAAGTGTCTTTCTCCTAAGACTTGACAGCGGTAAATAAAAAAATAAAATCACACCATCTCTGTAATAAGTAAATGCCTCTTTTTCTCCCGAAGTTGTCGGAATTATTCGTAATAAGATATTGGCTACAACTGAAAAAGTCTTATCAATAAAATTTCCAGTTATCCGAGATCTAGGCATAGGTAGCAATCCATTTTATAATTTCTTTTAATTACCTCTCATGAGAAAACGATCCCACAAAAAGTAGTTGTACAGTACAAAATAACATAAAAAACAGACTCAATTCATAAAAAAAAAAAAAAGAGATAGAAAACACCATCTTTTATCATTCTGGGAAAGAAGTCACTTGGTATTGGATCCGCTCTTCTCTCGTGCTCTTCTGGGCGGTACAAATAAATCCGGAATGAGCACACCGATAACGCCTAACGCCGGACCGGAACTCTTCCCTTCAAACTAAATCCCTTCTATTGCGGGTTTCGAACTACTCGCTACTATAGTGAAAAAGTCCAGTTGACGTAGCGTAGGTGGAAGAAGATCGGACTCAGTTCCTTTTCGTGATAACTTCATTCTTGGTCCGGTGGGTTAGAAGCATAATAAGAGATTCCCCATCCCGGAATGAAGATTAATGCTTGAATAGTCTTTTCCCGAGCCCAAGGAGATAAATTGATCCCCGCCTCTGGCTGCTCCTGCCCCTTAATACCTTTTGAAAAGGGTTCAAACTAAGAAGAGTATGCCTCGAAAGGAAATGGCCTGGACATTATTTTATTTTATTTTGGAAATCCATTTTTTAATATCTAGTTTCTCTGATGATGCTTAACCGCTCGTCGAGCAGCTTTTCATTTTCTTTTTCTTCGATGTAAACTGCGATTCTTCATTCATTGTAGCATCTTGCTTTGCTCTACGCTGGCACAAGGGTTTTAAGAGAAGAGGGGAGTGTTTTTTTGTTTGCTTAAAGTTTATGTCTTTTGCTTTCCTTCTTGGGAAATGCATTTTTAGGGCAAGAGTCTGAACTTAGGGAACGCGGGGTTGACTGCACTCAACAAAAAATCAAAGCGAGTCAACCCATTCATTACTGGTGATCAAAGCAAAGTAGATTCATCGGAAGGACAGTCTATCCTTTATTCTCACCACATTCTCTCCTCAATACAACACTAGAACGAAAAGAAGAAGGAGAAGCTCATGACTTTCCACTTCCTTTCTTTTAAACGAGATTGGAACCGGATAGCTCTTTCATCCATGATCCGAGAGTCCGTCCAATATGTCGGCCAGCTTTCTTTGGCAGGTTCACAGTGGAAAGTGGATCAGGCAGATCAAGCTTCAAGGCTTCAAAACATGGATAACTTAGAGATAAAAATAGGGATAGGAGTTTTCACTTCCCTCTCCTTTTAGGCGAGCATCTTCTCTTCTCTTTGCGATTATCAGTCTAAACCAACATATCTTATTGATTGTCGCTTATCGGCTGTAACATATCTGATTGTTTTCGCATATCAGTTGTATGCCTTAGCAACGAGGCAGCACCACTATCCGAAATTAGGGATTTCGGATAAGAAATCTTAACACCTAATTTGGACAGATAGTGCTGAGCCAACCTAGCTACTTCTGTGTCGGCAATGACCACATCATCACCGAGTACCCCATAACGATCGAAATAACGACCTGGGTACGCCTCCTGCGCGCAGTGCCAAATCAAAAGATGATTTGACAAAGCGAACAAGGGCCAAGACGACAGATATCCGAGGGGTTTCCCTGCTGTAAATGTCACTTGAGAGTGCTTCTTTCTCTGGTGACACGTCTCCGTTTATTTTTTGTCTTTTTTGCGGTCATTACACACTGTTTTCTGTCTACTGTTAGGTCGTTGCAGTTTGTGTTCAGTCTTATATTGAGTCAATGCCAGAGATTAGTTTTCTTCATCAAGTTCTTTTGTTTGAGCCCTATATATTCCAATGATGTTGTGGATAGAAGTTTGCAGGCCTCAAATTGGGCTTTAACTGTAAGTAAGTGCAAAAACAAGAGCAAGACTAAAGAGGAGGAATGTAGGGACCAAAGGTCTAGAATAGAATGGGGAAACGAGCAGAAGCATAATTACTTAAGAAGCATTTATAGGTAGGGAGCAATTTAGGCGGACCTGACCTTGAAGTCTTGAAGTCCAGTCAGCACATCAAGATTCGACATTTTCTGCATAACCTGGAAAAATCCATGCGAAAGGTTGATCCATCTTCTGAAACATATGCAGAAACCAATCTGGCAGTCTTATCTTCAGCCATCAACTGTGCTGATCAGCAAAAGCAAATAGGAGTCCTCAAATTACGTAGGTGATTACCAAGAAGATTGAATCCTCTGAGAGAGAATGGATTCAGAGTCTAATAAGTAATCCCCGATTATATATATATTTCTCGCGGAGAACGGGGAATAATCCGGAAAGGAAAATCGTTGTCCGGTTCCGGTTTCGGGGATCTTTTTTGATTAATAGACTAGAGGAGGAAAGAAAGTACAAAATGCTACTATGACACCCGCCAAAGATTTTCATTTCTTACTCATTCTGAACGATAGTTCAAAAAAAGGTATTAATTCGAACACAATCCATGAGCGGCTTTGCAGTACCTTTGAATGTAAATCAGTCTTGATAGCACAAGGAGAAGCAAAGAAAGAAGACACCTTCCATTATGATTTTTTTTGTGGAGTAAAATGAAAATCTTTTGATTCATCCAAAAGCACCTTCCTAGCAAGAAAGATCAAAACTTTGTTCGAGGACATGGAATGTGACATTCAATTCAAAAAAGGGTGGGGACCGATCTGTATCTACTTCTTGTCCGTACAGGATTTTATAGTTTATGGTGGTTATTCAAAAGAAGAGATAATAGCGGTGGCACATGCCACACGACGCCATAAACGCCAAAACCCACTGAAAAATCGTAATTTTAATAATAATAATCAATCGTTCGGTTGTAAAAGCAGCTTCGTCCCCAAGAGCGGGAGATGGTTGATCAACTGGAATTGGTTGGTTAAACGAACCGTTTTCGTAGCTCTCATTTTTCAAGGTATCGGATATCTATTTGAAACATTGATTAAGCCGTACATCCCCATAATCGTTCTATTTCTATGTAGTGTCTTTCATTTCATATTTGTTTTTTTATGGTCCATATTCATTGGGGAAATAGACGAAACGGCGCCTGGGCCACAACCGTCGCCACAACCGGCGTTAACCCCTATTGAAAATAGATATTTCGTTTTTCTTATTTTGTTCATTCTTTATATTCTAGTAGAAAGATAAGAATTGAATTATGGAATTCTCTTCTGCGCTCCTATACGCCCTCTGTGCAGTGACCAGAGGTCCGCCATCTAACCGAAGCTATTGCATTGTTTGCCCGCCTTTCTGATCTCATTCGTATTCCAATCTTCAGTCTTCTTTCTTACAACTATCTTTTTGAAGCAGATAGTTCACAGTGCTTATTCTATAGATACTGTAAAAGCCACCTCATGTTTCCACTCTATTTTCATTACGAAGATGTATCACGTCAGGATCCGTTGCTCAAACCGAATCACGCCAACGTTATGGAAGTTCCTGGATTGTGTGAAATAAGAGTAGTACCAAAGGCACCTTATGATTTCATAATCAAAAATGGAAAATTGGCTATGGAGATTCCATGCGGTCAGAAATTCATACAGACACAAAGGGGTTCGACAGGAAAGTCGTTTCGATCCAATCCATTCTTGGGGTCAAATAAAGACAAAAAAGGATATGTCAGTGACCTAGCACGACAAAGCACTCTCCGAGGGCATGGAATGTCTAATTTTTCGGTCAGAATCTCGACAGTAATGTCTCTCTTAGATTCTCCGGTCGAAATACGGGAAAACTCCATTCAATTCTCGATGGAAACGGAGTTTTGCGAATTCTCCCCAGAACTGGAAGATCATTTCGAGATCCTCGAACATATTCGAGGGTTCAATGTGACTATTGTCACTTCGGCCAACACACAAGATGAGACTTTACCACCGTGGAGCGGCTTTTTTCAAAAAGATGAGGGGGAAAGTCAGTAAGATGTCGGAGAAGCGAAATATACGAGATCACAAACGTAGATTGCTCGCGGCTAAGACGAAAGCTTTATAAAGCCTTTTGTAAAGATCCTCCTAGTGATATGCGGGACAAACATCGTTATAAGTTGTCCAAGTTGCCAAAAAAGAGTTCCTTTGCACGAGTAAGAAACCGATGTATTTTCACGGGTCGCCCTCGTTCCGTATATGAGTTCTTTCGAATTTCTCGTATCGTTTTTCGTGGATTAGCATCTCGAGGTCCTTTGATGGGCATAAAGAAATCGTCTTGGTAGCAACCACCAAACCAATAGAACAAGGCTTAGCTCTGCAGCTGGTCCATAAGCAAGGTAAGTAGGTCAATTACCGGCCGGCTCCGGACCGAAAAGACCTAACGGAGTAATCCCTTATCTCGGATCGGAGATGCTAACGGGGCTGGGGGACCTCTCTACCGCCCGTGTCTATCTCCTGTCAAGTATGCTCCCCAGACATAGACTACGTACAGGGTGGTAATCTTGGAAAGATAGAATATCACCGCGTAAACATAACATTAAGTTACGAATGTAACTCCCGAGGGGTCGACCACTATTCTAAATATAGTAAGGCGGAGAACTGTTGTTCATTGGAGCGCCGGAGTGCGGAGGTTGTTCCCATCATTGAAGTCAGAGTGTGGGACTGAGCCCTTCGAATGATAAAGAAAAAAAAGTGCTTAGTTTCGTTGGAAAAACCAACGCACATCATATTGACTTTCTCTCGCCCTACTTCTAAAGTAAAGATAGATAGAAAGGGTTGGAGAGAATGACTTTCTGAAATTCTCTCCTTTCTAAAGCTGCGCAAGGTGGCCCCCCCAGAACAAAACCCCACCCTTTCCCCCTTTAATGAAAGACCCTCGCCCCGCTTCCTATTCATTTGTGGGTCGGGACCCGAGGGCCTTTTTTTTTCTCAACAGGTGATTTCAAGAATCAACCAACCGAAAAATCCGTAGCCCAGGTGACTCACAGCCTCCCTCTCGCCTAAATGAAATGGGATGAATCAAATCAATAAGCTTTTTGATTGATTCAGGGCGCAGCGAAGCCAAATTCAATCAAGGCAAGGGGGGCTTACTTTTCCTGACACTGAGTCATCCTATTCAAATTTAGCTATGCTAATGGAACAGGAAAAGTTTTCAGATGATATGGACCCCAAGAGATGATCGAGAACCTCCAATTGCTTAGGGGTCGCACTCTGTCCCGCTTGGTGGACGAAATCTTCTCTCCTTTTAGTTTTCTTTCTCCCACACGCCTTTGCCCTCTTTCACCGAAGAGGAAAGAAAATCTTCCAAGCGGACAGAGACCTAAATTTCCATTAGATTCATTCCTAAGCTTGCTTTGTTCCAGCAAGATGATCAGTCCGAGAGGGCTGGAGAGAAAGCGGTAAAAACCTCTCTGATTCGGTCACCGAGCAGTCGGACGACTTTTCAGTAAGCCAGGATGACCCCTTCGACGCTTCTTTCGCTGTATACCCCCTCCATCCTTCGGAGGTGGAAGAAAGGGTACTATATATATTATATATATATAGTCAGTAGGGCCCCAGAACGCTAAATAAAAAGGTGGGGGAACAAGAGTTGTCACGATAGGAAAGAGAAATGACTATAAGGAACCAACGATTCTCTCTTCTTAAACAACCTATATCCTCCACACTTAATCAGCATTTGATAGATTATCCAACCCCGAGCAATCTTAGTTATTGGTGGGGGTTCGGTCCGTTAGCTGGTATTTGTTTAGTCATTCAGATAGTGACTGGCGTTTTTTTAGCTATGCATCACACACCTCATGTGGATCTAGCTTTCAACAGCGTAGAACACATTATGAGAGATGTTGAAGGGGGCTGGTTGCTCCGTTATATGCATGCTAATGGGGCAAGTATGTTTCTCATTGTGGTTCACCTTCATATTTTTCGCGGTCTATATCATGCGAGTTATAGCAGTCCTAGGGAATTTGTTCGGTGTCTCGGAGTTGTAATATTCCTATTAATGATTGTGACAGCTTTTATAGGATACGTACTACCTTGGGGTCAGATGAGCTTTTGGGGAGCTACAGTAATTACAAGCTTAGCTAGCGCCATACCTGTAGTAGGAGATACCATAGTGACTTGGCTTTGGGGTGGTTTCTCCGTGGACAATGCCACCTTAAATCGTTTTTTTAGTCTTCATCATTTACTCCCCTTTATTTTAGTAGGCGCCAGTCTTCTTCATCTGGCTGCATTGCATCAATATGGATCAAATAATCCATTGGGTGTACATTCAGAGATGGATAAAATTGCTTTTTACCCTTATTTTTATGTAAAGGATCTAGTAGGTTGGGTAGCTTTTGCTATCTTTTTTTCCATTTGGATTTTTTATGCTCCTAATGTTTTGGGGCATCCCGACAATTATATACCTGCTAATCCGATGCCCACCCCGCCTCATATTGTGCCGGAATGGTATTTCCTACCGATCCATGCCATTCTTCGTAGTATACCTGACAAATCGGGAGGTGTAGCCGCAATAGCACCAGTTTTTATATGTCTGTTAGCTTTACCTTTTTTTAAAAGTATGTATGTGCGTAGTTCAAGTTTTCGCCCGATTCACCAAGGAATCTTTTGGTTGCTTTTGGCGGATTGCTTACTACTAGGTTGGATCGGATGTCAACCTGTGGAGGCACCATTTGTTACTATTGGACAAATTTCTCCTTTTGTTTTCTTCTTGTTCTTTGCCATAACGCCCATTCCGGGACGAGTTGGAAAAGGAATTCCTAATTCTTACACGGATGAGACTGATCACACCTGATCAGTGAAAAATTCTGACACCAATCATTTACAAGTGAGTATTACACCAAGAATTGACAAGCGGATGAGTTTTCTAGTTGGCTATGTTGATATAGCTTAGATAGGGAAAAGATACTCCTTTTCGTATGCTCGGCAGGTAAGTTTAGTACTAGCGCATCAGAAAGATAGGCCAGGATGCTACGGTAGGACGCAAGGGGTTTGGCATATAGTCTCCGTGGATTTGACAAATGTTGCAGCGTTTAACATAGTCCATACAATTCTGGACCATTGTAGGCCAGTAGTACCCTATCTGTTTGAGCTTAACTCGCATCTTTGGCCCAGACCGGTGGGCACCACACACCCCTGAATGTACTTCGTACATGGCTTGCCTTGCTTCATCACTAGACAAACATCTCAGCCACAGCATAAGACTTTTTGTATAAAGTTTCGTTTAAATACACATACTGGGGCAACCTCCTTCGAAGCTGGGTTCCTTTGTGGCTTTCTTCTGGCCATCTGCCGTGCTTAAAGTAGTTAATAAAATAATGTCTCCAATCTTCAATAGATACTTCCATGCAGGGAGCCATTTCCACTATGGTGACAGCGTTGCAATCCTGGAGTTGTTCTTTCCGGCCTGGAAAAAGGACCCTGTCATGTATAATGACTTATGTTCTGCCACCAGGGGGGCTGCTAGAGCGGCTACTAACTTGGCGAATGCGTCTGCTTTGTCGTTCTTTTTCTTTTGTACGTGGCAGAATTCGAGTAGCTCGAACTCTTTCATGAGCTCCATAGCCATGGCGTGGTAGGGCAACAATTCTGGTTTGCATACTTCAAATGTACCCTAGAGTTGGCGAATGATTAACTGCGAATTCCCATAGGATCATGAGGACCTTTATACCAATTTGGTTGACTACCAGGAGGCCGGCAATGAGCGCTTCGTACTCAGCTTCATTGTTTGAACAGCCTTTCAGTAAGGCAAAGGAGAAATGTATAACGATATTATTATAGAAGAAAGAAAGAATCCATCTCTACGCAGAAAGATCTATGCTAGGATGACAGCGCTATCCTGATGAAGCCGTATGACACCTTTTCTTTATTTAATCGAAATTGGCTTGGTCTTATTTGAGCCGAGGGTGGAGTGCTTAATAAGTAAGTCCAGTATGCCAGAACCAGTAATATGGCAAGCAAGAGCTAATGTTTTGCTTGCCATATAATATATATAAGCAGAGGAAGCAGCTTAGCCTTTCCTTTCAGTAAATGAAGAAGCTTTTAAGCTAAGCTATTTACGGAACAAAATGAAAGTCAATAAAGTCAATACCAGTGCCATCCTACTCTGATAGTAAGAGAGGAAGCCCTTAAGGACTATCCATAAACGCCGGTGGAACCCTCCTCAGGGAAACAACACTCTTTCAATCAAGACCAGTGCAGGCTACTCCTGTAAGCAAGGGCTAATATGTCATGTCAGTTCATTTGTACTAATAGCGCTTATTCCGCCCTTAGCCTTCTATGCCTAGTGTCTTTGGAAAGTCAACCAGAAAGAACCCTATCCATCAATTTCCAATTCTTAATTCTACGGCCAGTTTTAAGGCACTTGAAAAGTTTTCCTAGGGTGACAAAATAAGTTTTATTAAAGGGAAAGTTTGTTTGAAGCTGGGTTTTCAGTTTCATCATAGAATTGAGGCTAATGGCTACTCGGGTGGTATTTGGGCTCTATGGAAAGGAGTGAATTTTTCCGTGTCAGTGGAGGAAAGAAATTCTCAGTTTCTGCACATGAGTATTAGTGACACGAAGGGTATGAAGTGATGGCTTAACCGCGGAAGGTATTATACTCAAGATGGAATGAGAGCCAAGTGCTTTTTCTCATAGCAGTGGGAGGGTGTCCTCAATACAAGACAAGCACAGGAAACTTATTTTAAGAAAGTGGGAGCCGAGTGCTTCGTTTACTCAACTCGTAAAGGCAAAGAACCTCACTCTCTCGATCGGGAAAAGATCAATTGTGGTGGTGGCATTGGGGGCCAAAAACGACGGAAGAGGTGTCATAAGTAAGCGATACCTGGTGAACCGGGCGTACTCTTCAAAAGACAACTCAATAGGAAGATGAAAAAAAGGTGTTGGCATACCATTTATATGCTCCCCGAATCGGATTCATGGCTAAAGGAATGCTTGCTGGCTAGCACTTTATCTTAGACGTCTATCTCACTCTTTCTTTCACAGTGCCTATCTCGAGTGGCTAAAAAGCACCTTTAAAGACATCTTCAATAGCTCATGCCAACCGCTTCAAGTCTTCTTTTGCTGCCTATGGATCTGTCTTCTCTTGCAAGAGCCGATTTGTTCACAGACGATTTCTGAACACTTTCAAAAACTTTTTTAGATTCGAGCTATGCCCTGAGTGAGGTATAAAGGTTGAAAACCGTTAGCAAGGCTAGGCAACTTCTCGCTACTGTTCTTGTTCGAAAATGCCCTCTTGTTCTTGCTGCTTGGGTCTCCACCGGTTGGCTAGACACAGGCTCTTAGGCAGCTATTGACTCAGCTGGGGCACTGACTTTCGGACAAGAATAAAATGGCCAACTCGGAATAGAAATAGCCCCATTTCTTTATATTTGGCCCTAGTCAGTTGCACATTCATAGGCTCTTAGATGGGCTTCTTTGCCACGTGAATCAGAAAAGGCTGGACTGATTGATTGCCTACTTAGTAAGTAAGGGAAGGCAATGCCCAATATATATCATATCCTTCTCACTTGAGAGATGCGATTCATAGTAAGTCAAGGAACTTCTTAACCATAAATCCGAGCTTATGGGATTGATATTACATCACATGGTAATTGGTTTCAAAGGCTAGATGCTGCAAGTGAATCAAAAGAAGAGGTTTCACATTCATCTCTAGAGGGGCAAGGGCTTAGACGAGACCTAGCATCTCTCAGCTCAGATTCGGCATATCCGGTCTTAGCAAGACAGTGTTCGAGGGTTGTTAAGGAACTTCTTGCCCTAAGGGTTAATGTCCGAGACGGGAGTCTAGGGGAATAGGTTTTCCGGACTAGTTATCTTTCCTAGCTCTTTTTTTAGCTGCCCCCTTTCTTCCTCTAAAACCAGAGTCGAAAATAGAGGATAAGAGCAAAACCTCAACGTATCCATAAGACCCCCACTAACTCTCGACATGAGGAGACATTGCCTTCCCCCGCCCAATGACACAAGCCATCAGCAAGGTTGGGGCCCTCCCTCTGCTCTGGTATCTCCTCCGGGGGCTAGGTCTCCTGGCTGTCTGTATTAGAGAAATCCGGACATCCGCTCGAAAGGAATGCTTGGCTGCTTTTTTTATTGGAATGATAGGAAGAACAACCCCGGAAATCTCTCTCAACACAAAGAGAGTTCTCGGGGCGGCGTGTAATCTCTACATTTCGAAAATCACTCGGGAAGAATAGGTCGAAAAAAGGAACACTCTTTTTCCTATCCCCTATTTCCAGACCCAACTCCCGAAAGAAAGATGCAATCTCCACGCTGCCCTCTATACCCGGTACCTAACCCAACCTTAAAAAGAACCATTCGCGAATACTTTTCCTTTTATCTTTAAATACCGAAGGCAGTATTCCAACCTAAAGTACAAAGGACATACCCTTTTTCTTGACTTTCCTGTTACAAGAAGGACGTCTACTTTATGAAGCTAATAAGGAGACTTCTTTTTTCTTTATTTCTCGAATGAGTTTGTAAATGGTACGAGCCTTACTCTATTGCTTTCGGAATAGCGTCTCGGGAAACTCCCCACATAGTCTTCTGCCTAGGCTGCTTAAAAGAGACCGTATAGTAGCTTCCTTCGGGTGGTTTAAGGCGACTAGCAGACTAGGTCGTGCTCCAATAATGGACACTGACTACGCTGTGGATTGTCTCCCCGGCTCAATGGAAAGACAACCCCGTTCTACACTTCATCAAGACGAAAATCATGCCTTGTCTATCCCTACAAATAACATTTGCCTTTTCCTCAGCCGACCAGCAAAACAACGAATTCCACCGCAGATAGCCTTTTGCTAGCACATGCTGAAAAGAACAAGTACGTACCCGTCTCGTGCTTGACTCTATCTGTAAGACTGGTGTGTGCAGCCACTTAGTGAGGAGAAAGATGTTCCCGGAAAAGACAAAGGCTTCTTTTATTGGCCAGATTCCACTTCCCGTGAGAAAGAGCATGAAAGGAAAGGGTGGAAGTTAGCTTCGGCTACGACCGACTGAAACTCTGATCCCGGATCTCACTGAGTTAGGGGAACTACCACCCCTTATTATGGACGAGTAGGCTACCATCGGGTAGGGGCTGCTCGTGACTGAATCTGCCCCTGTCTCTGGGGCAAACTGATCCGACTAAGGATTCTACTTACTTTAGGAGAAAAGCTCTTTCTATGGCCAATTTGATGTATGCAGAATGTGACTTTCAACATCCTCATATAGAATAAGAAAAGGGTTGGTGTAACTAACTGCGAAAAAGCGTCTATCGGCTCAGTCAACTTCGTCGACCCCTCTCGAATCTTTCTCTGGAGTGGGTAGCGGCTTAGCAGAGACTATTGGGAAAGAGACAGCGAACGGAGGGCAACCGACTGTTGGGAAGGCTTGTGGGATACAGCAGGGGAAAGACCTATTTGATATGAAGTCACCCTAGGGCCAAGTCCAAGGAAGAGTTGTTATAGGCTAGCTTTATGTTGGGCCGAAAGGAGAGGATTGAACTCAGTCTTGGGCCGACTTGCGCGTGTGGTGTTCTTTAAGGCGAAAAACAAAAAGAAGAGAATATATATAGTAGTTTCCGTAATAGCCTCTGTATTTGCTACTGATCTGATTCCTTTCATTTGTGGTTTCAAAGAAAAGAAGCATCTTGAGAGCAGCTTGGCCCTTTCTCAACAGAGGGAGAGCTTTCATTCATTGTACGAGTTCATTCAGTAGTTAGCAATTAGCCAATCGCTGAACAAGAAATGGAATTTTCTCTTTTTTTCTTTGATGTGAAACAACCTCTACAAAGTCTTGGTTCAGCTCCCCAACAGGGCGAGCCCTTTCTACTTCAATTTTGGTTCCTTGGCCGGATGCATGTAGTTTTCCGAGCTGCTGTCTCATCTGGTACTCGAACCCGAATCGGTGAGGTATGGGCTGCAGAACCCGTATTTGTTCCTCCTTTCCCGCTACTCTAAAAAAGTACGCACGTGCGGGTATTAAGTTCCTCTTTCGGATCCGCTTTTTGAAGATCTGCTTTCAGTCTTAGTCTAGTACTGGTAGATAGACTTTACAACCCTCACCTCTTTCTGATGGGACTACTCTACTAAGGGTAATCACAGAACAGGCGTAAAAGAGAGGTTTTATTCCTTTGCCGCCATGCCCTTGAGATCTGCTACAGACGTAGGTAAAAGAGAGATCAATACGGACTGAAAATAGTGGAGACTGAACCCTCTACGGAGATGATAGAAGATATAAACCGCTCAATCGATACGATAGAAGAGGAGCTCCGAAGGTTCCTCTCTTCACTCTTTTCGGATGATAAGTCGAGCTAACCTATTCATAAGTCTCACTAGCCGTACGGTCTTGAGTGCCGGGACCTTAACCATATGATTCTGATCTACGATAGGGGTATTCCCAGTGGTATGTTTATTTCATTTTCCGGAATGCTTCACCCAGGCCTTCAAATGTAGATTCTTCCAAAGATAGACTGACTAATAGGTCTGTTCGGATTCGGATTGGAGGTCTTGAAAGAAAGAAACTGGTCATTGCTTTACTAATAGCTATTAGTAAAGGGCAGAAAACCAAAACAAGAGATAGAGCTGGGGACAACTTTGTTACTTTTTCACTTCGGAGGACAGGGAAATAAGAGAGGTTTGGGGGAGATACACTAGGGACCATATCGTTGAGATCGCGGCTCTAAAGAAGAAGAAGAAAGGGAACCCTTTCGTCGCAGTGAACGAACAAGTTCATCCTGTGGTCCGTTCATCCCCTAAAAGAGTCAATCTAGTCGATTCGGCCGAAGTAGATGCTTTTCCTGCAGATAGACGCCCTGAGATCACTGAATCATTGCCCAGGTCGGAAGAGCTTTACATTTTTGCTAAGTTAAGAGTCATTTATCTTTTTCTTAGCTATTGTAATTTTCTGTCATTTTCCTTCTGGATTGCCCCTTTTTAGTTACGGAAACCTTAGGCAAAGAGCTTTTCTGAGTTGTCACATCAAACAAGAGCAAAAGTTCATTTCAAAGGCGGAAAATCGAAGATTACAAGCTTGCGCCTCTTTTCATTCTACTTCTATTTTCTGGAAATAAGGAGTGCTACCGCACACATTTAGGGCACCCCTCATCCTTTACTTGGACTATAAGAAGTCGGAATGTAAATTCAGCCAAGTGGGGCGGGTAATCCGAGTTTACGAGAGTTGGGGCGCGTAGAAAAATAGATCTGATGAGCCTCTGAATCAAAAGGCAACGGATAGGCCGTTTGAAGGCCGCTAAACGATCGATACGATGTTTAGGGCTGAGATCGGAATCGAGAAAGGAGGTTTTCTTGGTCAGACTGTGGGTGGGGCACTTTCACAAAAGACTGATCCTATTCCTCTTCCTCAACGCCGGATGCATTGAATTGAAACAAAATCCTGTTTATTTAAATTCAAGTAGAAGTAGTTTCTTTGACTGCTTATCCAGTAGCTGGTGAGACGAGTCAAAGTTGTTCGTGCTGTTCAAATAGCTCTAGTTCTTTTTCCTTTTCTTTCTTAACTTCGTCATCCTCATCAGAATCATGTTCCTCAGAAATGTGGAAGACTTTTTTATCATCTTCGAACATGTGACTATCTTGCTCGGGTACCTCAACCTTCTCGTCACACCCTAAGCCCGGCCGCCTAAAGACCTTTCCGCATTCTGGATCTTCAAAGAGAGCTCTCTTTTGTGCTGGAGAATACATGGCGTCAAACGGTGCTAACATTCCTCTTCCATTGTACAACCCTTGGGCTTCCTCAATTGAGTATCCCATTGCTTGCATCATTCGAAGAGCTTTCGAATCGTATATCTTAAGCCCCTTTCTATTAGTAAAGCTCCTTTGTGTCAGCTAACTTCCCATCTCCTTTAGCTCTTGGTTTTGGCCCAAGCATTTCCAAGTGATGCATCCGGATGGTTTTAGGATGATGATCATGTTTCGGGGGGATGAGGAATTTTTGAAGTTCTTTTTATTTTTTTGCATTAAAGTACGCTCAATCCACTTATCTCCCTTTTGAATATGGCCCTATCGACTCAGATATCCCCCCCTATCCTTTAAAGCGAAGTGGAACTCTCATCTTGAATTGGCATAAGGGCTGGCTCACCATCCTTCCTGTGACTTTTTGGGACGAAACGGAAAGCAGGCTTTTTGGGGGCCTTCTTCGTATCAGGAGTTTTTTGCTTAATCTTCAACTTTTCGAACTTCTTCACCTATTTCATAGCCTCTCTTCTGATGGCATCATAGGGGTCGATTTGTCGTCTGAGGTCGAAATCTCTTTCTCTTTGAGCTTTGTAGCATTTATTTCATCTTCGGAAAAAAAATATTTAGCAGATGCGTAATGCGCTTTTGCTTCGCAAAAAGGATTCGCATCTGCTTTCACCCTCTTCTGCTCACCACCTTTGGTTTACTTGAAACATTGGTGATAGGTAGAAGGGACGACACAATTATCATGCATCCAAGGCCGCCCAAGTAGAACATTGTTTGATGTTTCCGCATCAATGACATAAAGGAAAAATTGTACCACTCCTCGATCTTTAATTCAAACCGTACAATGCCCGGAGACCTCTGCCTACTTTTGTTAAATCCTTGGATAAGTAGATTGTTTGGGGCCAATCGATGAATAGCAATCCCGAGACGTTTTAGCATTCTAAAAGGTAGGAGATTAACAGCCGATCCCCCATCTATCATGATTCTTGTTATTTCCAATCCATTAAGGTATCCTGAAATGAACAAAGGCCTGTTATGCAACATGAGTCCTGGTTGCAAGTAATCGTCCGTAAACGTGATCAAAGCCAAACACTCGGAAAAAGTTGGTTCACTACTTCTCATCTCAACTTGGTTAACTTCAAAAAAAACTCCTCTGGGTTCGTTAATGCGTATACTAGGCACATCCAACGTTCTGCAGACATCTTCAATGCATCGTATACGCTGAGAAGTGCAGGAATCTTTTTGAGATGAGCTAATATGTCATAGCGAACATGTTGTCCATTAGCCGCTAATGTTTGACCAGCAAGCATTCGTGGTCTCCCTCGTTGGGTAACTGCGTTTTGGCTCTATAGGATGCCCCCAGCACTTCGGTCTATAGGGATGCCCCCCAGGGTTTTGATTTTGCGATAGACCATGATCCTGGACGGGACTTTCAGGATTTGGGGATGATCTATTCTTAGACTGAGACAACTCTTGCACAAGATTTTTACCATAATTCGGAACGGGAGGTAATTTCTTGCCAGATCGTAACTCCGTCTGGTTTACTTGGGTTATAAAGAAATCTGAACCATCTGGCATGATAAGACTAGACTCTACCTTAAAAAAATTCATCAACTTTATAGGTCCGGCCGTCAAATGCTGCACTCTCCACATCCCCTGAGACTGAAGAAGTATGAGAACCGTCGGTGTTGTTCAGATTGGAAGTCCCAATCATCATCGGAATCACTCCATTCATGATTTGGAATATTCCATCCTTGAGGGGGCTTTCTTGCTCCGAACTCTTTTAGAAAAGCTACCACCATAGCTCCCCATGTCGGTATGGATCCCCAGGCGAAGTTATCATACCAAATAAGGGTTCTTCCCATAAGCGAGTAACAAAATTGTTTGCAACAGAGAGCCTCGACAGCAGCTCTTACCCCACACTCTTGTTGAAAATAGACCAAATATAAGCCAATGCGTCATCTCCGGCATTAAACCGGAAAAAAGTTAGGGATTTGGTATTCATTCAGGGGGATATGGGACATGTTCCATCCATTCTGGATAAGGAGCTATGTGTTTCGAATTCAACATAAGTGGGACTTTCAAGGCTTGTGGAATCAACAAAAATTTCTCAACAAAAGAATAGCAAATGGAGACTTCGTCAAATTCATCTTGGTTTTCAGCATCTTCAGGCTTATTGACTTCATCTTCCCTTTGTCCCTTTCTATCCCTAAGAGCTCTTCTTCTTCCTGACCATTTTCGATGTATTCAACATTTCTAATCTGAATTCTTCCGTGGTTCCCTTCTAAAAAATATCTATAGAAGAATCTTCTTAGAAATGCTGTGACCATAGCATCCCAAGTAGGAATGGTTTTATGGCGTTAGCCATGCATGTAAGAGCAGCACCTGTCAATGATAATGGAAATTGACGAAGGCACAAAGCCTCACTTCTGGCTCTATCTCCACATCTTTGAAGGAAGAGTACCAAATGTTCGTATGGCTTTCCTTCTCCGTCGTACCGGGAATTAAATATCCTGGTGGATAAGATTGTTAACCCAATAAGAAAATAGGTAACCGTACTTAAAGAGAGGAAAAGCAGGCCTTGTTTGGGTCTCTGGAGTTCAAGAGTTGGTCGGAATCTGATTCTTGTGCATCGTTGGATGTATCCTGAGATGAAGTGGCCTGTCTATCTCTCATTTTTCATCCACACCCTTAGCTACCCTCCTCTATAAAGGCACCACCTCTTTATTGTCAACTTCTTAAGGCAATTCCCCCATTGCTTCCTTTGTCACAAGTTCTACGGAATCATCAGTAACTTAGACACGAAATCCATATACTCACTAGGTGAGTCTGAGTTCCTTTGCTCTTTCTTTGGTCTTTGCCCCCTGCCTATTTTCTTCGGATCGTTCTGACGATGCTTATTCTTTTCTTTTTGATATAACCTCGTCTCAAGGGCCGCCTGCATAGCAATCAATCGTCGTTGGCGCTTCCCGGCTAACACGAGTGCTCCGTTCTCCTTGAATATATTTTTCATAATATTTTGAGCCTCTGAAATGGCTCTTCCGGTGCTAGAACTAGAATAGGCTATGCTTGGCGAGATCTCAGCTATCGGGCAAAGAATATCTCCAACTATTACAAATACCGGATTTGAGGTGACCACAGGTTGCTTAGGAGGGTCTATTTCAATGACACCATCATTTAATGACTTTTGGATCTGATCTTTAAGAATCCAACAATCGTCTATCGGATGACTATTAACCCGATGGAATTTGAAGTCTTTTTGATCTCCTACTCGTCCCACCTCATCCGGTTTCTTAGTTTCGGGAAGCTCGATCAACCCTTGCTCTAGTAAACCTTTCGAGCCAAGCCCCTTCATTATTATTAGTAAGATAGGTTGCTGTTGCTTTCTGAAAGTCAAGTTTCTCGGCTTTACTTTAGTTTTCAATAAGGGGCGCGTTAGCGCTTTACTAATATAAAAAGGGCTTTTTCAGCTGGATCCAGAACGAATAGGAGATCTATCAGTACGCCATCCGCTCCATATCTTTCGTAGTTTAGAAACTCGTCCGTCCATGGGACACCTTTCGTAGTGAGGGAACTCCTCTGTTTTTAGCTTGACGAGCGACTTTAGTTTCCGAAAAACGCATAACCCCGGGATTTTCGTAAAAGAGAGTCGAGTGACAAGGGACTTGAGTGACTCACCCTAATCAATAAGCGGGAGAGGGGCGAAGAAACTCGATCGGCTACTAGAGACGAGCAAGGGCCGAGGACGCACTCGACAAGCAGACGAGGGACGAGTGGTAGGAGCCGACAAATAGTAGTGCCGGTTCAGTGAAGTAAAGTCTTTACGTCTATAAGGGCTCCCTGACGATTCCGAACCTTCCAAAAGTGATGGGTATGTGTTGTTTCTTGGCACTCTCTTTCTTTGTTATGCCAACCTAAAAAGAGGTAGGGATACGGAGCTTGACTTGAAAACAAACACCCCCTATCACAACAAGGCAGATAGGGCACTTTTTTTTTGCCTTCCTTAAGTCCAGGATACGAAAAGAATTCCTCCCCACTAAAAAGAGCGATTGAGAGTGGATTTCGGGTTCGATAGTGTCGAGAAGGTATTAGCCACCGGCGACCGTACTTTCGTAAAAGCACCATTGGGCGGTGGTTCCTCTCTTTTCTCTTGAACCTCGACCAAAAAATCGATCTCGCCATCAGCTCGACTAAGAATTCAAAATCGAAAAAGTAAACTTCACTTTACTTAAGACGAAGGAACCGAGTGCCGAATTGAAATCTCAACAAAGAAATGAAAGCATAACTCTTTGCTCTTGTTGTCCTCTTACTCTTTTAGCCTGCCTTGTGGAGGTCTCGGGCGTCTACGGCAGATCCGATCAGTCTCGTGATGAAGAGAAGTCTTTTCCGATCTTCCACTAAGAAAGATATCGTCACGACAACTAAATTTGCCCGGTAAACTACTCGGGGCTCCCCATGGTTTAGTAAAAGGGAGGGGAGATTTTCTCTTCATCTGGGGGTTCATTTCATTCATTATGAACTAAAAAGTGTAAGGCTGATTAGTGAGGTCTTAAAAACTTCATACAAGAAATGATCAGCCATTCCATTTGTGCTTTCAGCAAGTAGGCGACGCGAATCTATGCTTTCTATGTTTTAATCGGATACCAATTGCTTGGATGCGTTTGAAAGCCAAGAGATGAATTGCAGAAAAAATGCTTTCTAGGTTTGTCTTGTGTCTCCGTAACAAATGGTCCATTTATTGATGGGCGAACGACGGGGATTGAACCCGCGCGTGGTGGATTCACAATCCACTGCCTTGATCCACTTGGCTACATCCGCCCCTACCCCCGGTTTCAGTCTCTATCTACGATCAGATCCTTTCTGAACCCCCCTATGACCGCTATCAAAGAGAAGCTTTTTCCTATACTATAGTTGCAAGTCTATTGTTGTGCTTTGGAATTAGGGGAAGCAAAGCTTCAACAAGTAACATTCTGGAAAAGCTTCAAACAAAGAGGTTGGGCTGTTCACTTCATTGATTTGACTTCACTTTACTTAAGATTAAAGAAACGGGGCCGGGCGGGCAGTGAAGGCTCGTTTAGTAGACAGCAAGCGAGCAGCAAGCACCTACTACTCCTATCAAAATGAAAAGCAGCAAGCGAAGCTTGAAGAAGGTAGCCCCTCTCAGAGAAAGCCATTGCGCGCTAGCCCCTTGTATAGGGTTCCAAACCTACGCACCCCTAAACTACAAGCTTTGAGAAGCCCCTGTTTTTTTTTATGGGATATTTGAAGAAGCCCCTTTAGATAGGCTAACGCGCCTTTACTAATATTCTAATAGAAGGCCCTTCTTTCTCAAAGTCAAGTTTCGCGCTTCTTACTTTAGAAAGATTGCAGGGGCGCTAACGCGACCTTCCTTCAGCTGGCTCCGCCCTATCTATTTATTCATCTCTTTTTTCAAATGGATATTTAGGGATCTCTCTTGTTCATAGATCTTGAAACCAGATCAATATCCATTTCTCAATATATCCATCTATCGATATTTAGATATAGATCTCTATCTCTGGATCTATCTCCATATCTAAATATGGAAGAACCAACACTTAAAGGGCGTAACCAACGGAAGGTTCTCACCCTGTCCCCGACATTGTTCTCCGACGATGTCCCCTGGGCGAAAGGGGCCACCATTCTCTTTCTTTCTTCAATCGTTCCGATCAGGACAAGTGGGCGTTTCGTCCTCCTATCTACGCAATTCTCTGTCTTCGTTTGTGATCATGTTGGGCGAAAGGTAGTTGTAGAGGAACGGCTGTGAAACGGCGATTCCCCCCTTTCCATTGAAGTAGGGGGGGCCTCCTTCCCCACCATTCCGGCCTATTATTTATTGATAGGGATTTTACCGATGCTGAAGGTAGCTTGTTGCTTACCAAGCCACCCACTTGAGAAGCTAGTCGCCAGAAAGAAGCGACGAGGAAGCGAAGCTGTCTACGAAGCTTTGCTTCCCCCGTAGTACTCGGCTTGTCGCTACTTTGATTCAAAAGGTAACCGACGGTTCCCGACTTTCTCCGGTTTCCGCAACCGTAACCATTTGTCACTCCGATTACTTCATCCAACAATTTTTTTTTTATTATTTCAATAGCTCTAAAAAAAAAGTAAAGGATAAGCTTGCATTCTAGAAGCGGTAGCTTCCCGCCTCCTTCATTCCTACTGCCCCCTTCGGTGAGAAGTTCCCTTCCCTTTTCTAAAATGCCTAATTGGTCTGCCTCAGCAAATGTAAAAAATGGAGCTGCCCGCTGTTTGGCTGACCCTCTTCTTCCCATGCGGGTTGGGTTGACCCAGAAGTCAAGAAAGAAGGAATGGAATCACTGGAGAGTCGTCTGCAGTTCACACTTGGGCAAAGACGACTTACTTTGGAAGCGGAACACGAACCGATTTCCGCTATTCTGGATTCTTATTGAGCGTAGCGAAATCAAGGTTTATGATAAAGTCAGCGAAGTTTCTATGGTGTTCTACCTTTGCGTAGTCTCGGTCCACAGTGGAAGGCTCCGCACCCGAGCCTCGTTAGACTCAGCGGAAGTTTAAGGTGTAAGTAAAGAGAATAGAAGAGATGAAGTCCGTCCCTTAGCCTAGTCTATATCTACAGCTGACGCAACTCCGTACTGACGCCTCACTACTACTTAATTAATTAATTAACGGCTAAGCGATTTCATAACCTAAGCTTTTCTTAATCAGCTGACCTTACAAAGTAAGCCCTTAGCCTCCCTTTCTTTATAGTTCGAAAAAGTGACTTCGTAACCTTAACGTACTTTCTTTCTTACTTTAGCATAGGCCTTCGACACTTCAAACGGGCGCTTCGCCCCGCCCCTATTTTTTTTTTTTTTTTGAATTAGAAAGAACGGGGCCTTACTTATTCTGTTCAGGGGGGGATGAAAGACAAAGAAAGAGATCAGGGGACTTTATGATCGGAGAAAGGAAAGGAGCGTGGTTGGTGTATCACTGGGTAGGTGGGGGAACCCGTAGGAAGGGGGGACGACCCGCCGAATTCACATCAGAAATCGCCAACATGAACACAAACGAAATCGTGAATTGCGTATAGAAAGAAAACGAACCACTTCTATTCTCGGAGCTGAGGTATATGAAGAATGGCTTTTTGGTCCCTTTCGTCCAGTGGTTAGGACATCGTCTTTTCATGTCGAAGACACGGGTTCGATTCCCGTAAGGGATAGGTACTCATTCTCGGCCGCTTTCAGTTAGTGTTCATTGCTGAGTGATCGCTCGCTATCTGGCTGAAAAAGGTGGTCCGGAAGCTTCCTCTCTCCCAGCAAGCAAGACGAGATCACCACTTCTCTCAGTAATGAACTTTCTTGAATTCTTTCTTAGCCTTAGATGTCTTTTCATAGATTTTATAATTTCCGACAGACTCCATGCATGCGTTCTTTTTCTTCTCCTCTCAGCCATACATTTTTTTTTTCTTTTGGCCGTTTGTTTTTGTTAGGCATTGAACCTTACCGCTCCGTGGGGTGCTGAGTGGTGTCCTCTCTCCTCTAATACCTAAAAAAGAGTTCCGTCTATAGAGCTTAAAGCTTCAACCATGGCATGGCAGTAAGTTGGCCCAGTCTCTTGCCCAGCCTTCGCCTTCTTCAGTGGCCAAGTTGAAGCGTTCAACGGTTCTTCGGCCTACCCCCTTTCTTTTTCAAGGTTGAGCTTGTTCAATTGAAGCTAATGCTATGCTGTCCTTCCCTTGTTCAAGAGAAAGCGAGGACTTTTTTTTAGCTACTGGCCTAAACAAAAGAGATTAGCCTCTTGATCGATCGATTGATTGGATCGAAGTACTTCAACGGATCCATCCTAGAGATAATGATAACCTGGTAAGCTAGCATGTAATGACGTAACTTCTTCGTAACCCATACCAATGCCAAGCAAGTCTTCTCAATCGCAGAAGAATTCTCCTCATAAGCCAACATCCTCTTACTTAACTTAAATAGTAAACAGCCCTCTCGATTCCCTCGTCATCCATCTGTGCTAACATACAGCCCATTGCCGCTTCTATAACAGACAAGTACAGTAACAGAGGCTTTCCTGGTCGCGTCGGGACCAAAACAAAAACAGGCGGGTTCATCAAACATTCTTTGATCTGCTCGAACGCTTGCTGACACTTCTCATCCCACTTCCTGCCTTTATCCTCCCAGGCCAGATCGGCATTAGGGAATTCATCCCTAAAGGAAGGGGGAAAGCGACTTCTTTTTTTGACTATGAAAGCCGGCAACAAAGCAAGGATAGTCGTAGACTACTTGCCCTATCTCTTAAAGCTTCACTAGCGAAAACTGTTAACTCTTTCATTTCTACGACCAACCGAGAGTCCCTGTGCTATGGCTCACGCCCGGAATAAGGTTTTTTCCTGATCTGCTTTAGCAAGGTTGTATTTTTCCTTGTTGAGCTTTAAAGTACTTATTGCAACTCGCGGTCACAGAAATAAGAAACTTCTCTTTGACTTCAGCACTTGAACTTCACTTTCCAACTTTATGGGAGTAGGGGCTTTCACTGGAACTGAAACTCTATCTTCTGTTCAACTCGGCTTCCTTAACTTAAAGACTTTGAGGGCTTACTTTGTAGGGCTTTCCACTCGCGCTGCCCGAAAGGAACTAGAATTAACCTTTTCTCTAAGCTAAGCTCGCCAGCCGTCAACCAAGCCAATCAAATCTGCCTCTTGCGCTCTTATATAATCTTTGGCCTCTCTCTGCTTCTCGACTTTACCGATCCTTCTTCCATTCCATAGTTGGACCTTCATGTGGAACTATTGTTGTTTTCACATTCCCCTCGCACCTTAGCGCTGCCTCTGGTTTTTCGTCTTGTGCAGCCCTTATTTGTCTTTTGTTCTTTGGCTTTGACTTTCCCCTTCCCCCCTCTTTTCAACATCTCTGATATGTTCTGCATTTTGTTCGCCCACTCTTCATTCAGGGTGGTTAGAACCAGGGGAGGATCTTCCACCTTTAAGGTCATAGCACCATCACCTGAATGCTTACTTTTACTGCTCTTCTCAGGTTCACCTCTTTTCTTAGGATTGGCTGCCCTGAGGTTCTTGTTTGGAGTCATTTGTTTATCACAGAACAAGTCCCCCTCAGTCACTGCCATAGTTGACCCAGTATCAACCCTCTCTTCCAGATCCTCGCTTCTATGGGCCAAATCACTCTCCTCGCTCGTTAAACTCGCACCTTGACTACACCCTTCTCGGCTTTGTTACCCAGACACTCATCCTGAGCAATCTCTTCCGGTTCCGCAGTGTCCAGATCTGGCATCTTTGCCTCTTCTTGTTCAGGGTCCTCTAGAACCGCAAAACGGTTCGGGCTGACTAGGTCTAGTTGGGTCATTCCACTAGCACAACTAGTGTCCAGCTCCCCCCCTTTGCCATTGTCACTACTGGTACCTGACCCCGTCGGCTCGACATTTTTGCAAACACCGACCCTTACTCAATAGGGCAATGAAAAGAGGAGAACGAGGACAGCTGACTACCACTAAAAGTCAGACTACGAGTACACATTGTATGATTGAAAACTGCCGCTGCGTACTACCTGGTGCTTGCAGGTCTGACTGGTGCCTTCTCTCCAACAGCTGCTTCAATCAATGTTAAGTCTGACTACGAGGCTTCTTAGCCCGCAGCTGACTACAACTTGAAAGACCGAACAGGAAATTCAAAGTCGTACTACAACAACTGTAAACATTCCCTCCCCGCTCTGACTTTGATCGACTTGCCCACACAGCGTCTTTTTTGAGAGAAGAGGTCAAGGGGCTAAGTGACTCTCGAAAGTCGTCTTTTGTATCGCATCAAGAGAAATGACATAGATAAGATCATTGCTTGAAGAGTTTCATTGTCGAATTGATCTCGGAATTGGATCCCAATAGTAGCTGCTGCCCAAAGGTGCTTTATGAAAGCCGGTCCACAGCAGTGAAAGTACGATTTATTTTGTCGATCGAACGAAAACCGCTTCTTGCTTTTTTTGCCTCTCTGGCTTGACTACTCTGCTTGCTTAACACAAGTGTGATTTAACCTTCACGGACTACTTGACTACCCTCCGGCTCGAAAGCAACAAGCAACGGATTGAGCTGCGCGAAAGCCGTTGCTCGTTAGCGCTTTAGTTTTCTTGCAGGTTACTAATAACATAACATAGAAAGGGCCTTTTCTCGCTTGTTTGATGAGACCCTAGTTGGCTTTCTTCAATCGGCAAAAACAAGGGATGGATCGGAAGTCTGAGTTGGCTTTAAGAGATGGGGACTCCAGCGGTAAGAAAGAGTCACTAAGTAAATCAATCGGTGGATCACACACACTTGTTAGAGACAGAGACAGGGGCACGCCTGACTATTTAGAAAGTATACAAGTGTTGAAAGAGTGAAGTCTGGGGACAACGGTAAACGTGAGGAATGGGATCTCCAAAGCTACCCGCCCTCAACAATAAGTTCGCAAGCAAGGGACATGCCGAACACCTACCTTTCCAACGTTGTCCAACGCGAGGACTTTTAATTGACGATGCGTTCCATCGTCAGCAAGCGGTGGCCGACAAGGCCCTTTTCCCTAAATATCTTGGGAAGCGAAGAGGACAGGTTTGAAACTCGTTCGGTAAGATTCTCCCGAAGGTAGGCATTTACCCAAGGCACTGATATTCTGAGTCTCTCAATTATACGTGGGAGTTGAACGTCTTATTCTTATGAGTGGCCTATGTGAATATAAGCCAGGAGCAAGGATTCCGGAAAGTGGAGTGAAAGCCGGCTCTAAACAGGATCCAAAAACGTTCAAATCCAGTTCCAATCTGGATAAAGTGCAGTTCAATCGTCGAAAGTGATATCTCTTTTAGTCCGGTCTTCTTTTCTCTTTTGAGTCAGGTTCTTAAGACAGGACAGGAAATCGGGTTTTCTGAAGAATCTCTCTTCCGGCCGTTAGTTCGAGATCGAAACTGGACCTGAAAGAGACTAGACTTCTAGTAACAGTAGGTGCGCCTTCAGTTGAGGAGAGCTGTTCACAAGCAGTGGTTATGAGCTCTTTCTTGTTTCGGTTCAGAAGAGGCTACGCACCTTCAGTTGCACTAGTGGATTGAATAACCTTTTTTTTTAGTGCCAACAAAGTGCATGTGTTGTTGGTTAATAAAAACACGAATTTCGATAGGCTGGAGGACTGATACTATAAGTAGGACAAACGCCTTAAAAGAGAAATGAAAGGCATTTTTCCACTTATCCAAGGAATCTCTTTCTTGGCATTTGTATTTGAGAGAGAGAGCTATGCTTAGGTCAGTTTCTTTAGTAAACTTCTTTGGTAAGTCAGAAGTGAACTTTAGGGGCGTAAGCGGTAGTCCCGTATGAAATTCATAAAACATTCATATCTAGCACTTGAGGAGGTCAATCTTAAGTGTTGGAAGCTACTGCTAAGGTACTCCCCCTCATCTATAAAGGATAGGCAATTGAGAGAGAATAGGGCGATAGCCCGGTTTTGATTGAATAATCCTTTCCTGTGCTTGTATTGAGGTATACCGAAGATATGAGTAAAAGTAGGTAACAGAAGGGGAGGGATTGCTGTTTTTTATTAGTGAGGGCAAGCAGCTTATATTTTTTTGAAATAGTTTGGTAGGGCTTTAAAGAGTAGGCGGTTCGTATGTTTTTATGACCCTCAGAATAATAAGTAGGAGGATACGCAGAGCAAGAGCTCTTGAAGTCTACCGGGGCGCGCTTCTTCATTCATCCATTTAGGCCCTACTAGGAACACGTAGATCCAGGGAACCTGGCTCGGGAACAGCTTCTTACTAGTAGGGGCTAATCACAGTAAGAGAGTCCAATCTCTGAAATAGAGCTTAGTCTCTCCATAGTAGTATACTAGTAGAAGGCGTAGGTTATGACTTAATCCAATAGAGTCAGAACACCTTTATATCTAAAAGAAATGGTGCTCGATGAAACGATCCAGATTCCACACTATGCTGTGGGCTGGGGAGAGAGCTGCTCTGCGAAGCTGGGCGTTCAGTGTTCTTATGGAGGAACCATACTAGAAAGAAAATAGAAAAGGCCTTCAAAAAAGAGCGAGAGAGTGATGGGCAGCCTTAGTCTATATGTTGCTCGTAAGCCGCCAAGTACCAGTTTCGCAACAGTACTGGCGCAAAAGGATCGGTCCTTCACTTGCTGATCGTTCGCGAGTTGAACTCGCTCTCTTGCCACGCCTTTCACTCACTCGCTTGAGTCGGACTCAATCACTCGTTTGGAGGATCATTCGTTCTTCACTCTCTTGCCCCCGCAGGGAGCGCAGCAACCAAGGTGCATATTATCATATAGAAACAAGCAAGCGTAGCGAATCACATAGAGTTGCCCCTACCTGCCAGCGCGCGGATAGATAGGGCGGGCGAAGCGCGAAGGGGATGGATGTCTGAGCGGTTGAAAGAGTCGGTCTTGAAAACCGAAGTATTGATAGGAATACCGGGGGTTCGAATCCCTCTCCATCCGCGAAGTCATAAGTTCTCTCTTGCGTTATCTATAGATAAGAACGAATCGGATCGACTCGACTGATATGATAGATGGAATGGGTAGCTTGTGTTATGATTTAGTTAGGACTTTGTCTCCCTTTCGTTATCTTCTGCTCCCCTTGTATAGGTTGGGGAAGGGCCGGGTGGATTATTACCTTTGGGAGCTAAGTCGAAGATCTCGGTGGTCTTGTGAGTGGTTGATAAACTACGATTGCAGTTTTCTTTAGGAAGTCCCATAGCTGTGAGGCTTAACAGACAAAGAAAACGGTGGATACTTCCGGGTAGAAGGTGACGACCCTAATGAATCGACTATGAAGAGAAGGGGATTTGGTGTTGAAAAAGATTATCCCTATTCAGAACGACCGTCGTGGAAAGTGGACCCCGAATTTTGAAGGTCCGTACGTCGTTAAGAGAGCCTTTTCAGGGGGTGCCCTTATTTTGACCAACATGGATGGAGATGAACTACCAAACCCCGTGAACTCAGATGCTGTGAAAAAGTATTACGCTTGAAATCCGTGTATCTCAATCAGTTGAATTAATGAAAACGGTTTTATCCTTTTTCGCAACCCATTTTATTTTCAGAAAGACTGGGAGAGTCTCCTTCCGGAGGCATTCTCAGCAGGCTATTAGTTTAGCTCTGTAACATAGATACAAGAATCTGATTTTGGTGAAGCTGGAAAGGGCGTTTAATTGTCCCATAGGAAAGAAGGAATAAAGGGAAATAGCAAGAGCTCATTCGGATAAAAACCCGAAGAGGCGGTCTAGGTGAGAGCTAAAGCGTTGGGAAAAGGATACCTTGCCGAGTCGAAAAACCCGAAAAAAAAAGCGCTTCGACCAAACTTGAGAGGTCGGTGAAGCATCTCCTGGAGAACGAGTTCGATCTCCCATTGGTCTTTGGGAGCTAGCATATGGGGGCAAAGTTCGACACCACATGGGAAAAATCGACAGTAATCCTGGCACAAGCTGCGCTATACATCGTTAGTATCATCGCTGGAAGAAAAAGGAAGTTATTTTTTGATTATGTTACTGTTCGACTTTACATCCTTTGTATCTTTTGACATTCCTAACCATAACATCAAATAAACTCCATGAAAGTTTTTTTTGCATAATAAAATCGTGTTACTTTTTTTTTGCTCTGTCGCAACATCTAAAACATCGTGAATTCCCTTGCAAAACTCGTTTGTTCAATCACACGTGCACCTTAATCCTCATGTTTGTTATGTCAAATGAATATTGAAACAATGAAACAGGTGCAAGCCTTAGAAGCAGTTTTGAGAATCAATCACAGCAAAGAAAAACAAGAAAGCACAGATGATAAATATTGAAACCCTACGGTCGGGTAGGCGTGTCAGCAAAAGCTGTCGCACCCTCAAAAAAAAATCTGGACTCCAGTCCAGCGCGTTGGGATAAACTCATCAATAAAAGGGCACCGAGCCTCTCAGTATGTTCGTCAAGCTCCCCAGCAGAATAACATGGGCTTTTCAGTCCCATACAGTTGGGATGAACTCATTAACAGGATGTTCTTAAACCTTCCAGTGAGATCCGCATGAGGGGATGGTTCATTCGAGCTCTATCAGAGGAGTTATCGTCCGCTCATCGAGAGGATTTGTCTGAACCTGGAACGTTGTTCAAAAAACTTAATGGCCACCCTTCGAGATGTGGGGGAAAGGCAGAAAGGTTGGTTCTTCGATGACCCTTGGCATGGCATAGTTAAGATTGAACGAAGGGGGGAGTAGCGGACCTACGGAGACTTTCTTCTAATCCCAACTCACCCAATGAAGAAAGAAAGAACTCATACTGAGAACATTAATCCATGCATTGACCGAGTTAGACTAATCCGACAGATGAATGCCCTGATCAGCTCCTTACCTCGACTGGCACAGGACAGGCCAATAGAAATGGCAGCTCAACCTGAAAGCCTTACGGTGAGGCAGAGACAGACATCTATCTCGATTCCTCTGTTTGACCATTACCATCTTGCTTTTGAGACCGATCACTAGACCTCTCAAGCATTGTAGTTGCATCACATACGAAATAAGTGCCGACCCGCGCAAGTGAACGAGGAAGCTTACCATTCCGCCGTCGGTCAGTTATTCAGCTAGGCAGGGTATCAACGGTCTAACTACGAAATCTTGATATCAATGCCCGGACTTTCATCCCACACTATTTCTTCTTTCGTTTTAAGACCTAATAAGGAATTTCAAAATTCTTCTTCGAAAGCTTTTCAAATCACATAAGGCAGACCCGGTAACATTAGAGTTGATAAAGTGCGTGCCACACTATGACATCCAATAGCAGAGACAGAAATCAAGCTTGCATCTCCGTCTTGGCTAGAATCCTTCTTATCTTTCTCCTACAAGCCAATCATGCAGTCTAGCTCTACTTTACTACGATATATCTTGTTTTTGTTTTGTTCGATCACAAACAGTCAAACCAGCTACCGAAAGAGAGATATTCAATCCGTTACCATGACTGATAGGATGATCAAGCAAGGATGAAAAGCTACATGTTCCGCTTCTCCTGTTAGTTAGAGAGGAGCGGAGACCGCCCTATCTTTATCTTGTTGGTTCTTCTTCTTTCGAACCAACACCATGAAAGTCAGCCAACATTGACTGACTTTCAGGAGTGAAAGAGAGTTTGAGTTTTAAAAGAGAAGGAGAACGATTTCTTACCTTTCTGCTTTGCCCTTGCTTTAATGCGCCCGATTCCTTACCTTGAAAAAGGACGATTTGGCTTTGAAAGGAATTCCTCTCTTGCATTGCAGCTAAAGGAAGAATTGTTTTCGAATAAGCTGTTTGAAGGAATTGAATCCATAGTAGAACTACACCCATGCACAAAAGAGTTAATCCTTGAAGAGCAGGTATATTAGGCATAGAATCGGACGACGGAAGGAGCTCTTACTGCTCGAGAAGGAGCTGTGAGACTTATGTTCTCGCATCCGCAATCGAAAGGGCAGGGACTTCTTAGACGCCTGTTTGATATAAGGGCTTGTTTGCATAGGCTGCACATGAACTAAAAGGGCTTTCTGTTCAATAGGCGATAGGCCATTACCGGTCGTCAGCATTCAGAGCAGAGGTTTAGAATCGAGGAAAGGGATTTGTCCTAAGATAAGCCCTTTCCGCTTTTACAGGTACGGGTACTTTTGCCAATGCATCTGTGGCCCCGCCGGGTCAATCCCAGTTCGGAATAACCTCGGCATATCCAGTGTTAGCGACGAAGAAAAGGATGCCAGTTGCTATTGAATTCGCACCGCACCGAACACTTTCCTGACAGCGTCCGGCTTTGCTTGATTAGGGATTAGGCTTAGGGAAGGAAGAAGAAAGAGAAGATGCGCAGAAAAAGCTGCTTGAGAAGCTGTTAGGAGTTAGGAGGAATGCGCTCTTAAAGAAATGCCACTAGTAGTAAGAAAGAGGCTTAGCAATCATTCGAAAGTAAAGGACTTATGCTTAGTTAAGACTAACTTTCTTTTATTAAGCGGTAGGGAAATTCCTTTTTTCGGGAAGTCCAGACATGAATAAAGCAATGAAGGAAGCGTGGCGAATTCATTTAGATACCGAATCTACTGCCCTAGACTACACGGATCGAACGAGAAGAAAGTAGCCAATTCTCTCCCGAAAGGGAGTTGAAGTTCTCTGAGGGTTAATAGAAGACCTTTTTCTAGTCTTTTAGCCAAAGTTCTCCCTTATATTCCGTGTAAACCCCTGCCCTAGAAAGGGCTTTCTCCCTCAATCAAGGCTGTTCAGAAAGTCCTTAGGTTCGGTTAAATCTGGGATGGACGGCTTTGGCAGGCATGGATGAATTGCTTATAGTAAGGTAGAAGGGATGCGGGATAGGATAAAGATTCTTTCTTCTAAGCTTGAAAGCCGAATATCTCTTTTCTCTCCCGAAGCAACTGCCTAAGGAAAGAGGAAAAGCCTTGAATAGGCACTGGCATCTCCATCGAAGCTTTGGGACGAAGCTGTAGTGGATGTGAACTCTTTTCTAGGGTTTGCCATTCCGGTAAGAGAGTTAAGATAGTAAGCGTATGAAGAAGAGTTCATAGGCGGATCGAACTCCAAGCAAGGTGAAAAGCGGTAAGGCATTACCCTGTGGCATTCGACTTTCTTGCTATCCTCCCTGAAGGAAGGCTCAAAGGCAAGTCAGCGGTAAGGTATCTAGAATAGATAGATTCTCTCCGACAAAAAGACGATCTTTTCATGCTTGAAATTGAAAGAGAGAAGGAGCCCTATCAGTCCCCTAAAAACACGGTTTTCCCTAGTCTAATCGTGCCGCTTGAATCAAAGCTTCAATAAGCGCGGGTTCTTTCCCTTAGTGGATCTTGCTCTAGGGTGACTCAAGAGCTTCCCATTAGTAGTTCCACTTCCTGAAGAGTAGACATCCCGGAGCAGTTCTTGCTTCCCTAAGGCTTACCAGAGCTTCCCAGAGACCAGAGATCAATAGCTCCCTATGGAAAGGAAGCTACACTCACTACTACCAAAGATAGATAGGTTAGTAAAAGGTCGGACCCATGCTATAAAATGGAAGTTTTAACTGGGAGTCCTATTAATAAAAGGAACTTGGCATGTATGTGTTCGAGAGGTAGGTAAGAGGTAGAAAGAACAAACTCTACGGCTGGATTAAAGGCCCGTCCTGAACCAATATTCAATCCAGAAAGACGTTTTCGTAACAACGTGAAAAAGAAAGCGCATTACTCCTTCCAATATTCATTGCCTCTAGTTCCGACTTAAGAGAAAATTTAAAAATGGTTACGTGGCTAACTCTTTTTTGAAGGCAAATGTGGCTACAGCCTTTTATAAGTAGTTTTGATTGAACGAACCGAACCAAAGGCAACTTCTTTCGGAGAAGGTCTTTCCTTCATGTCCAAGTTTTCCAGTGACATACGGAGATCGAAAAAGCGGAATTGGGGACCTGCCCCCTCCGCTCCTTGCTGCACACGAGGATGCCGCTCTCAACTACACATAAAAACCTTACTACTTTTCGGTCTACGAACGAAAGTAATGACTTAGGAGTGAAAAGCAGGCAATGTGCTTTCTTCTTATGTCCTGCTCTGATCTCAAATTCTACTTCAAATTCTATTCTTGATTAGATAGAGTAGGGAAACTGGCAAGGAGTTCCCATTCTGACTGAGTCTTGATCCCATTCTATCTCTCCTTTTTGAGGAAAGATCGCATATCCACTTTTAGGAAGGGAAGGGACTCCCCTGCTCACAGGATTAGTCTAACTGGCTTGCGTAAGAAACTTTCCTAAGCTAGCAGGCAACTACCATTCGAACTGGTTTTATTGCTTACCCGGATAGAGCCATTTTTGATATAGGATGGCGAAATAATGGAAACTAGCCTGCAATCTACATGGAACGAAACTGGCTGAAGGGAAAGGCACAATGAATGGAAGCTTTCTCCCAAAGACGTAACTTATAGGGAGACTGGTCGGGCTGTAACAGACCTCTCACTGGCTGACCTAGCAATAGAAGTAGTACTAAAAGGAACCATAAACGATCGGCTGGGAAGGTAAAAGGTTCTTCTCTTATGGCAAGCATATAGAAGGTATTCGATTAAAGCTTAGCTTACTTCAAGGCTTAACGATGGACTCCAGAGGCGAGACTGACCAATGAAACTGGATGGTTTTCCTAAACAGGATCAGGATGTCTGGGAAAGACTAATGGCTGTAATGCACTCGTAAGAGTGTTTTTTTACTGGCCTTTCAAAAAAGACTTAATTTATAAATCATGAACTGAACAATCAGAACAATTTCTACCATACTTATAACTTATACTATCATCGCGCAGAGCTAGAGTCCTTTCCGGTCGATTCATTCCTAGAAGCTAGCAGATGTCTGGAAACTCTCACTCTAGATGGTGGGGGGAAAGAAAATAAAAAAATTGCTGGAACTTGAAGGGCTTAAAAAAGGCTTAGGATAGGACTTAAACTAAATGGATGTCAATCCACACTCGCTTGGGAAAGACTCAAACTTGAGATATTCCTTATAGTACTGACCTTAACTTCCTGTAGGGGGGCGCGGGGAGAGTGAGCATTGGGCCTTGAATGGAGTGTGCCTTCCTTCTGTACATTTTTTAAGGAGTACTCCTGAGTGTACTATAAAATACAGTAGGTTCTCCGTGCCTTAAGATCCCCCAATCCCAGCTCATTGCTTGATAAGGAGAGGTCTGTGTAGCCAGTCACTTACCTGTCCTAGTCTCACTCTCTCACTAGAAGAGAGTGACAGTCTCAGTCGGGAAGGAAGTAACTGATAGCTGCTTCTTCTTTCAAAGTGAGAGACTTCCCTTACTCAGACTAATGTTCAATCATTCCCTCCATCTAAACCTAGCTTGAAGGTGGCGAGAGTTTCTCAAGGAATGCTTACCGAAAAGTCTGCTTACAGGTTGGTCTTCTTTGGCAGCTGCTTCCCACAGAGCTAGGCAAGTCATATCTTTCCACTTTATCTATTTTTACAGTAAAAGATAAGATCTCTTCCTTCTCCGGTAAGCAAGAAAGGAAACTGACCGGGAAGTGCTATTCACTCTTCCTAAAAATAATTTGTGTCCTGGCATTAAAGACTGGCATGTACAGTGAGAAGTGGGCAAGACCGGAAACACTGCTAACACCGGTTAGTTCTTTGCTCTCTGTCAATCAATATCAATAAAGGAACTGGCTTGGTTCGCTTGCCTGCTAGCCTTTTCATGAGACTGGCACCTTACCCTCTGTGAATGGAAAACCAGGAAATTATTTGATTGATTGCCCGGAAGTCAGGATTGTTTCTAGCTCGCAGAATGAAGAGGATTGCTTACCGGCTTAGCTCTGCAGAACCAATAGGTTTCCATTCCCATTCCAGGAAAGCAAGCAAGCTGACTTCTTCTAGCTGGGACTAGCTAAGGAGCTCATCCCGAGGCGAGGATTGAGTTTGCTTTCTTTCTTGCTTTGTATCGAGGGTATGTGTATGCGGTTGTAGGACATGTTCTTTCTTTTATTATTGTCTTGTATGGCGGGACTGGTGATTCGTGGAACTTCTATCTTAGGTTTTAAGTCTTCGATTGCTTTCTAAGTTGATGTCTTCCGCCTTGGAAACTTTCAATTCGAACTCGATCTTCGTCTGCAGTCGGAGGAGGGCGTGAATGTGTAGTGTATCTGGATCTGGGACCATTCCCTTATTCTCTTAGTCGTAGTACGCCCGATCATTCAGTTGGAGATGAGACTGTTGACTAATAAAAAAGATAATAAGGGGTCCATCGGTCATTTCCTTCTGTCGATCGAGTGAATGGGGATTCGGGGTTTCAGCTGCTTTTCTCTGTTCTTAGGTTCGATCTCTTATCTTATAGGGCCAACGCGCCTATTCTATTACATTCCTTTCTTTTTTCTGGTGAACCTGTCCCATTGCCCGAATCCAGGAATGGTGATGTCTCGTCTTGACATGGCTTACCCTAAACGGCTTTAATGGAACATGCCTAGGGCAGAGAGAGGTCAGTTTATCTAGCCCGATAGGCAAAGACCTTAATAGAAGGCACTTATAATAAAAAAGACGATTAGCTTAAAGGTTATCCGATGAGATGAAATTATTTAGTAGAACAGATAATGGAAATTGCATAAAGAGATAAGAGATCTGATCAATAGGAGGAGGAGTCCGTAGCGTAGGTAGGATAATTTTTCATGCCACGACGATCTATTGATATAAGACTACGCCTCATTCTCCGAAAATTGAGGAAAGAATAAACCAAAGAATAGCGAAGGGAAAGAAAAAGAGTTCAAAGAAAGGATTGTTGAAGAAAGCTAAGAAAGATAGACATAAGAAGAGGATATGACAGACTGACTACAGATGCCATCTCGCGATAATCTAGCTATTTATATAAATCACCATTGCCAAGTGGCTTGGCTTCAGTCGTTACACCATTCGTGCAGGTCGCTACTTATGCGACAAGGCAGATGGATAGTCCGCTTTCAACTGTTGTTAAGCATTGACAGACGACTGCCCACTAAACCGATTACCCGGAGCTAGAAGATCTTTTGCAGCTCTTAGTCCCTCTTACATTCTTCTATTCTGCTGATCGGATTCACTGTACTAGAACCTTCTCGGTACCCGGTTTGCCCGCAAAGCAGTAGTATCAGTAGCTTTGGACTGTGAACGCAGTGCAAGTATGGAAAGCACCCTGATGCTAATGCTAAGATGCTAAGCATCAGACCCCAAGAATCTTACGATTAGAATGAGTTCTTGCTGGTAGCGAGAAGGTAAGGCTAAGAAGAAGCCGAAGGCATATAATAATAATAAGAGAATAGGGTATAGCGCCCCGCTAGACCGAAGGCGAAGCCGAGGCTAGGGTGAGAATCGTTAGGGTGGGACTTTGCAAATGCCTTTTTGTTCACAGCAAACTTAGCTGACCAATGAAAGCATCCACCAGATCCTTCCACTCCTGGAGTTTCGTCTGGTCTTCTCGGAATCAATGTGGAATGGTGATCCCCAGATTTCATTCACTAGTTTCTCCAGGACATCCTTCTGCAGGCTAGCATACCTGTAAGGCCTCTGGTTGACAGGTGGAGAGCCAAAGGGATTCTATCTATGATCCTTTTAGGTGGAAGGGCAGTAGGTTCAGCAAATATATCCCGATCTCTACAGAGCCACTGGGGTATCGAAAACCGGGGTGTAGCGACTTAAGGCGTTGCCAATACCTACAGCCCACGGGAGACATAGTCCAAGCCAAAAGAGGGCTGGTCTCGCGCATGGATTGGAACCCTGGGAATTCTCATACGAAAAGGGAGCGCAGCTGAATTCACATCCCAGGCTTTCTCGTCGACCAGGCTTATAAAGCCTGCCTCGGCCGATAGCAAAGAAGAGAAGCAGCTTAAGAGAGAGTCCGGTGCGGTGTAACCAACAACTCAAGGCTATCAAGGGAAGGAGTTCGATATGATAAAGAGAGAGCTTCGTCTAGCGGGGCGGAGCATTGCTTTGTTTTTCTCTCTTTTCTTCTTCACAGTGAAGCAGATGCCGAACCTCATCGTTCGAAAGAAGAGAATTTCTTGATTGGCCCGAGCACGAAAAAGCCTAAGCATTGACTCATTCCATCGGACGAAAGCAAGGAGCACTTTACAACAAGTGACGGAGAAGGGGAGTTGGGTGATTACCTTAAGGGGCTTTTGTTTTTGCGTTCGTACCTCGAATCAAGCTTTTATTGCGGCCTGAGGTTACCTGCTGGACGGAAAGAAAACCTCTTCCTGCTCTAAGCTAATAACAGTCTTTATCGATTCCGAGAATATAAAAGATAAAAGGGATATATGAGACTCAATTTTCTGGCCCGGAATCCGGGGCAATCAAGAGTTTAAGATTGACCGGAGGTGCTAATAGTTTAACCATACAAAAAATACAAAACAATTAACTGTAATATGAATATGAATATGTTAGGCATATTATATAAAATTACAGTTGAATTTAAGCAAAAAACAGCATTTTTAGATTGTCTTACTAATTTGTTTAATTTAAGCGGGGCAAAACAATGAAAATTTTTTACTTTAATATGCCTATGAATTGAGTCTGACCTTGCCCACTTCTCTTCCTAAGATGCACACTAGATAGGGCATTAGCACTCTTCTGTATTACCGCTACGCCCCTGGTTCTCACATATTAATGTGAAAGCGGAATCCAAACGAACAAATAAATAAGTAAAAAGGAACCTTTCTCCTAGGCATTTTCAAGAGACACAACGGCTAAGAGAGATGGGGAACTCTTCCCCTATAAATCTTGTGTAAGCCTAAATTCTCCCCGAAAACATACTCCAATTCTATGTGTTAAGCATAGTTCACATTGAGAAATCGGTAATATCGATTTGATATTCAATGTGGGAAGGGACTATGCTTCATCACCAGCGCACATGAGAAAAGGCCAAGGAGAGCGGTGTGCAATAGTTGCTTTGTGGCGGGCAAGGTCAAGCGAGCTGCTGTTTATCAGAATACCCACCAGAAAAGTACACTACACCTTTTGTTTTGTTTTGTTTTGTTTTGGAAGACCGTGGTGAGCGTCAGGGGAACCCTCTTGAACCCTATTTCTTTGTCATTTTCATTGAGAAGTTGAATCATATCATTATGGATAGTGTGCAGGACCGGGATTGGAGACCTGTTCGGATTGCTAAAGAATGTCCGCCTATCACTCATTTGATCTTTACTGATGATGTCTTTTTGTTCGCGGAAGCTTCTCTCAAATTGAGGCTATACAGTCTTGTCTTGATCTTTTTTGTCACCACTCTGGCCAACGTCTTAATGTGACAAAGTCTAAGTTGTTCTACTCTAAGCATGTCATGCTCTTGCGATAAGTTTGAGCCAAAAGACCAATATCCCGCTTACAAACAATTTGAGGTCATACTTGGGGGTCCCTTTGGTGCATGGAAGAATTACTAAAGCTACTTATGGAGACTTAACTTCAAGAGTAAACCAAAAGCTGGCGGGATGGCTTCCCTCTACCCTCTCTATGGTGGGAAGAGTGACTTTAGCTAAATCTGTGACCTCGTCGATCCCAAATTAAACAATGCAAACGGTAGAGTTGCCAGGAATAGTAACTGATTGCCTGGATCCTTTAAATTTAAATAGAGGTTTTGTGTGGGGAGACTCGGAGAACAAAGGGCGAATTCACTTGGTGAATTGGGATCCAATTTGCCAACCTATAGCGTGTGGGGGGTCTTGGCTTGAGAAAAGCTAAGGATATCAATGGAGCTTTACTTGCCAAGCTTTGCTGGAGAATGAATGATAAAAGAACAAGAGGGTGAAAACTTTGAGATTTAAGTATTTAAAGGGTGGTAATATTCTAGATACTAGCTGTCAGGTGAAAAGAAAATCTTCTACTTGGAGAGATATTAAGAATCACATGGAAACTGTTATAGCAGGTCTGAATTGCCTTCCTGTAAATGGCAAAAAAGTTCAGTTCTGGACTGATAAATATAAATATAAATATAAATGGGTGGGGGAGATGGAAAAAAGTATTAAGTCTCTTCCTTTGGATGCTAGGCAAACCACTGTGGCAGAGATGCTGGGGACACTGGAAATTATTCCAGCATTTCTTACCTATCTCCTCCTCTTGTCTGCAGATTGCGGCTATCACTGTGAATCCTCCAAAATCTGGGAAGGATGAGATTGACTGGCCTGCTACCTCTAATGGATCCTTTTCGGTGAAGTCATCTCGCAGGTCAAGAGTGGGAAAAAAGCAAATAGGTTGTTTGGTCTTTGCAAACTCCACAAAGAGTGCGTAACCTGGTTTGGATTGGGGCCAAGGACCGCTTCCAATTTTAAAAGAGCGAGACGTCATATAGCGGAGTCTGAAAGATGTGGGAGGGAAGCTGAGTCTACTTGTCATGCAATTAGAAATTGCCTTTATAGTCAATGGATATCGGAGAAAATTGTTGATAGGGACTGCCATGGGAAGTTCTTCTCTTTGAACCCGCTAAATGGGATTGCTTTTAATCTAAAGGCTCAGCTTAGTAGGGATTTGGCTTATAACCTTAAAGATTATTTGCAGTAACAGTGTGGTACTTGTGTGGAGGAAGAAGTCTTTCTTTGAAGAAGGCTGGAACCTACTTCATGATCCTATGAATTTTATTTTTCGGCAGGTTGAGATCTTTTCAGATTCTCTAAATGAGCAACTAAATGTCTTGGGAGAGAAAAAGCCTAGAGTGGAAAGACTGATCAGTTGGAAGCCTCCTAGTTCAGAGTGGTTGAAGCTTAATACAGATGACTCCTCTTTGGGAAATCCAAGCAAAGCTGGAGCTCGTATCTTTAGAGTCAGCAGGCCGGGCCTGCGGTTCTAATGATTCCGGATTTTTATACCTGACGACCATCCAAGGTTTCATGAGTACTCCTATTCTGTTAGTTAGTTATGACTTTTCGTTTGACATTTTAGCTGAGTCCGCTTGGGCCTGCGTCAAGCCTTTGTTTATTCAGGTGTCTATGCCTATTTTTTGGGGGGTGTGGCTTTGAGCTCTACTAATACTAATAAGATGAGGGGCAGAGGAGAGGAGAAGGGTTTACATGAAGACTTCAACTAGATGGATGACACCGGGGCACTCCCCAGGTAAAAAAAAATAGGTGGATCAGAAAAGAGAAGCAACTGATATGGGGAAAGAGAAATAGAATGCGCAGTTAGCAAGAGATGGCATGGAATAAGCTTACCTTGCCTTAAAAGGGAAAGGCTCTACTCCATAAGAAAAGGCCTCTCGTAGTCCGGTTTAATGGAATTAAACAAACTTTGGGAGAGGAGGAAAAAAGGGTGGAATTCAACTCTCCTAAAAGGAGAAGAGCGAAGGAGTCTAAGTGTTAATATTGTCTATAAAACTCTAGTTAGCTATTCTATTACCACTGATAAACCTTCAACTCCCCTTTCTTTGGTTAGGTAATTGGCTATTTCCTTTGAGTTCGATACACAAGCTGAATGCCAAACCAGAGAGTGAGAGACCTTATTCTCAGCTTTCCCCTTCTTCTAAGGTCTTTCTTTCATTTCCCTCTTCGTACGGTGAGTGAAGCAAAGGCTTGAAAGAAGCCTGAGAGTTTGCGTATAAGAGTTTCCTATGAAAATAGGAAATAAGAAATAATCCAACCAAGGATAGGTATATTTAACTGTTATTGCTAATTCTATTGCCGCCAAAGATGAATGCTCTAGTTCACGTCGAAAAGATTGTAGTCTTAGTAATAAATATGTATTTCCTATAGGAAATACGCCTAATCATTCCACTCCTACAAGACTGAGTACTGCCAATAAACAAAGATTGAATGAAATGCTAAATGTAGAATCCGTTCGGGCGGGGCTTTGGGATTAAGCCAATCAAAATCGTGAAGTATATCATTGGAACGCCAAGCTTCTATGGAGTAATCGCTTACATACAGAGGAAAATAAGAAGGGAAGCTAGACAGAAACTATTTAAGTCTCCAAAACAAAACAAAACAAAAGGGGGTGAAAGATATAGATAGAGTCTCATCCAGGACAGGAAATGGCATGATGAGGGAAATAGACCTATTCCCTAATAGAGTCTTCCAGGTAAACTTTGACGTGGAACCTAGTTTTTGTCTTGAATTTGAATTCGACTAATATTCAGACTAACGGGTTGGCTGCCTGAAGCCAGGAAAGTATAAGGTAGTCTTGGACTCGGACGATCCCTTCTTTGGAGGCTGAAGTAGAATTGATCACAATGAGGAGTTCTTCACCTTTAAATTCAAGTAAAGGGGGTATGATAATCGACCTCCTTCTTTCTTGGTGTATGCACCTTGTAGAACGGCAGTGGTCTATGCTCTAGCCGGAACCTCTTGATGGATAAGCTTAACTGTGCTCTTTCTCTCGAATTTCATGTCTGGAATCGAAACCAAGACCAACAAGCCCTTGAGGACTTTGAATTGAGGATCATTAGAATAGGATAACCTTTCGTCACTGCTGAATCGAACTAACTGCCAACAAGAGCAATAAGATGGGCCCTCTTCTATTTAATATATTAAATTCCGAGAATTAGCATATAGTGATGTTCGAAAACCCTGTGCCAGGATTTAATGCAGAAGTAACCTCGACGAAAGAAAGCTGACCATGAGTTCCAATCCACCTTAGTATCTTCATCTTTATGCCACATCGCAGCCTACGCTTGAAAGCGGGAATTAGCCCAAGTGAAAGGGGCCCGCCATCTGCTAGCATTTTATTTTGAAATCGATTCTTTATGGCTTTGAACCTTGTCAATAATAGAACTCGAACAGCCTTAACAAAACAAAACAAAGGACCGCTTGCTTCCACACTCGAAAACAGGTAAGGTAGTATATAGGCCGATCGCAGTCCTCCTACGCTAGCAACACCCTAAGCGAACTTGTCGTAAGGATTCCGCTTGGGCCCTTATGCAAAAAATAGCATATATAAGTGAAAGTTCTGCGCGGTACAAATAAATTCGGAATGAGCGCACCGACTGGAAAGACTTGGTTTGCGTGTCTGCTTCCTATCTGACCTATCAATCAAAGAAATGTTCTATTCCTTGGCACAGAGGGGGCAGGAGGGAAACCGTAAGTCAATTGAAAGACTCAAAAAATCTCACAAAGGGAGGGGAAGACATCGAGATTGGTATCCGTACACTGATACTAGTCGTAAAGTCAAATATGCCCCGCCTTAAAATAAAATAAAATAAAATAAAATAAAAGGCTAATCATCGGCTACCATGTCAGCCAGAAAAGTAGAAGCAAACAAATGACATGCCGTTTGGAGGACATATTCCCTACGTGGATCTATTAGAAAAAGAGGGCCCATCTTGGAAAGTATCATCGTAAAGTTTTGTTAGTGAGACCGAGATCCCCTCACCAGAAAAATGAAAGAATAGGTCCCAAGTCGATGATTCATTCAAAGATCTAGCAAGTGTGCCGGGGAGGAAGCTTGCCTTCTTTCTTATTATAGAAAGGGGAAAAAAAGACGAATGTGCTTATGAATGAAATGACATAAGAGAACAAATGTCCGTAGGCGATCCAGTCACAAACTCCCTTTTCGAAATAGGGGAGAGGGAGTAGCCGACACACCTTTTTTTTTTGGTCATCGGAGGTTGGGATACGGGTGGAACTCCACAAATTTAAAAGGGAGTGACTGACTTTAGTTCCAACAATTGGAATTTCATCGTGATTGATTTGGTTGGCTTGAACGCTACTCTATCTATGCCTAGTTCAGTTACATACAAGGATCTCATCTGCTCTAGCAGCAGCTCAACGCTTCAGGAAAAAAGCAAGCTTAAGCGAAGAGCATTGTCTAATATAAGCTAATCACTAGCGAACACGTAAAACAAGATTACCGAAGTTTGAATGCCAAGCCCTTTTCCTAAGAAAGTGAATTCCGATCTATGTTAATCACGAAAGAAGCAAATGCGGTGACCGGCTCTATGAGCTATACTATAAATACATACATACATAGTTTTTCACTAGGGTTTTTTACCGAATTGTTCACACGTCAGAAGAGTGGCTTTCTGGTGTTATATTATTTCTATCTTATTATTTCTTTTTTCTTGGGATTATTCTTTTCCTTCTCAAATATATATTTTCAAGGTTTAGAATTGAATGATTAGAGTACCCACTCCGCGGTAATAAATAGGAATTATCTCGTTAACCCTATCATCAGTCAAAATCTATACCAAGGGAAATGCTTTTAGTCTTTGAGTCACAGGAGGATGCAACTAATAAAAGAAAGATTTTCCGGAGGCAGATTCGCAAGAAGGGCTTGTTTTCAAGCTGTTAGAATGGCGTTTGACAGAAAAGAAAAGGAAGCTCCGCCAGGCAATCGTACTATTCTACTACTGACTGACCTGTTTAGAGGATAGCAGGGAGCAACAGTGTCTGTCAGAGAGTATCCTTTACTTAATGATTAGGAAAGGAGGACTGACTTGAGCAGCATGTCTCGTTCCGAGTCCGTGCTTTACTTATGCCCTTGCACTCCACTCGCTGCATAGAGACGGCGAGCTACTACTTAGAAGTACTATTGCTTAAACGAACTATCTGACTGGAAAGGTCCTGAATTACATTGCTTTATTCTGAACGGAGTGAGGGATTTCAATCTTACTGACGGCACGAAGGAGATTATAGACCAACTAATGGACTAGTTGGAGAAAGACAGGGATTATACCACATAAAGCTTGATACGAGATTGGGCTTGCTACAGTTTCAAAGGGATATACCACTGCGGACTATGACTATTACATGCGAGAGCCGGAAGGATCTCAAAGTATAGTACTTCTAGTCCGTATCCGTACTAGAACACTCTTTCCTACTGCGGGCAAGGAGGAATAACAGAACTTGAAAAAGTCAAATGGAATAGTTTTAAATCTAGCATTAGTAAGATGTAAGATTAGTAAATCTATCTTTATAGATAGGACTTCTGGTAAAGTTCCCCGCCCGCTACCATCCTTCTACCGGTTTAGCAAAGAAGTCGTAGATAGTCATTGATTCATGATTCCGTATTCCTAATCTTAATTAACCCTATCTTTTTTATCCAAATCTTTTTACCATCTCTACATTGAGTAGATCCACTCCCAGGAGTGAGAATGCTTACATCTCCTTCCAGAGAGACTTCCATCAAGAAAGCATCCAATAGATCCTTTTCTATATTATTTTCCTCAAGATGATTACACGGAAAAATGATAAAGATTTCGTTAAAAAAACGATAATATGGTAAATCTGGGTATGCACGCGTAAACTCCTGGTCTAGAATACTGAAATATATATCGAGTAAGATTATAGACAAATTACCAGCAGGAGGTAAGCCATTCTGATCACTAGACAATAGAACTTGTTCTCCATTAGGGCTTTAGCGATGCTCGACTGTTAAGGAGAGGTAGGTAAAGCAGCCTTAACTTAACTAGTCAAAAGCAACTGTAGAAATTACGTATGTGATGTGAACCACTTTCGTTGTTGCGCTTACATCTCATGGTAGCGAAAGACGATTCCTAAACCGCTGAATGATGGGCAACGATCTATAACTAGCTATAAGGTAATCGCGACCCTATCACGCACGAGAGTTGAAAGCAAGTGGAGAGGGCTAACTCGAAATAGAATAAGTGAATAAGTGAGTGAGATTGGATTCTAGGCTCGATTAGATGTTTGGTATGCCAGTAGATAAGTTATACGAAGGAAGCAATCTTCTTTCATGTGATCTAGTTCCTTCTTATGTCGAGATTCGGTTGGTGTGCCCCTTAGTATTCTCATAAGTGATGCGCCTGCTTATTCGCCCTCTGTCTCTCGTGATTGTCAGTGAACGTGGACACCGGAGAGCGTTAGATGGTGGAAACAACTATCTACCAATGACGAGATGACCGAGGTCAAATTACATTTACATTTCAGCGACTCTTTAGATATAAAAAAAATGACGAATAATATATAAAATATGCATAAATTCGATATACAAAAAAGAAAAAAAAGACTCTTCCTGTAAGAAAAGCATATGCCTATTTAAAATTAAAAAAGGGAAAGTTTACAATATTAAACTCATATCATATTCGTATTACTGGTAAGAAAATCCCTATTTCAAATTCAAAAAGGTTCGCTTTTACAGCTCATAACACTGAGTTGTACGAAATAATAATAAGATTTAGGAAAGGTTAGTTAATAAGGGGAATGAGAGATTTTACCTTTTTGCCGAAGTTAAAAAGTTCAAAAGCGCAGGCGTGCAAGCCATCAGATCTTGGTTTCTCTCTGTAAAAGAGAAATTACATAAGAAAATCAAATCATTTCCTTTCATTGTCTTTCTTTCAGAGAATAAATGCCCTAAAAAGCAAGATTTAGTGGGCTTGATGTGTGAAAGTGATGTGTTAAACAAACTCAAGTCCCCTAAGACGGGATTTGTTTGTTAGAACATTCTGGGTAAAGCTGAAGCCCAGCGGAGGGAGGAGACGAAGATGTGTAAGCAGAGGTACCCTCAGACCCTAGTGCAGATGGACTTTCAACTCTTTTTCCAGGGGTGGAATAAGTTTATTTAATTTGAAAATTCAATCTTTTTAAGGATTTTTTATGAGTTCTTGGGACTCGAAGAAATGTGAGATAGACGAATCTGTTCTATGGAGTCACTTGAAGATTCAAAAAGATCTTATTTCTTTGTCTTATTTCTAATATTAGAATTGTAAATAAAAAAATATTCATACAATAAAATATGGGGTTAAGTTAAATTGAATTCTTTCTGACACTTCTTCAGAAATTAACCAATAGAAGTGAAATTTTTAGATTACTATGTACCGGTTGAATCAATGACTATTCACGATTCCATAATTGAATCAATTACATACTAGTTCAAAACTAAGGAATGTTATGGCGTTTGAAACGATGTGGTAGAAAGCAACGTGCGACTTGAAGGACACGATCGGCTGTGGATTCTTACATCCACCCTATTAATTAATATTATATAGCATATAGCAATAGTATATAGGAATTAGGGTGCTCTTAGCTCGACATCGTTTGTTCTGTTATACACTAGAGCCTTCATTTTTTGTTGGGTTGTAATGTAAATAGTACATGGTGGAGCTCGAGTAGAAAGGATTGATTTCTTTCTTAGGGGCAAGAATCTAGGGTTAGTACTAATCAATAAGTTGGAACAACTTCGTAAGTATATTTTCGATATCGAAATAGAAAGAATCCAATTCGAGCAAGTTTAAAATCCAAGAAAAAGTTTGTTGGAATTACCAAAATTCTTAAGATTAAAAAATAAAGTGTATCACGCAGGAATCAATCGTTAGTCCGATTCTTTGATAGAAAAAAAAATCACAAAAAGTGGTATGTTGCTGCCATTTTGAAACGATTAAAGATCACCGAAGTAATGTCTAAACCCAACGATTCAAGGCAAACATAAAGGATCCTGGAACAAGTAAATACCGTTTTCAATTGTTAAAAAGCTTCCTTTAACAATTAGATTAGGATCGGAGAAGTAAGCCAAGGAAAGGAAGATGCCCACTACTTATATAATAAGAAATTTCCAGCCTCTAAAGGCTTTGAGCAAGAAAAGGGATTGATATAGAGCATCGTGCTGATCGATGCGCGAAATGCCCGGTTTTCTAGTAAGCTAGTCGTAAAAAGATCTGCTAGCTATGGAGAAAGTCTCCCGTCGACCAGTTCTATTCCTTTAGGAAAAACCTCATCTTCATCCGGACAGGGCCTAACCTAAGCGTGAGACCGGTAAGGAAGATAAAGAAATTCTTTTCCAATGAGAAAAAAGAGTAAAAAAGGTTATCATAAGTGAGCCGGTAAGGCGAGATTGCTCGAGACGAAAGGGGCAGTGGAATCATCAGCCGAAGCCTATAAAGAAATTGGTAACCAAGTCTTCTAAAGCTGGAGGTCTTCTCATTAGGGCATCAATTTCATGTAAAATCACCCTTCTTCTTCCCTTACGGGGCGCTAACTATCAGGGGATGGGGGACAAGCCAGTCTGCCCAAGCAATCAAGTTACAAACCGAAGCTCTTTTCTTTGGCTAGGAAAGCCGGGAGAAGACGGACTACTATATAGGAAAGCGAGTGGGCCAATAGATGAGGAGCAGAAAGGGAAAGAAAAAGAAGAAAGCGGGCTAAGAAAGAGACCCTTGCTTTCGGGCAATGATTCCGACTTTCAGAAAGAAAGAACGGAGAGTGAGAAGAAAGAAATCACTCTACTTACCTTCAGTAGGACAGGAAAGTTCTCTTTTCAACCGCTAAAAAGTATACTAGAAGGGGAGAAGTCGACTCACTTCACTCCGATTGACCCAAGGAAAATCATAACTGCAAATAGCGTATAAGAGAGAAGGGTAAAGCCCTAGCCAACTATCTTTCCTTTGTGGTGTCAGGTTTGAGAATACGCTCTTTTGTTTTCAATTGAAGAAGAAGGGGCTATTACTTTCTCGTATCTGCTCCTTCTATCATTGGGGTGGTGGTATCCATCGATAAGAAAGGCTCGACGAAGTGAGAAGACGTCGGATGAAAGGAGAAGGCAGCGGCCCAGAGACGAGGTTCTGTAGGGACGTAGCGAGTTGATCTTAATAAAAAATATTATTTCAGAATCGGGGAAGCGCCCAACGGGATAGGAGCTGAAGGCTGACACGGGGTCGATCTAATTTCAACTAATCATTTTCGCCGGCAAGGAAGACTGATCGGGCAGGCATAGGTGCAAAAGCGATTCTAGGAAGATCGAGTAAGAATCCGCAGGGGTTATGCGGAGATAGGGCTTTGCCCAAGGTTTTCTCCCGAAATGACCCGAATAACAGCTTTTTCAAGATCTTCGCACAGAAGACTTTTCCCTTCGGGGGAGGAAGAAGAGGATAAGGAAGGTGAATCAGAACTAACTCTTTTTTACCGGAATCCCTATCCTATAATAGTAATAGGCTGGGGCTACTTTCCACAGAAAGGGAAGCGGAATGGGATTCATGCATCGAAGCATTCTTGGGGGTTTTCGAACTAATACCAAATCTGCTAATTGAATCAGATATGTTCTATCTTCCTCGAAGAGGTGAAACAAAATAGGAAAAATACATGGTCTAAGAAGAGAATTAATCAACAGAATCCCCTGCATGGCTCTTTGAATGTCCTGTTAGTACGGTGGATGCTAACCTTTTCAAGGGTCGGTCTTGATGCAGAGAATTAGGAATAGAAGACCCTCTTTGGAATAACGAGACCTATGACTTATTCAAATCAATCAAGTCAAGATAAAGTGGAAAAGGCATTCTGTCGACCATCAACCACTTGCAAAAAGAAAAAGATTAAATAGCTATCAAACCCACTACACTAATAGGGTACCTATATAATAGAATAAGGTAAGAAGCAAGAACTCATTCTAATCGTTATAGCTGAGATCGGGAATGAAAGATTACCTCTTTCTTAATGCTTGGCCTGAGGCCTGGTAAAGCCCTTGGCATGAAGAGATTCTGGCTTCGCGGAGACAAAGCTATATCCTATTTTTTCAAATCTTCTTTCAGAGGTCGATCTTTCAGCTTCTAAACCGCGTTTAGGATCCTAATAAGGTGATTCCCTAGTTTGGTTCTGATCTCACGATTCTATTAGCAGAGATCTAAGTCTAGCCCATGCCTTCTTTTGTTCTTAGACCCCGAACTAGCTTTCTCTGATGCTAAAGCTTACTTGAAATTCGTTCACAGTCCAAAGCTAGTGATTTAAGACTACTGCTATCTGTTTTAGGGAAAGAGACTGAACCTACTCTGACTCTTACTGCTCTCCTTCTTCCTTTTACTACTACTCTATATGCAGCATATGCTGCGGGAGAACTTCGCGGCATAAGAGCTGTATCCTATGAATCAATCCCAGAGATCGATCTTAAAGCTAGAAAACAAGAGTACCGAGAAGGGAATCACTCATAGGGCTTTGAAAAGTCCTGAAATCGATGTATAAATCACCATTCCACACCAATAAACGAAGAAGGTATGGAGCGTCAGTCGAAAGAGATCTAGTTGGATTGACTCCAGGCAGAGAAAGTCAAAGAGAAAAGGGTAATTTTCTGGGAGAAAATCAGTGGAATAAAAGAGAAAAGATCTCTTCTTAAAATCTCCGATTTCACTCCTCATTGTAGAATCTTGTCCCAGAGGTCTTGATTTAAGCTTTTAAAGCACGTTTTGGCTATCTATAAGGTAATCACCGTAAATGAGTTCTAATCGTGTAGAATGAGTTATGAAAACTCATTCTCCTCTAGTAATAAAGGGTAAGAATGAAATGCTTTGGTTTAGAGTTGGATTTCTTAGCTCTTCATTGGGCGAATGCTTTCTATTATATCATTACAATAGGTCAGGGAGTGGGGCTTTAGCCCTTTCTCATTACAATAGGGTCAAAGTGATGTATGCAGCTGAGAAGCCTAAGGCTAATGAGACTAGGGAAAACGTCGAAGTGTCGACCATCAATATTTGTTCCAGAGGTCGATCATTAAGCACTTTATCTCATTTATCAAGAAGTACAGCTAATAGTACGGTAAACAGGAGCAAGAAGGTATGCAATGGAAAGGATAAAGGCTGTAAACTCTTCCTTTATCTGTCCACGAATAGCGTCCGTTGCTTCTTCATTACTGGCCGGCAAGCTAACGTTTAAGTTCAATCCGCGACTATGTGAGTGAACCAATTCCCAGTCCTCTAGGCCCAATAGACTGAAAGCAAGGAAATGCACTTTTCTTTATTTAATGAAAAGGTAAGAAAGCTCACAGCTTGAACATTTATTCAACTCAAAAGAATCACTCGAAGACAACAAGGGAAGAAGCTCCTGTCTCTTCTGCAGAGTGTTAGCGAACCAGCATGTCCTTCTATTCCAACTAACAAAGCATTCCCTTTTAGCTACAGCTGGCTGAAAGGGAGATCTAGATTCTTACCTTATAACCGCTCTATCGCCGGAGAAAAGACATTGGTGGTCACGCGGAGCTTTCGGAGAAGGGTAGCCTAGTGTGTTTCGTGGCACTACCAAAGACAACAAAACCAGCTCTTAGATAAGCTATTGTCCGATTAAGGCATCTATCTGATCTGACGCAATTGCTTGATTAGCGAGAACATTCTTTCCTCGGGAAGCACTCGTTCCAGCTCAACCAAAGGGATAGGCCAAAGAGTTGAGGGAATAGAGGTTAAGCCAAGGGGAATTCAAGCACACGAAAACAAGTGTCAAGTCTAGGTCTCCCATTCTTCCCCTGAAACCGGCCTTAAAGGGAGAGTCACTGCCTGAACCTGAAAGCGAGCTGGCCATTCAGAAGGTTCACTCCTATGATCTTGGCTCGAGCCTTTCCGCTCCTCTTCATTCATCGTGGGACCTACTGAACCTCGTCAACTCGTTCAAGCGGCTTTCAGCTCCTGGCCCTATCGGTCAACCGGCTTTATAGCGGCTTGATTATAAGGACAGCCCTTTCCCTAAGACATGTAAAGAAGACATGCAGCTAGGAACGGATCTTAGTAATGGCTTGGTTTCGGCTTTGAATTCTTTTATTCATCTGGAATGAACCTACGTATGGTATGGAATGCTTTCACGATATGAAGTAGTTTAGAGAAAGAAAGTGGGTAAATAAATGAATCACTTCCTTTGGCCGCTATCACAACTTGCAATGAGTTTCGATTATACGTACTACGCTTCTCTAATCCAATCTCAAGGAATGGCTTTGACGAACCTTCAACTCTTTTATTAGCTGCCAGGCTATCGATTCTATTTTATTTCGGGCTGGAGATTGGGAATGATTGGTAGCTCAGTGAGACGAAGGAGGCAGGGAGGGAATCCCTAAAAGGCTTTATGTACAGGGGTCCAGGTCCAATCGATGGTGTGCATCAAGGCTCGCCACCAAATGTCACAACACTTCCATTCTTTCTTTTTTTCTTTTTTTTACGGGTCAGTCAACATCACCTCGCCAAACAGCCGATTTCGAATCCTGCGTCGAAGAGCGAAGGACGAGTCAGAGAACTTCGACGGGCAACTCAGAGCTATCCCCGGTACGGCATAGCGGGCATAGAAGAAGGGGCCATTCCAAACCCAAATCATCGCCGGGCACAAAAGCAGCATTCCTACCAGCGCGATCACAAACAACAGCTGATTCGGGAACTGAGAACCGACTTTCATCTCTTCGTCAAGATTGACTTTCAAGACAACTTCCACTCTTCTTTTATTTCGGGCGTCAAGATTATAACCAGTCAATCCATCGGAATAGAATAACGACAATCACAACATCACTATTGATGAGAGTAAAGAGGTCTCCTATCTACAAAAAAGAGGTATCTAACGTCCTTCTTTCCTTTATACGTGACAGATCTAGCTTCAGCTTCCCCCGCTTATAGCTATAGGTAAAGAACTGGTGCTAGTGAAATATCTATCTCTATCTGGTATTAGTAATATATGTCCATCTGTACGAGATGCTATCTGTGACGCCGGCCTCTACAATCCATCTTCTTCACTCCGAAAGAAAAGAAGTGCTTTTTCCCTATCTTACTCAAGATGAGTAACTGTCAACCCTATTCTCTCCTTACCCTAACCTGAAAAGCCTAATCCTTCCTCACCACTGGGAACTTACTCTTATTCCTTGTCACAGTCACATTTCTCCTTTTGCAAGACCTCTAGTACCCTTACTCCTACTGCTTGAGTAAGCTCTCTCTCCCGAGCCAGCAATTTTTACAGCTGACAAAGGTAGGCTTTGAATTTCATTTCTACTGGCTACAAAATGAGGAAATTCACTTTCCACTCTAATAATTGCCATCTTTCTTTCTTTCCGTATACCGTGATCCACCCGCCCTTACGGGGCCTTTTTTACTAGCTTACCGCCTGAACTAGAGATAGAAGCCGAACCGATTACCAACCGAAAGCTGAAGGTTTGATCTACGGTGCTCTCACTGGACTGGCTGTACTGACTTACCTCACTAGCTAAACTAATGGAACCTGGAGCGAGTACTGGAAGCCGGAAAGCAAATTTCCCTAAAACCTTCTTCGGGGGAGAAGGAGTATTGAAAGAAAGGGAGCAGCCACCATAGCTAGAAGGCCCAGAGGAGGGTTTGGCGAAAAAAAGATAAAAAAGTATGTCGACGCTAAGCATAGCTACCAATGCAAACCAGTCTGTCTTATAATAAGATAGTAGCTCGCTTCCGCCATTAAACGAAGATGGGGCGTTTTCTCTGCTACCGGCGGAAAGAATCTCCTACCGCTGGAAAAAGGTCTGACATCAGTACCGCGGAGAAGCCCTGGAACGCTGGCAGAATATTCCTGACGAAGATGCTTCTTGGGAACCTCTCGAATGGTTGCAGCAAACCTTCCCTCAGCTTGAAAACAACCCTTTGGGTGGAGAATTTGACTATTCCGAATCTCTTTACTGAGTCCCGTAACTGCTAAGGGAACTGTGGAAGGAACTGGTAACTAACCTCTTGCCAGCACTCTTCGCAGCCTTCCTTGCTTTATAAACGTAATTAACTTACACAGAACAACGCCATTTTGGGCTTAGATGTAATTTAAGTTGAAGGGTTTATAAAATATGCTGTTAGATCTCCGATTCTAAGGGTATCAGAGTTTGTAGCTGTAGTTGCTATCACTTAAGCCAGTAGCACGCTTGTTAGGCAGGAGTAAAAGAAGCTAGCCTTTGATGAAAGTTGTGGGTAATTTTGTTCTGGGAGGTAGGCAACAACTCTTCATAGGTTGCTCGATCGCAAAAGGCCAAAGAGCTGCGCCAAAAGGCCCGAGAAAGTCAATCAATAGGTAATCACACATCAAGCCCACGAAATCAGGCTTTTTAGGTCATTTATCGTAGGCTGTAAGATCTCTTTAAACTTTATAGATCGGAGCCATACCGCTCTGTGTGCCTCAGAAATGGCATGAAGGGAAGCAAAAGCACTTGGCGGAGAATACTAAGGCATTGCTTAACAGCACACAAGTTGTTCACGTCGACGCGTAAGGAAAAGTCACCTCCTTCGTACCCTCAGCTAGTCGATCATCTTCGGCTTTACGATCGTTCTTCGGATTACCTCCTATATTATATGGCTGCTCCTTAAAAAGGAAATATGTTGGTCTTGCAGAAACAATTAGGGGCTTTCCCTTTCCGGAGAATGAAATGTAAAACCGGCCTTTTGGTAGTCGATGAAGCTAGCGCGAAGGCTATGAATAGGTCAGTATATCCTTACCTTAGGACATGACTCAGGGGTAGAGCAAAGACAACCTATCTTGCTGCTACGAGTGCCTACTCAATAGCCGATTCTTCGATAACACCCATCTGGTTAAATTTTACATGGATGTTAGAAGGTGCAAAATCAATGGGTGCCGGAGCTGCTACAATTGCTTTCAGAAAGTAGAGGCGAGCTTGGGGACGATCTAAAACTATTCCACATGAAAGAGGACCGCCTTGACCACTCATGGGAAAGGCAGACGAAGCCGGCCAAAGGAAAGAGACGTAGCGAGACCAAAAGACGGAAGTGAGCTCACCCGGCAGGCTATAAAGCAAGAGGAAGCGACCTCGGTTAGGCCCTTTGTTGTAAGTCAGCCCTTTTCGTAATCGAATCTGAGGACGGATTCCGTGATATCCTATAATAAGTGACTTTATCTTGCGACTAGTTGAGTTTACCTTGTCCTTCTCGTGAACAAGGAGATCAAAAGCTAGCCCAAAAAGGCTTGGTCTTACATCTGATCCCGAACTCAGTAAGAAGGGCTCTGTAGATCATGAAAATGCGTCTTCAGGGGTTGATTCAGGTGATTGGCGCAATCGGAGCACTAAGCCCTTCTTTCGATTCCTCTTCTTTTTTGTCTAATTCTTCCTTTAAACAGGCAATTGTCCATCAATCCGACTAGTCTTTAGCATTCTTTCGGGCACTGCATTGGAAGTCCTCCACTGCTACCTTGACTGAGGCTGGACTTACGAATGAGGATTCCCGTTCAATCATAAAGATGGATAGCTTATATAGATCTATGCGGGGTGGCCCGTTTTCAAAGCGCCAATGAGTGACGCGCAGGTACGAGATCTAGTAACATTCTCTTTCTAAAAAACGGAATCAAAGACCAATTCCTCCAGGTAAGGATGGCACCTCTTGCAATAAGAGATTCTAATGTAAAAAGAAAGTGCAGCTAAATCACCATATCGCTTACACGCTACTGTAATCATGCTTGAAATCCCGTAAGTACAGGAGTGGAAAAGAGCATAGGCCGATTGAACCTTGAATGCAACGCTACGCCCCTTAAGGTAAGGCAGGAATTTACAGTATCGGATGCAAACGACCGATCAAACAAACATTGAAACATTTCAAAAGCTGTGGGAGACTGGTCCAATTGGATTGAAATCGACCCCTAAGTCCTATTAGGGGTTGGTCAATAAGCAACATTTCGAAAGCTGCGTCTGCGCTTAACGGTAACAGGCAGTTTTTCGTTAGCGCAGTGCGTCGCGGAAACCCAGTCTTCATGGTTTCGTCACGGGAGGAATTCCCACTCCCTTTTTTTCTTTCTTGAAACATTTATTGGTTAGGGGGCTGGGTTGTTATCACAACGATGGATTACAACAAGGTAACTAATGTCGCGGACTGGATGGGTATCCAGAAAGATTATTGACTATGCTAGGTGGGTTTTTCCGCAGTCAACGAATTACAGTTACGAACGATAGGGAAGGGATACACTTTTGGAGGGTATGCACCGATGGTCTCTAGAATTGACGACTGTGTCTTGTCTTGCTTTAGATCTTTGTTTGCAGCGTTCACACCAACGGTAGATAGGAACCAAACTGTTTCTCCCGTGCCCACTTCTGATGATGCTCAAAGCCGCCCGCCGGTGAACTAAAACGACACTGGGGCTGATCCTTTCCTGCTAAGAGATGGGAGACCTAGCGAGCAATCCAGAAAGTCTATTTATTAGTATAGTTTCGGTTCGACAAGGACCGCTCAAGCAGAAACGGGAGGAGTTTCGACCCAATACACGATTAGCAAGTTGACGTTAAGTACTGGCGCCAGCCAAGGGGGGAGGAAGGGACTGATTAGACACTCTCAGGGCATTCGAAGCATCAATCTCATTTATATGCTTAATGCCATCCTCCTTATACTATTAATTCAGGTGCTTTGACTCTTTAAGAACGGGAGTGAAAGTGGCCGAAGCTAGTGAATTGAATACCAGACGGGGTAGAAGGGAAGGCTTCCACAGAGTCTGACGGAGGAAAAAGATAAGTAGTAAGCTCGGCAGAGCGAAGGAAAGGCCTTAAGAGAGCGGGGGTAGGCCGAAAGAAAAGAAAGGAGTCGGGAAGCCGTTGAAAGATTTCGAAGGAAAATGACGAGCTTTGATCGCTTTAACGGCACTGGAAACCCTCAAGAACACCTTCATCACTTCTCGCTGGCATTAGGAAACTTGGTGTAAAACCAACCAATCACTATTGCCTGCGCCTGTTCGGGTCATCTTTGACCGGAGATGCATTCCAATGGTACTTTACCTCAGGGTTAAGTCAAGAGCTGGGAAGAAGAGATGCAACAGTTATTTGTTGGTCGCTTCTTTGTAACCCAACGAGCTGTTACCATCGCTGACTTGGACAATCTCCGGCAAAGACACAAGGAAACCGTCCAAGATTACATCACCAGATGGAGGCTTGAGGCCAACAAATGCCGGATTTGCCCGAAGATGAACAAGTCAGAATCTGTCGAAACGGGATCAAACCAGAAATCGTGTTCCCGTTGAGTGAACAGAGCTCTAACTATTGTTTTGAACTAAAGAAATAGCCCTTTCAGAGAGGTTCTGTATAATAAACAGAATAAGAGAAGGTATAGAGTCTAGTTTGTTCGTTCTTGATTTGATCGAAATTAGTCTTATTTAATGTAAGAGAAAGCATCTGCTCGTTCCCTATATCGAGTGGATCAAATCCCAAGCCCTTGCTTTCACTTGCTTACTTGCTGGATTAAGTCAGATAACTTACTTTACGAATAGAACTTAACTAGCTGGCAGGAAACTCTCACGGGATGGAAGATAAATCCCACTCGATTAAGCTTTCTCCTAATAGATGCAAGTAGGAATGGAAGGTGGTACTGAGGATCAAAGGGCCTACTTGGACATCGGCAATCAGCCTGCCTCTTGCTGGCCTTCTCGAGTTATCATAAGCGGTGATGTACACGGGAGAAGGAGCCAGAGAGTCCTCAGAAATGTCAAGGGCGCGCAGCGTGGATAGAGGGCAGATGTTGAGGGTTTTTTGAACTCGAGAGATAGAACGATTGCCGATAAGAAGAGTTCAGTTCAGGGCTCTGATATGGGGAGATAGCTTACCATTGGGTAGGTCATCATCTGAGAAGGATATGGCCGTCGGTGCAGTGAGAATTCCTACCACATTCTCTAGGTCAGTAGGGGTGCTTTCTACAGGTACCTGGGCATCGGCCAAGAACTTCTTGAAAACTTCCTGGTGCTTAGGAGAGGTTTGTAGGAGCTCTAGGATGGATATGGAGGCTTTAGTCCTATTGAGTTGTCCTAACAAGTCATAAGTTGTTGGCGTCTGGTCTTATGGCTCTCTCTCTTTATTGTTGTTCTCGTTGTGCCGTGTGCTCAGTACGGGAGTACCCTACCTGACCTAAGGATTGTCCTAGGCAACTGGTTAGCATTTGCTATGATAGGCAATCCTAGGGGAGCTGTGTATTGCTGCATACCTGTATACCAAAGCGGTTATTAGGTTAGGTCGGAAGTCTGGGTGGCTACTTTGCGCTTTATATCTTAAGCAATGTAGTTCATCTTTACAGAAGGCCTATGGGGGTTGTACAAACTGCCATGACCTATTACCGGTTCCGGTATCCCTCAATAGATCAGGGTACCCTCTGATCATCCCAGCGTTCCATCGTCGAATGATAATGAAACGAGACGATCGGAGTGACCAGCTAGTGAGGATCTACCTGTCTTTCTTTTCATTATATAGAATAATAGAGTTAGTGAAAAGAAAAAGAGTAGATAAGGGGACCTTCGCGAGTATGGTCGAGCCATGGATATCTGAGGACGAAGTTCTCAGTCAGGTTGGTCTAATAAAAATGAAGTTAAAGACCATCTTTGACCGATACACACCCTGGATATCCCACATTCTTCTATATCAAGGAATGTCTTGGGATCCAACCTGGAAGTCCTTACCTACTCATAAACTCACTCAATTAGTGTGGAAGTTACAGCTTCAATTAGTAGGGAAGAAGTACGACAAACTTCGGTCTGTCTTTACTTCCTTGCCTTACGAACTTGGAGCTTTCCGCTTCTTGTTTGAGTTTTTTCACATGAAGGGAGAACAGTATTCCAAAGACTGTTTATGGCCTTCTAGAGTTCGTTATGCGTTGGATCCAAATAATGAATCCCTCAAGACGGGACGTTTAATCAAACAAAGCCGTTGACTTTTGGCAAATTGGACTGTTTTAGCTTCGACTTGAAGTCGGCTACCGACAGGTGCCCCTTAGTTTTCTTGTTTGAGGTTATGCGGTTCCTTTTTTGACCTGCCTTCGCATCTAGTGTGGTTAATTCCACATTAGCATGCAACACATCCGTTTGTGCCTTCTAACTGCCCACTAAGTCCACTGCTGCTCCCTCAATGCACAGACAGCTATGCAGAGCGAAGGAAGTTAAGGGCTTACGGTAGTTTCCCGAGGGGGAGAAAGAATAGGAAGAGATTGAAGAACAAAAGCATTAACGGATAGGGTATAGAGTCGGCAAAAAGCTTGGCTTGGATAGGTGTTCGGAAAAGTTCTTAGTAGAAGAAAAAAATGTCTCGGGTGGGAATGCTTGTTGACTAAGTCTCTGATTCCAATAAGCGACTCGGAACTCTGTTCGCGGTTAGCTGAGAATGTTCTTGCTTCTTGCCAGTTAGCTCTCATTAGCTCGAAAGGGAATGAGGGACTCGAAGGTAGAATAGAATATAGTATGACAACGGAACCATTAGCATAGATAGAGGAGTTCCTGATCCCAGTACTAGGGCGAAGGGCATAACTGCTTCTTTTTCTTTTCACGAATCCTAGGGTAGAATCCGCTATTGTTAAAGAAGCCCAGAGTTCAAGAGATGAGGATTAAATCTCTTGTTGAGGAAGCAACTAATGTTGCAGGAATGGGAGCTGCTATTGAATCAGCGAAAGCATCAAAGCAGAGGGAATAACTATCTTTCACAAGCAATAGAGGTGCTGGAGTCAGCGGGCTTTCTTTCTCTACTGTTTAGGAAGAGATAGCTGCCATAAAGAGGGAGTGAGATTCGGCTTAAGTGAGTTCAGTTAGCCTAGAGGGGAAGAATGGGTAACTAGAAGATCTAGAAAGACTGAGCCTTAGCATGCAGGGGTAAGCGATTTCATCACAAGAAAGCTAGCTCTATGCTAGGCTCTCCCGGAATCGCTTTCAGGCAATCACATTCTATTCAGATAGAAAATTACACCATGAATAGCGGTACAAGAGATCTAGTAAGAGCCTTACTTAGACTTGACTAAAGGGATTTCTTCTCACGAGAAGGAAGGCATTCTGTAAGGTAAACGTTCAGCTGTGATGGCATATAATATCTATCCCATCTTTGATGCCAAAAATCCCGACTTTCCTAAAACGAAAGTGAGGCAGTCCACTACTTAAGATTCTAACAACCTGGTGAAAATACTAAGACGAGGTGGCCTTGCGTTGATCCAGCTAAGGGTCCGTCTTTACCCACTTAGTGTAATTCAGATTAGAGGAGTTCTTTTCATCGTCTGTGAATTGGTTGATCAATGCAGTTCGAAAGCCCCTTCAACGAAGCAGTCACTTTAGTGGGAAATTCAGGAAGATTCTTTTTTGGGCAATGTCCCACCCGACGGAAAGCAGGAAGGGGAGGAGATCGAATGCAGGGAGGTTCCGAACATTATACTGATCATAAGGTTATTTATATTCAGCAGAAGCATCTATCTAATAGAAGTCACCCACTCCCTTTTTATATTCTCTTAGGCTGGATGCTGCGAGAAAACAAGCCTAATCGTTCCACAGACTCGAGAAGTCTATTCCTATAACGCTAGTTCCAGGTATGTAACTCGATTCATATGACTTTGAGTAAAGCCCTTGTCCCTAGCCCTCGGAAGGTTGGAGCAGCAAGTCATTCCTACACTCGCTAAAGGCTAACTCTAAGGCTTGATCACTGTATTTGACTTCCACAGAGGTTTGGGGTACACTCCCTATTAAATTCTAGTATTTTTTCATTAAGGAAAAGAAAAGCATATTTTATTATTCTCCCAGACGCTTATTAGCGCACCTCTCCATAAGCCTATTATAGTAATAGTAATCCTACATCCTCTCATGAAAAGAAATCTCTAGGGAGTCCAACTGAAACCGCAGGTAAAGGAGCTCGCCTGGGAATATATTATCCTTTTTATGCAATTGAATCACTGGAAACTAGCATTCAAACTAGTTAGATCAATGGCTAGTCAACCTGCTATACCTGCTGGACTGGATAGATCTTTTCGCTTTACTTTGCTTGTCCTATAGCTCGATAGCTTGAAAAAGATTATTCACTTGACTCCTATAATTATTAAAATAGATGGAACTCTTACTTGAGTAAGCGAACTCTAGATGTATTTGATCCGTCCCTGCGGAAAGAAATTAATAATCGAAAAGCTTTCCCCAGCTTTTGAGGTTGAGCTAGAACCGGCTTTTTATCTATATCTATAACCATCGCTTCGGCTATCCTAAGCGTAATCTGAATTTCAAGCGGCTTGCTACATCTGTAGTCGAATGAAGAGGGCTTGCACTGGCTGGACGTAAGACTGACTAGAAAGTCCTCCTTTACAGAGCTAGGTCAAGGGATGTTGAAGAGAGGGATTTTAGGCAATTCCCGAGGAATATGACATGGCTATTGTTGAAGGGAGTGAGAGCGGGAGTATGGCATGTTTTACGCAGACAGCTATTGACTGGGAAAAAGCAAGGTTCTCTGAGCATTGGTCTTAGAATATCACGCCCTAAACTGAAAGCTTGAAAGCCAGGAACAGAGTAAGCAGCAAAGCAGACTAACCGAAGTCTCTTTGCGGCGCGAGACAACTCTCTCTAAGGAACTCGTCTTACAGAAGGAGCTGCTGGAGAAGGAATGATAAAAGCAAAATCTCTCCCCGAAAGGAATTCTGTTTTAGAATACCAGAGAAGGCTAGATAGAGTTCTTCTCCCTCTCGTGAAGTAATCCTCGGCGTCGGTTGACTTGGCTCAGTTCCTGGATACGCGCACTCAGGAATCGACTGGTTCCGAGCTAGGGTACTATCATATGCATTACAGGAGCGCATTCACGAGCACGAAAGGAAGGCTGAGACCAGCTCCTTTGACTCCTTCTACTCAAGCTCCTACTATAGCTCCGATTCCGGAACAGCAACTAAAAGAGGAAACTTCCCGAGCTTTTCCGTAAACTTCATTCGATCGTCTTCAAACCTCTCCTTTCTACTGGTCTAGCTCCACTTCTCCTTCCCGAGGATGATCTGCCCGAAGCTGGGTAAGCAATTGAAAGAAGTATTAGTCGAGTCCGAAGACAGGCAAGGCAATTGAGATAAAGCTCATCATTCTACGAAAGCAGTCTAACCCAGCAGCAGCAGTGTCTTCTCTTTTATCTGGCCTTTCCGAGGCGGTTGCACGAGCCAATGTTGTCAATAGGCTTCTTTATCGGCGATATATATATATGTGGTCTCGGGTTCCCCCAGGGCGAGGATGGTGGTAATTAATTGCAAAGGGCAATGAACGGGAGCTACAGTGCCGTGTTCGGATAGACATAAGAGGGCGGGTGGAAGGAATAAACTCCTTTGCTTTGGGATACGTCTTATCGATCAGCAAGTACTGCTGGCTGGGATGGATTAGATAGCCGTACAAGATCTCTTATTAATAATATAGATTCACTCTCTTCCTCTTATCGGAGTGAAAACAACTTCTTTTTTCCGATCAAGAAGTTGTTGTTACCTAATTCCGATGAGGAACTCTCTTTCAACGAGACTAGTGCTATCAAGAATCGGTCGTCCCTTTACTATACTTTCAGAAATGGCGGGACGGAAAGCTAGTCTTCTTACTACAGGAGTAGGGCAAGGGTAAGCGCAAGAATCTTTATTGAAAGCTGTATTAGGTTTAGGGCCCGTTAGTTTGAAAGTCTTTACAAATCCTTATCTTGCTCTATCGAATGCCCATTTTGTTTTGTTTTGAAACTAGATCTTTTAGGAAAGCAAGCGGAGTAAAGCAAGTGGGCAAAAAGAATGATTATTTGCTCCCGGAGCAGTCTCTCATCGTTAGACCTCGCAGGGAATGAAATGAAAGTCTTCAAAAAAACCATATGATGATAGGAGTCCGTCCTATCTTGGATAGCAGATTCTAGGTCCTAAGGATAGAGGCTAGCCAGTTCCCATTCATCCAGTTCCCTTTTTGGAGGTTCAGTGCTAGGGGTTGAGCTTTACTTGATAGAGTTGCCTTCCATGCATAGGATGTTATAGGTTATAGGTTCGATATGGAGTAGTACATTCCAGTAGAGGATAGACTCTACCTAGAGGTGTAAGCATCTCCTGAAAGACAGTGCTTTTCTCGTATGAGGGATATAAAACTAGGTAGATTTTTGAGGGCGGGTTGGAAAATTTTGTTCTTACATTTTATTTTGGAGTTGCTTTCCTTCTCCCTTCTATACCAGACCAGAGTGTTCGACTAGGGCTAGAGTGACTCCCTGGAATTAGAAGAGTGTAACACTATATAGAGGACGTTGCCATACGCATAGGTTCTATCCTCTTTCGCAAACCATTTATTTAGTCTTTCCTCTTGGAATGGAGTCCCTTGTTACAGGGAGTGCTTAGGAGTCTGTGGAATGGCCCTATCAAGTACTCACTTAAAAAGGAAGAGAAGCACTGATTAGAACTGAAACTGCAACTTGATTGAAAAGCGTGCTGAAAACTAGATAGCAAAAAGAAAGATTTTTTTGACTTACAATGAAACTGGATCAAGAGTTGCCAAGAGAAAAACCGCTTGCAAAGGAACTGGAGGATATTACCTGGGGTGGGGGCAAGGCTTGCTAATATTCCCGGGCGGAATAACACTACTACCACGAGACTTGATAGAAGATGAGATGGTAATGAATACTTTTTTAGATTTAGACTAGCCAGGGAAAGTGACTCGTCAAGCCGGGTTACAAAGCGAGTCAGTTAGGGCCGAAAGACTTTTAAGAAGATATTACCTATTGGTAAAAGGCACTTGATCTCCGGAAGGGAACTCAACTATTACCACCTATGGATCATACCTATTTGCTCTATCGATAGAAAGTCTTGCTCGGCTGGGAACTAGCACTTTTCAGGAGCAGGGGAACTCCAATTGGAAGGCTTTCAAAGCGGATTGATTTCATTTGTCCTTTGATAAGACCTTAAAGTGAAAAGGACTGCTGGAGATAATTATACCTGGTCTAGTACTGGGACAGGGAATTTGAACTTTCTCGCGGAATTAAGGAAGCGATGGAAAAGAGAACCTATAGGTCTTTTCTTACATAGGAGTTTTTCTTATAAAATTTGTAAACGTAATAAACTCTGTAAAAGAGAACCTTTAGGTCTTTTCTTACTTATAAAGGTACCGTGCATACAAAGTTATTTCTTTAATGTTTATTCCTGAGTTTAGGATCTCTTTCGTTGAAAACAGTTTCCGAAGTCGTGCTAACGCATTGTAAACTTTCCCTAACGGTCTTTTCTTACCAGTAAATGTAGTAATCCTTGGCTCAGTTGGTGGGTACGGTTCGCTCGCTAATTCAAGCCCTTACAGAACGCATCGCTTTCACTACGGTTTCAGTGAAAAGAAAGGGCTTTAGCAACGAAAGCGCTTTTCACCTTATTTAAAAAAAGAGTTCCGCTTGACTTGAAAGTCCGTCCTGCTTCAGAGCAGAGGGAAGGGATTCAGTCAACTCTCCGAAAGTACTCTTGGGCGAGCTAGGCTCAATGAAATCTTTGTCTTGCAGAGAGATAGAATCATACTTTTTCTCCAGTTTCAGGGCAGGGCGTAAGGCAAGGGGATCTTGAATCAAAGAATTCCTGTCCGGCAAGCGAAGTAGAAAAAGTATGATTCTTGCTCTTCTCTAGCGGTATCGGCTTTCGGGTAGTGGTGGGTTCAGTCAGTGAAACTCGCATTTAGGCTGGCGTAGTAAACTCCGCTCTTGCTCACTCTAGGGAAGGCGATGCGCTCAGTAAACTCGTATCAACTACTCGCCTTCTTAGCTTTGAACTTCTAGCCGCTTTTAAGAAGACCCTTTAAGCACAAGTGCAGAGAATCTTGTTGGGTTTCGGTAACTAGCCAAGCGCTAGTGAAAGTTGTTAAAGCTAAATATTTAAAGCCTAAAGTAGGAACTCACACCCTTAGTCAAGCGAGACGCTTAGGTTCAGGCACTTTCACCAGTACTTGAGCCAGCACCTGAACCGAGACCTAAAGCTGAACCGCTGAAGGAACCTCTTTCCGTTGTTAAAGCAAGTACGCTTTTCAAGCTTTTTCCTTACTAAAGCAGGCACACGCAAAACTCTCTTTTTGGCTTTTCACTGAAACCAACACGCCTAAACATAAGGTAGGTGCTTTCACTCCGCTTTTTAGTTCGACATTCCCTTTCGCTTTCGCTTCCGGGAAAACGCAGTGGTCAAAGTAGTTCAAGTCAGTGCTTTCCTTCCGGGCGAAGGGAGAAGGCACCACCTACTACAACTCAAGCTATAGAGAGATCAAATCACTCTTTCTCTTCCGGGTACAGGCTTAGATAAAAATCCTTCTTGTGTGGGATGAGA